ACTAGAAAAATCTAATCATAAAACTCTATACCCTGTAGGTCAGGTCCTTCACATCTAAGCCATGATCTTTGATATTTAACACATTTTCCGCCTTAGAAAGCATATTTGAGCTCTTGAGATATTTTTTCACAAATTTTCCGCTAACATGTGAAGATGAACCTCTAAACAGATTTATTAATTGAACAAGATCGTTAATATTATCTAGATAATATTAATACCTACAGATTTACGTGTATTATGAAGAACTTCATCTGGGGTTTCCTGTAAAATTAAAATCCTGGCTGCTTCATCCTTCGTATTAAATACTGGGTGACTAAATTAAGAATCAGGATTACCTGCTGCCTCCGCCATATTATTTTCTAACTTAATAGGTCTAGAAGAAGAAGGATTACCTGTTTGTTAAGGACCCATTCTATTCATCTGAGATATATGGGTTAAATCCTTAATAAAAGACACTATTTTAATTAAATTATGAAAAGTAAAATCTATTTCTGACATTAATAAAAATAAGACACCTGTTGTGTGTATACCAAATTGAAAATATATTATTTTTATCAAAAATTTGTAAAAACTTTAAGCCGGACCTACCTGATATTAAGCCTAATACTAAAAAAAATCTAAATTCTAAAAACCTACTTAATAATACTAATAATGTTACTTATTGGAAAACAAATACCTATTACACCTATTATTATTATTTATATCCAAAAGTGATTAAATTATCTGCTTACTACTAATATTTAACAAATACCCATTGCAAGGGAAGGGAAGGGAAGGAAAGGAAAGGAAACGAAACCTACACACTAGTAATGATGAGTAAAAACGATCATTAGCTGATCTGTCCTCTATTGAAAAAAAAAAGTAAGACCGGTAATAAGAAATAGATATAGAAATTTTGGCGGCTAAAGCTATATACTATCTCTAATGTCACTTAACAATTAAGATATTGTAAGATTAATTAACATTAAAATAAAAACAAATAATATTGAAACAGCTCCTACATAAACTAATAAATAGTATAAACCTTTTGTTATCATTCGTAAAAATAGTTATAAACCATCTGATTTTTAATTATTATCTATAATAATAATATTTTTCTTTCTTCTTTTTTTTTATAAAAGCTGCAATGATGGTTGGTGTTGCCCCACTCCCACTCCCGCAAGACCCATGATCACCCCACCTACATTATGACCCCTGTTATTATATTACATTTATATTGCTCTTTTATTACATTTTTATCGCCTTTTTTTGTTTTTTTTTTCAAATAAATACAAATAAAAGCAAATATATTTTAAATTAAGCTAGGCAAGAGAATGAAGAGATATGGAGGATTCGAACCCCATATATCTGATTTGCAATCAAACTGTAGACCTCACTACAACATATCCCTTTTTTGAGTTTTAGGAAAAACCTAAGAAGGTAAAGGTAATATATTTTAATTATACTGTTCTCTAAAAATAAAAAGTAGCTTTATTGATTAAATTTAGTGTTAGTTTTTAATTTAATTAAAAGCATAATGTAAATGTAATAGAACAACAGTATAATTAAAGTCATATTTATTTTATAATAATTCATCATTATATAAATTAATAGCTTAATTTAACTTAACCTAACCTAACCTAACCTAAGTAAAAAAACCTAACCTAAGTAAAAAAACCTAACCTAAGCTAAAAAAAGTGTGTATGATATTGGTTATAATATACTTATAAAAACGCGTGTTACAAAGAAACGTACTAATAAAGGTAATATATATTTGGAAAAGAGATAAATTATTATGATAAGAAGTATAAAAGCAAAAATGGCTTGGTGTATAAAATAAAAAGGGACTAATTGAGGCATAATTTAATATAATATTTTTTATATTTAGATATCTAGGTGCAACAAATATTTAAATTAGGGTAAGGATAAAAATCTAATTAAAGATATATTAAAACACTAAATAAAAAGCAAAATTATTAAATAGAACTTAAAAAAATTGTTACCATCCTATCAGCCAACGATTTGTAAACGTTAAACACTAAGATTCCTTACATAAGCTAAGCAGAAGGCTACTTTGTCCCGGATCGACATAAGCAGAAGGCTACTTGGTCCCGGATCGACATAAGCAAAAGGCTACTTAGTCGACATCCCAATCGTTATTATGATTATTTTTTGGAATAAGATCAGATTCAGCTGGTAACTTGTGGGGGTTAAATGTTTTTTGGTATAGATCAAGTTCTCCATAGAACTTAGTTCTATTATTTATTTTTCTTGCACCATCTATTAATCTGTTCAGAATAAATCCTTCTCCTGCTATAGGTATTATAGGACGTTCCTTTCCTCCTTCTGGTGCATTTCTAAATACTCATCTAGAGTGCTTTATATTTGCAAGTTTTTTAAGTTCATCCAAAACGCCTGGTCTAGGATTCCCTTGTAAATCTGGTCTAAATAATCTGTTTTTTCATGTGTTAAAGTCTACATAACGAACATCACTCGTGTTTATTATATAAAGTAAAAGATACATATCTTTTAGACTAGCTAAATTTAATCGTAAAATTCTCTCCTCTCTAGTTCCTTCAGGAATTCCCGTTTCTCAAGCTTTATACCTTATCACATTTTCCGCCTTAGAAATCATATTTGTGTTATTCTTATAATCTACCATAAATTCTCAGCTAACTTGAAAAGATTTACCTCTAAACAGATTTACTAGTTGAGTAATATCGGCAATACTATCTATATCAATCGCTACATCTTTAGATGTATCTGCTAAAGAAACATCCTCGGTTTCGTGAAAAATCCTTGCTGCTTCGTAATTAATACCAAATATAGGGTGTGATGTATATTGAGAAGAAGAAGGATTACCTGATGGCTGCTCCGGCGTATTATTTTCTAACTTTATAGGTCTAGAAGAAGAAGGATTACCTGTTTCTCCTGGTCCCGTTTTCATAGCCATAGGAGATATATCTGTTAAATCCTTAAGAAAAAACACTATTTTAATTAAATCATGAAAAAGAAAATCTATTTGTCACATTAATCAAAATAAGACACCTGTTGCGTATACAACACCAAATTGAAAATACTTAGATATAAAGAATGTAATAATAGGTATATAAATAAACTGTATAGTTCTTTTATTTTTTAGAAATAATCATAAGTTAGGTAAGCTAAAAGCAGATTGAATAGGTAAACTTGTAAATATAAATCCGACAATTATAAATAGAGCTACTAACACTAACAGTAATAATAACATTAATTAACATAATAAAAAAAGTAATAATAACATTAAAAAAAAAAATAAACAAAAAAAAAATAATAATAAAATAGAAAATAAGGTAAATTAACTGCAGTATTCTATTAAAAATAACTTGTCACATCACTTATATCTAAGTAATTAAAAAAAAACAAGTAGAGTAAAAACAACAAGGTTATAAAACAAAAAAAAACATCTCATTTTTAATCTCGGATAAAATTATTATTATTACTCATACTTATACTTGTATTGATATTTATACTTATACTTTTACTTGTACTTAAAGCATAAAACACTTGATCTTTAAATTTAAATTGATCAATCGGTGCTATTTACCTTGTAAAATTTTTTTATAAAGATAATATTTATAAAGACAATATCTAATATTATTTTGCATTTTTATTTATTACTAATTTATTATTAATTTATTCACCTTATATAACTCTCGCAAATATTTGTTTATCAATTGTTTTAATTACAGGATCTAATATTTTTAAATATTATTTAAGAAATAAGTGAGTTGAACACTTAACCCACCGTGTGTAAAACGGTAGCTCTACCAATTGAGCTAATTTCTTTAAAGGTAATTAATGTTTAGTTTTTATTTAATTTATCTAACAAGTATTTTATCTTATTATATTTTATATATAGATATATATTGTATTATATAATTTAATTTAATTCAGCTGTTGCGAGACCTGCGGGATTTGAACCCACATAATAGTGATTAAAAGTCACATATTTGACCTGTTAAATTAAAGTCCCTATTGTTATTATTATTATAGCTTTTTATTAATAACCATTTAAATAAATAATTTGCTTTAGTAATATTACTAAAATTATATGTAAATAAAAAATTAGTTGTTATATATATATCTTAAAAGTTTTTCTCCTCTCCATTATATAAAAATTTAGTTAATAGCAGTTCTTATAATTTTTCTATATATTAAAAGGGCTTAAAAAAACAAACTAACAATAAAACAAAAAAGTTAACTTTTTTGTTTTATTGTTATAACAATACCACCAACCATGGCTAATAATAGTATTACAGAAGTTATAATAAGTAATATCATATAACCAGTATACATAATGTTACCTATACTGGTTATATGTATGCTTTCCCATAGATTACCATCTCAAATATTGCTTGTTACTAAAAATAGTGTTGAATTATCATTAGATATATATTTTAATTTATTTATAAATATTAAATTAGTAAAATTGGAATTAGATAAAACACCATTAAAAAGATTTTTTAAGTTAAGATTATCATAGTTAGAAATGGCTATATTTTTAAATAATACTTGATTAATAGGATAACTAATAGATATAGCAATTATAGCAGCTAAAGCTATACTATTACTAGTGTTACTTAATAATTCAGATATCCTAACGTTAATTAACATTAAAATAAAAACAAATAATATTGACACAGCCCCTACATAAACTAATAAATAAGATAAAGCGATAAAACTTATACCAAATATAATGAGACACATCGCTATACTCAAAAATAATCCTATTAAAAACAATATTGATACTATAGGATTTACACTAATTATAACAAATATACTAGATAATAAGGAACAAATAAAAAAAAAATTTAGCATACCTGGCTTGTAACCATTAGTAAAAATTTCATGCATAACAGATAAATTTATCATATAAAAAAAATATATACATATCTCATATTACTTGAGAAAATATATTTTTTTTTTTATTAATTTTAATTTTAATTTTAATTTTAATTTTAATTTTAATTTTAATTTTAATTTTAATTTTAATTTTAATTTTATTTATTTCTCTATATTTGATTGTTTTTTTGTTTTAATTGTTTAGTTTTTTTTTTAATTAGCTAAAGCTTAAACCAGAATAATAGATTTACTATACTCTAAACTTATATAGAAAAGAAAAATTATTAATATATACCTTAGCAGACACCGTTAGATCAGAATAAGATATATTAAAACAATTAAAAAAAAATCTCTAAGGATTAAAAAGATTATAAAATTAATAAGCGCAATTAATATATAAATTTTTAATTTCCATTTTCATTCTCATTTTCATTTTCATTTTCATTTTCATTTTCATTTCCATTTCCATTTCCATTTCATTTCATTTATAAGACAAAGATAAAAAATTTATAGTAATATAAATAGGCAAAGATAAAAATTTTATAGTAAGTAATGTGTATAAGATTTGAACTTATAACCATTGTGGCCGTAGCACACCGCTATACCAATTTAGCCAACACATTTATATAAAAAAAACAAACAATTATTTTTCTTTATTTTTATAAGCAAAAGATTTATAAATCTTTTTATAAATATATGTAAAAACAGTTAAAGAGATATCTATACCCTTAAGCCCTTAAAGTGAATTGAACACTTATCTAGATATTAACAGCATCCTTCTTTATCGTTAAGCTACAAACGATTTAAATATAACCTTAGTGTTTACTATTATTTACACTAAACAATTGCTGCTATTATATAAAAATATCTTATTATTTATCTATAAGACAGATAGTTAAATCTTAAATTATCTATTAATATAATAATATATTATTAGATTTATACTCTAGTAATAAAACAAAAAAATATTAGCACGATTAATAATTAGAAAAAAATATATAGGAAGAAAAGGACTTGAACCTTCGACAGCAATAGCTATTGAGTTTACAGCTCAACCCGTCATACCAACAAACGGGACCTTCCTTGCGTATGTTTAAGATTCTCAAAACTTTTTAACCAATAACGTTATATAATCTATACCTTATATTACATTGGTTAAATTATCCCTTATATTGTTTTACCTATTAACAAAATAAGGGATAAAAGACCTAAACATACACTTTTTTTTAATTGATTATAAATCCCGTGCAACTTCCACTACACGAACCATATTTCGACTTAACCCTAATCAAGGTCACGCATACGAAGATCACTTATTTCCATTTCTAGATCTAATTACCTAGATTATAAGGAAACACCAACCCAACTTATTGCACATACCAATTTCAGCGCCTGACGAGTAGTTAGTACCCATCTGAGATTTAATTCACCGTGCCATACTTATACACGATTACTAGTAATTCCTATTTCATGCAGTCGAATTACAGACTACAATCCACGACATCTATTTCCGTATTTAGGGAGGATTAGCTTAATTTTGCAATTTAGCATCCCTTTGTTAGGCATATGTGGCACGTCTATAGCCCACAATATTAAGGCCATGATGACTTGTCTTACCCCCTTTTATCAATACCAATCTAGCGGCGAACAACTTTATATAAATAAAATAAAGTAAGGGTTTACGTTAATTAAATGGAACTAACCAGAATCTCACGACATTAACTGTAGACAGCCGTGCAACGCTTGTAAAATAAAAATATTCAAATTGTGGTAAGGTTCTTTGTGTATCATCTAATTAAACAACATACTTCACTACTGGTTTCAGAAACGGTCTAATGATTTCAATTCCAATGTTGCCAAATTACTCATGAGGTGGAATGCTTACACTTTCATTTATAGACTAAATAATATTTAACCTATGACACTCATCATTTTCTGCTTAGACTACTGGGGTATCTAATCCTGTTCGCGATACAAAGCCTTCGTCCTTCAACGTCAGTTATTACATAAGGTGATGCTTTCGCCTAAACCCGTGCCAATCATCTGGTATGACAGAATTTCATCTCTACACTCAACAGTACGTTAATGCACCCTTACATCTAACTCTAGTTAAATTAGTCCCGATTAAGGCTTGATTTACCGTCTAGGTACGCTTTAAACCTATTAAAGATGAATAACACTTGTCTTTAGCGTCTTGCCGCGACCGCTGGCACGCATGTTGGTCAAGACTATAGATAGAAAATGTCATTATCATAAACTCTACCTTGAACTTTATACGAATAAATCGAATCTATATTTTTTACAAAACACAGTTAGCTTTAGCTATACATTCCTCCAAGTTGCTGGTTCAGCCGTTAGGCTATTGACCAATATTCCTCACTGCTGTAATATAATTGTGGGCTTTATGCAGGCCACACTGTGGTCGATCAACCTTCCAGTTACGACTACGTGTATCAATCTAGTTAAGCAATGACCTTAACTACTACTACACGAGATACATCTAGACTTCTAAGAGCGATTCTTTAGTTTCTTTATTAATATAAGGAATTTTTTCCTTGCTCCAAGGCAGTTCTATTATCTTTTACTCACCTGTACACCACTACTAATTACATTATTTTAATAATTAAATTAGTCGTTCGATTAGCATGTGTCAAGCATTTGGACAGCGTTCATTCAGAGCCATCATCAAACTCAATCTGTATACTTAAATATAAATATATAAATTTATATATATATATATTTATATGTATCTATTTATACATTATAATGTATAAAATAAGCTAATGTATATATATATATATCAACACTATATATACATAGTAGTAATAAATATTATTTTCATAATAATATATTACCACTATTAATATATTCTATAATATATATTAAATATTAATAAATATTATATATTAACAAAATATATAATATTAATAGTTTTTTTAATATATTAACCAGAATTTAACCAAAAAATACAATTTTACTATGCTTTACATATATATATATAACTTAACTAATAAATAATTTAGCTTTAAAATTAATTTAAAATAAACCATTACCATAACAATTGGTACCATATGCTCTTAAGTATTAGATGGCTCTTGTGTTTTTTATTTTTATTTTTATTTTACCCGCTATACTAAAAAATATTTAATATTTTACTAATTTACTGGATAGATAATTAAAATAATTAGCTTCACAATATAGTGTTACTGTTTGATCTTATCTTAAAGGAAAATGGTATTAGGTACCTTTAGCTACCTAATTACAATACCTTATATATTTTATTATAGTATTTTTTTACTCATATAAGATATATATATATTTTATCCTGTCTTTTAGTTGTTTTATTATGAGAATATTGATGTTTTTTATTAATATCACTAATAATCTCATATTCCACACCATATTGGATAATAAATTTTAAAACCTCTTTATTTACTTTATAAGGTGTTATATTAATATTATTAATCATATCCTAAATAATGTTATTATCCTTTTCTATTGTAGAGTATTGTTTATAATTAACTTTATCAATTATTAACCCTTAAATAATTTAATTTTTACATCATTCAGTAAAGTAAAGTAAAGTAAAGTAAAGTAAAGTAAAGTAAAAACCACCTAATTGTTCATGATTATAAGGCTTATATTTTACTTACATAGCTAGTTTAAGCTTAAGTTAAAGTTTAAGTATAAGTTTAAATTTAAGTTTAAGTTTAAGAGGCATTACCTATATATTTTTAGATATAAAATATGAAATTTATTTATTAAAGCTCAATATTTTAAATTGTTTATCCTTATCTTTACCATGTATGATTAATTCATCTATTAAGTCTAGTTGTATCAATAATTAAACTAATATTCGTCTTCCTATCTAATGAAATAAACGATTATTGTTTTAAAAAGGGGTTATGGTTATGCACCTTATCATTTTATTGTATTTATATAAAAAAGCTTATATTAAGATTAGCTTTTTTATATAGTGTATGTAGATATTTACGTTACGACAAATATTATTACATAAGTCAATAGCAAATTTTAATTAACTAATATTTTAATAATCACCATCATTATATGTTAATAATTTTAAAAAATTATATAAAATAAGATAGATTATAATATTATAATCTAAGTTATTAAGAATTTTATATAGGTAATAAGAGTTATTATAAGGGGATACAAAATCATGAGACTTAACTTTAACTTTAACTTTAACTTTAACAGGAGATTAATTTTTAGTTTTAGCTACATATAAACTAAAAAGTTATTTATTTTCTAGTATGAATTTATTAAATTTAGGTGTAAATATACTGATCTCCACATCTAATATTTAATGTGAAAGTTTAGAGTTATCTCATGAAATATATTGCTATAATAAAAAAGATTATATTTTATTTTTACTATTTAAAATTTTAGGGTTTTATCTCTAAATAAGAGTAAATACTTAAAAAATGATTTTATAAGATATTTTTAAATTATTACGTGTGTATTTTAATTTTTAATAATTAGATCATTATCACTATTATCTTATTTGTTGTTTGTTGAATAGTATCTCACATTACCTAAATTACTATGGATATTATTGAAACTAAACTTGTTTCTATTTAACTGTGGTATAATATTATTTAAATATTTATCATATATTATGCCCCATTTATTAATATAAGGATTAAATGATTCACTAGAATGGTATCTATTCTGATATTAAAAACTGTCTCTAAAATGTTTATATAAAAAGATTAAAAATTAAAAGATCAACTAATATGACCTTTAACCCTTTATGGTCCTTTATTTCTACTACCTTTACACTTATCAAATAATGTATTAGAGATAATATTTCTAAATTTATCCTTGTCTTTAACAATAAAAACACAACTATAAATTATATTAGCTAGTATTTGTTTATAAGGCTTCGAATTAATCTTATGCTATTGTTTATATTAAATATTAATTAGTAATTAGGGCTATGCTACGAAACAGGGTTATGCAACATGAAATTAATTTCTTAAAAATAGATATTTTGATAAACTTTTATACGCACTATCCTTATTTGAAACATTTAAGAATTTAGATAAATCTGGTAAAACTATTAATTTTCTTTTACCTTGTATAATTATAGTTGTAATTTATTTATAAAACTTACATATAACTTTTCCTCGAGAGGCTATAATATTATATATAATATCTTGATTAAATTTTTTTATATAAGTATTTACAGAATATATATTAATATAAACTGTCCTTAACGTTTGTAGCAAAGTTTCCACACACTTAGCTGTAACTCCATAACAATCATGAACACTATAAAAATTAACAATATTACTTCCTGATCCATTTATAGCCTTAAAGTAAGAATCATAAAGCATTGTTAAATAAGTAGCATCTGATAAATATACAAAGTTAGGCATAAAAGCAATTAATTGTATAGATTTATCTCTTTTAATATTGTGTGTAATAATAAGTGCCATATAATTTTAAAGATAAGTAAAAGGTTTTACTATAATAGTATTTTTAAACATATATTTTTAACTAACCATTAAACCTTATGGAAATCTTCATACAATAGGTAAATTTAGTTTATTTAAAATTAAAACGATATGATTAAAATATTCTGTTAATATTTTAATTTTAGGGTGTTTAAGATAAATAATTTAATCAATAGACTTAACAAATAATTAAATATCCTTAAAGTAAACATAATATAAGGAGTATTAACTTTTTTTATATAAAAATCTCTCTGTTTTTATAAATACTCCTTGATCATTTATCATAGTAACCCTATCTATATGGCTAAATATTAAATTATTTCTAATATAAATAGCTAATGTTCTATCTGTAGCATTATAAGGTCTATAGATAATTACAGGTTTAATCATATTTCTAGTAATACCTAAATCTATTAATCTCTAATAAGCTTGCTTTAAATCTTAAGATTTTGTATGAGATGAGTCTTTTTATCCACCTAGTATACATTTAATATGTCTACTATGTATTGATAAAAATCCTCTGCATCATTATTTTTATTACTACTAGTTAAGTTAAAGTTTTTAAAAATCTTAGTTTCATTAGATAAGAAAGCTAAATGTTGGTATCTATTACATATAGCATTTAATTGTATAGTCAGATATGTTTTAAATACATTTTTACCGCTATTTATGAAAAAATCTAATTTACTCATCTCTATACAAAAAGCTAAATATAAAAATTTTTCATCTGCTGAATAAACTAAGTCACTACTATAATAAGGGATAATTTTTGCCATCTTAGTGTTTATTTATTGTAATCTTTTGCTATAAGATTTTCTATTTAACCCGTTACCATAATAATAATTAACTCCACAAGTTTTTAAATATTCTATAGCATTATAGTGAGTTATTTTTATAATATCAGCCATACCATGGCAAATAGAATTAAAGATTTAGTTAACTCACTTGCTTGATAGTGGAAATAAACCATACTAGAATATGTCCTGCCTCTATTGTATAATTTACAAAAAAAATATATTTAAAGTAATTCGACAAATATTTGTCCTAATATTAAGACATGCTGTCTTAAACTTTTAAGATTTAAGTATCTTTGATAGTGTTTCTCTTTAAACTTAATTTTTTTAATATTAGCTAATTCATCTTTGTGGTAAAAATCTATAACTTATTTACATATTGATTATTAATGCTGTTATGAAGGGTAGAAATAATTCTTTAAATTGTTATTTTAAATTGTTATTTTATTCAATCTAGTCCTGTACGGTTATAAAATTTTAATTAAATTAGGTTGGTTCTAATTATTTTTTTTTACTTGCTTATTAGCTTACTTTATAAAAGTAATGTAATGTAATGTAATGTAATGTAATGTAATGTAATGTAATGTAATGTAATGTAATGTAATGTAATGTAATAATTATTTTATTGTTATAATTAGCACCCTTTAAATAGCTTTTATGGCTTTTTTTACATTTATATTTATATTTATATATATATATATTTATATTTATATATATATTTATATTTATATTTATATTTATATGTGTTTTTTCCATTAACAAAACTCTTTATACACCCTTGTTTATAGTACGTTTTACTGATTAAGTAGCCATGTGCATGATTAAACTAAGCTAAATCCTTGTTGAATAGGTCGGGTCATTATATGTGCTAACACCTCATATTTGATATATACTAGACCTTACTACTGCTTGATTACATTAATAATTGTTGTATTAACAAATAAAAACAAATAAAGTTTTCTTATATTGTATATACAATTAATTATGTTACTAAAAAAAGGATTTCTTCAACAATAACTCCTACTAATTTGAGCTTTATAAACAGATTTAAAGCTACTGACAGTGAAGTGACTCACTTAGATTTATTTATACTATTCATAGGTGTAGTAGTGTTTTAGCTTTAGGTTATCTTTGTTAAAAATTTTTATTTATTACTTATCTTTTGCTTAATTCGTCTCATTTAGTACATCCTCTTGCCATGTGTTATAGACTTATTCATACACAGATTATTCACATAAACACAACCTCTAATTTGGTTCCTTTTTACTCTAATTTTAATACAGTTGATCGTATTAAATCTATATTAAGTGAGTTATTATTAGGACCTAAAACAACTATTTGATTTTCTATTGAGGATAGATATATTGTTGAATTATTTGTTAATAAATTAACTACTTATATAAGTAATAAGGTATTATCTTTACTTATTATAAAAATAATGTATAATAATAATTTATATGCTATGGTATCTCGTCAGTTTGGTTTTAGTTTTGAGAACTATTGAGACACAAATTTTACTGATTTCCAATATTTTTATTTTATCTTATAATCTGTATTTAATTGTTTAGATAAATATGCTTTATAAGACCTTAATTTGAATGGTACAGCTATTAGGTATATAAAAGTTAGTATTAAGGATAATAATCTAAATAATATTAATTTATCTTAATTTAGTGACAGTTTATCAGGGGTTGATCTTACTAACTTAAGAAAAAACTTTAAGAGGTTTGCATCTAATTTTTATCTTAACGGTATACTTTTAAAACCTATTATTAAGGAGAAACAATTTGTTAGTTTGCCTTTACAAATAAAAGATAAAAATATCTAATATTTTGATATTATAAAATATGAGACTTATAAGTTTAATATTGACTATAAATTTTATCTTAATATTATATTTAATAATAAATTTCTCCTTACAAATACTTGCGAAATTTCACCTAATAAAGTACTTATACTATCTTTTAATGAAAATGGTATATTAATGCATGAGGTTACAGATACTTTACTTGCTAATAATATACTAACAACTAAGGAAAAAAAGTACTTTTAATCTAGATAATAAAGGTCTTATTGTATCTAAATGTAAAAAAATCGATTTAAAACCTATTGAACTAAAATTTAATGTAAACAAGTCTAGTGGAAGCTTTTAAAATATTTATCTTAATCCTAATATTGGTACATTAGATCTATAAACTTATCACCATGATGAAAACAATATATCTAAAGTATTTGCTTTGGGATTTTATACTAACTTAGATAATGAAACGAAATTTTATTATATTAATAAAAAAACTGTTAATAATTCTGATATAGTATTAGAATGTATAAATGAAATGCTTATAAGTAAATATTCATATGTTACTTTTTATGCACATGATATGGGTAAATATGATGGTATATTTATTATTAAAATATTATTAAAGTAGAATTAGAATAAACAAAAGATGGTAAAGGTAAAGAAAACCCTTATATTGTAGATGCTATTTTAGACCGGTTGAGAAAAGAATAATTAGGCTTAATATTAAACGTAAAGTTGTTTTTACAGTGGATATGTATAAAAAAATTAAAAAAAGTAAAGGTAAAGATAAAGGTAAAGATAAAGTTAAAGTTAATGCTAATAAAAGGATTAATTTTAACTTTATAAATATTATAGATAGTGTTTGTTTATTAACAGATAGTTTACATAACTATAACCTGTGTCTATTATATGATGTATAAACTAAAAAAGGTGTTTTTACTCATAGTTTTTCTATTATAAACACTTTATTATATAAAAAAACAACTCCTAAAATTTAATATTTTTAAAATTTAGAGCCTAATAGTTATGATAGTATACTTTCATAAGATTGAGATTTTAAATATAAATTAAAATGTTATTAAAAAAATGATTTAGTTAGTTTATATGAAATTTTACCTAAAGTTAATACCACAATAACTAAACATTTTAGTTTACTAATAACTAATTTTTTAGCAATTTAAGTTTTAGCCTCTAATATTTTTACGAATCATTTTTATTCACCACTAAATAAACCTATCCCTTATATTAATATTAGAAAAGTCTACGATGATATAAAATTAGCTTATTATGGCGGTATTACAGAGGTATATAAACCTACTAATCATTGTTCAAAAACATTATATTATTACGATGTTAATTTATTGTATCCTTTTGCATCTTTAAATTGTTTACCTTGTATAGATGCTACTTACTTTGATTATTTAGATGTAACTATACCTTTAACTGTAGACATATTAGCATTGTTTTATTGTAATATTAACACACCTTATAATATTTATATTGGTTTATTACCTATCAAAGATAGGAATATATGACTTATATTTCCTGAAGGATGTTTATCTTTATCTGCTTGATACTTTAGTGAGCAATTAAAACTAGCTTTTTTTTTATTAATTTACTAGCTACAAGATCTACAACTATGCAAAAAAAAATTTTTTTTTTAATAGTAGCTAACGTAAATATATAATCCTGAATTATAAAAATATACACTTACTAAGTGAGTTTTTTTTGTCTATGTATTATTACCTACTATTTATATGTATAGTTATAATTTATCTAGGTTATTATATAATTATCATTATAAAATAATACATCAAAATAAAATAAACAATATATAATATATAATATATATATATATATCAATTTTTTTTAGAAAACTGAATAATATTAATTAAATAATAAATTAAACTATTACTTAATTTATGGTATCACCTCTCTAACAAACTATAAAAATTTAGAGTTAACGACTTGATATAATATTTATTTAAATTAAAAAATCTAAATAATAAGATGGCTGAGTAAATAATAACTAAACTTAAACACCCATAAATTATCAAATCTGTAACCAGTGTTAAATAAGCTAAATAACTATTATAATCTAAATAGTTCTGACATAAACCATCATAAACTAATTTATTTACACTATCAGATAAATTTAACGAAGTATTTTCTGTATTAGGTAAGTTAGATCTACTAAAAGATTCTGAGACTCTATTATTTAATAGATTTCCTACCACATGAAGACAACAACCGAAAATACCAGCAAATAAAACTATACATACTTTTAGTATAGGAGGTAAACTAGTCCTAGATATAACTTTAGAAACAGCAGTTGTAATAGCACTAACAGTAGCAGCAAAACCCAAACTATTACCTAAACTACTAATAGATTTCTTAAGTTCAACAGCAGCTTCTTTACCTATTTCAATTTCAACCTTATTATTTAGAGATAATTTAGAATCCTCGATAGATATTTCAGGTATTTTAGATATTTCATATAAACCACCAATATCTAAACTCTCATATACAAGTAAACTAATACAAAAGCATAAAGGAATTAATAACCCCCAATAACTGGTGGGTCTATTTTGTTCAAAAAAATCAAAATCTTGCATATTTTTTTATATTTATTTTATAATACAATACTAGTTAACAATGATGTAAGTAATCGATATAGTACACTAGATAAATACTACATGATTCATAATAACTCAACCATCTAGATAGAAAAAATTAGAGTAGAGAGATTGTACCTAATATACAATAAGATCGCTAGCTAGTAAGATAAAATTAATAATCTTATAATTACGAGTAAGAAATGCAAATTAAAGTTCTAAGTAACACACCTATATAAAACCATAATTTTTTTTTTTTTGTAGATATATAAATAATAATTATTTCTAATCCTCAACTCAATCACATCCTACTAATAATGGTCTTGTTTCAGTTCATTTTTTAGTTACAGTATCATAAACTTTTATTCTTTTGCGATATTTATTTGGATTTAAGTGAATATCTGTTTTTTCCCTATACTAACAAAACCTTCACCATAATTTTTCTTGCAATAACTCTTAACTCCATGAGAAATTTATTCACCTCTTAATAAACTTTTAAAATCATTTTCCTTAAGTTTTGATGCATCAATACCTTTAGCTTTGATAATAATTTCTTCTGTATTTTTATGATCATTTCATACGACTAGACAATATAGTTTTGAAGATATAAAGTATCCTTTTTTAATTTTATCTTCTAACTTGAATTTTCCTAACTCGTTTCCTATATATTCTTCTGGTAATGGTATATTAGTAATAATACTATCTGTATCAGTATAATATATTTGTCCACCTGAGGATAGTATATATTGTTTTATCCTTAAGATAAAAATACTACTATAGGATGTTACTGCTGCAGAAATACTTACTGAAACATTACGTACCGTACTAAATTGTTCTTGACTAGATAAACGTCCTTTACTATTATTAAGTACATCAATATAATCAACTCCATGCTGTTCACAAATAACTTTGGAAATTTAATGACCATGTGTTACTAAATAGAGTTCATTAGATATAAATTTTTCATCATATACTGGATATTTAGAAATAATATCAATATAAGTATCATCATTATCAATTATGGAAGTAAGTTTTTTATCAATATGCATTCCAAAACGACCTAATAAAGCATTAAGTAAAAATTTAGCTATTAATCTTTTAGCTCCCTTACTTTCTTGTTTTTCCTTATAAATCGTTTCAAGGTAATCATTAGAAACATTACTAACTCGATTAAAATTATAACCTTTACGTATTTTAATTTTATAACCATTTTCTTGTGCAAATTCGATGTGAGGAGAAAAGAATCAACCCCTAAATTCACCAAGAGGATAAGTTAATAAACCTAGATGACGATAAGGTAAAAGTCCTATATAATCCCCCTTAGTAGTTTTTACATCACAGTAAAAAAAACCAAAAAGTTTATCCTTTTGTATATCTAAACTCTCCTCTTCAGTATGTGTTTAGATATAAGTAGATAAATTACCGATCATATCATTCAAGGCTGCATATGGGTATAAAGAATTTACATCATAGTAGTATAAATTTTCTCCATACCCTTTATATACCTCGGATAGACCGCCGTAATAACCTTGTTTGATATCTTCATATATAGTTCGATTTTTTATTAAAGGTAAATAATTATCTATTTATTCATGATAATGATTAATTAAGAAAATTTTAACAGCTAAACTCGTAATAGTCCATTACATTCTGTTACTTGAATGTTATGACTATCGAGAATATGGTGACTGAATTCGTATATTATTTGTAATAAACTTATTAAATCACTATAAAGATATTTAATATTTTCTTCCTTTAAATTCCAATTAGTGTTTTGGATTTTTAAATACTCCTCTAAAGTTATATCTCTTTTATTGGTTTGGAAATATTCAAATCCGGGTGTGTTTCCAACATAATACAGAGTTTTTTCAGTAACAAATGAATAAGGGAAAAATGGTTTTTCTTTTTCATACCTAGTACTAAAACCTTTAGCTAAATTCGATAAAGACATTGGAAGTAAAGCAACACTATCTAACAAAAATATAGTGTTAGTTACAGATTTAGATTTTTTAATAGATATTTGTAATTTAATAATCCTATTATCCCTAAAAACCGCATTAATTTTTTAATATTTTTCACCAACTGCTTTATTATAATCACCTAATATCTTTAAGTTTAAGATAAAAACCGCATCATACCCTCCTAAATTATGAGTATAAAATATACAATTATGATATTTGGTATTAAACATATCATTAATACAATCTAACACAATATCACTAGATTTTTTACCGGGTTCTAAGTAATAAGTTTTTATAAATGGTGTTTAAATCAACACCTGATTACTACCACCATAAGCAAAACCTAATGAGTATACTTCATTTTTCCCGGTAAGTGAGTTATAGTATGTTTCTATATCAAATGAACCAATATGTTTATTAAAAGTATTATTTGAATGTTTAGGTTGTGTATGTTTTATTAAGGGTAATTTAATAAAAGTAGATGTTCGGGTAATTTTATCTTTTCTAATTGTAATAGATGTTTTACTATCTGGATTATGTCTTGTAAATGCATCTTCATCTAATTTTTCATCAATAAAAGTTTAAAGTCGTTTATTAAGATACAATGAATATATATCTTTTTGAGTCTTAGTAGGAGATATATCAGTCACTACACGTTTAACATTATTGACAAGGTCAATGTAAGTTATACTTGTTTAATAATCTTTTTTTCCTTTTCCTTTTCCTTTTCCTTTTCCTTTTCCTTTTCCTTTTCCTTTTCCTTTTCCTTTTCCTTTTCCATAAGTATTTTCATTTAGAGTAAGAGGGAGTAACGAACTTTTAAAAGCTTTTCTAATATTTTTAATATTAGAAAAATTTCGCTTAAAAGGAATACTATTAACATTATGGATGGGCTTTTTATGATTTGTTTGTTCAGGTAAGGAAGTGAAGATAATTACAAAACAATCCACAGGGAGATCATTGTATTGTTCCATCTAATCAAGTAAACATCCTACATATCTAGTATAAATTTGATCTAAATTTAAAGGTGCATTATCTGTAGTGAATTTATAATCAAAATAAGTACCTAAAGAATTTTTTTCATTTATAAGTTTTTTTTAAAAAGGGAGATAAATATTATGAAAATATTTACAAACCATATTTATATAAGGAGATTTAGCAAAATTTCATGTGTTAAATTCTTTGAAATTAAATTTAAATCCAAATTGATTACCTAAACAACGATAATTTCCATTACTTAATTTAACTTTAATCATAACAGATACAATTCTATCATCTTGTAAAACTTTATTAAGATTAGTATAATTTTTTTTGAATTGTTTTCTAAAATAATTAGGTGTTATATTTAAAATTATATCATTAATTAAAAATAAAGAAACTATCTCAAATTTATAAGAATTATTAAAAAATATAGACTGTGAAGAGTTATTTTCACTAGGTGTGAGATTAATTAAATTTTTAACTTCCTTAAAATTATAATCAATATAATCTTTTAAATTATCGGATCAATAATTACGAATAAAATGAATTCGTGATAATAAATTGTTAAAACGGTAAGTACAATTTAAATTTTTTACAAGTCTAATACTAGTAGCAAGACCTTTATTATCCATATTGAAACCCCAAAAATAATGTAAACGATTTTTAGCTATATATAAATTTTTTTTTGATACTATTTGTTTAATATCTTGTAAATTAGATATATTATTTAGTTGAAGATTTTCTAAAGGGTTTGTTGGAATTGCAATAAAGTCTAATAAAACCCCATCACAAGAATAATATAATTTATCCATATAATCGTAAAAAACTTTATTTATTATATCAATTGTATATTCAAAAAGGGTATTTAATTTTTAATCGTTAAAATGTTCTCACAATATGCCGTATTGTGTATTATTATATGTCAAAAAAATATCATATTTACGTACTTTAACTAAAACTACATAATAAGTATTAGACTTTAAATTTTCGGAGTAAAACATTTTTTTTTTAAATTGATCTAGATTTTTATTTACAAATATTTTAAATTTAAATTTGATCCTAACCAAGTAATTGCTACGAAGTCCAAGTGCTTTCACATGAAACGATGACTTCGACGAAAAACCAGAACTAAACCGATAAGTAGGATGATCACGATAAGAATACAAATAAAACCAAAAAACACTCACATACTATGTCAAGACATAAAAATATTCATATTGTGATATAATTTCATATATTTACTAATCAAATTCATAAAGGAAGTAGACATAGTTTCCACTACCGTAAATAATCTCATTTTATTTAGCATATTTGTATTGTTAAGTCTCATTTTTTTTTTTTAATTAAAATAAAATACTAGTTGAATAAGCCTACAATAACCACCTACTTCTAATAAAAGTACATATATTTTTATATTAAATTAAAAATACTAGATAAATTCTATATTATAAATATATAATGTATTTATACCTCCACATTTAGTTATAATAAAAAATAATTATTATACCTAAAAATAACGGGTATGTAATTATTATAGTTAAAGGATATTGTTTTAATAAGGTTGATGGTTTATTCAATAGTTATGTAACTAAATTATATGCTATAAAGTAAAACTATAAAAATCCCGTACAAAAAGCTATAGCTATGGGCTAAACTTTATTAAACAATTTATTTGCTATATATACATTGGATTTTACTAAACCTGTTACAAAAATTTTTAATCAAGAACAATTGGATAATATATCTTTAACCCGTACAATAAATAATATACAAGATATTACTAATAATGATTATTTAGTTACTTATGACTTATGATACGGTGCTAAATAAAGATTTATTAGATCAATTAGGTATTTATTATATAGATGCTTTAAATAGAAAATCTAATTATTATAATAATCAATATAACAATATATCTATTGCTATTACTGCAGCTGTTAATGCTTATGGTATAATTCATATAAATAAGTTAAAGTTACATATATTAGAAATATTAAAAGGTAAAATTTATTATACAGATACAGACAGTATTGTTACAAATGTTCAATTACCTGCTTATTTTGTAAACAGTAAAAAAAAAGTAAATTATAATTACAAGATACCATACAAAAAGCTTATTTTATAACTAATAAAACATATGCATTAAAAACTAATTAAGGTAAGTATATTATGTTATAAAAACTAAAGGTGTTTATTATAATAATACTAAGTTTGATCAATTAGCATATTTATATGAAAATACTTATTATTCAGAAAATGGTCTTGACCTTCACATTGATCTTGTTAAAAAAATTATAAAATAGATTGATTTAAGGGTGGTATTAGTGTTATTTCTGATATTGTAAACTTGTATAATTGTTTCACTAAACTTAAACTAGGCAAAATATATAATTATTTAGGTTATTATTGATCGATTAATACTTTACCTTTAGTTATTAATTATTCTCTAGCATTAACCATTTATTCTCTTTTAACATTAACTATTAATTCTCCTTTAGCATTAACAATTAATTCTCCTTTAACATTAACTATTTATAAATAAGCTAATAAATCTATCATTCTAGTTAATGTTTTACAAAATATAGTTCAAGACATTTAACCTTTACATATATAAAATATTATTAATAATGAAAATATAGTTTTGCTTATTACGCTTTACCTCTAGATTTAGAAAAAGGTATAATGAATGATAAAAATATTATTTTTTAACTATTATATTTAGGATTATTATTATAACTAGACTGTAATTTGTAAATATAAAACTTTAATAGATCTTTTCCATCTACAATGTATTTATTTAAAGTAGGATTCAATAATTAAGTATTAATACCACTCAAAAGAGAATTTTTACTATTATTACACTAATAAGTAAATCAAATTTATCCACAATTATAGATTAAATACCTTTTTCACTTTGCTCATTACTAATAAGTTGATCATTTTAAATATTGAATTTATTTAATAAAGATGAAACAAACTTAGAAATATGGTCTAGGCTACTATATTTACCTTTAATAGTAAAGTGAAACAGTCATTATCCTTATTGTCATTTCCAAAGACATAGCCATGATAAACACCTATTGTATAATAACGTTTTGTGGAATTATTAATAAAATTTCTTACTAGATTGTAGTTTGTGTTGATACAAAATAAACTGGAATTATAATAGCCAAAATATTTATTATTTTTAAGCATAATTTTATTAATCCTAATTTACAATTTTGCGTTATGCTTTCGATAGAAGGTTCACATTCGCCATAATTAAAAAGTTTAAATATTTAAACTTACAAATAATAATAATGGTTTATTTCTGATTTCTGCCGAGCCCCTTAATAATCTTAATAACTTAATATTAAAACCAAAAGCAGAAGTTACCTTTTTAGGTTATAGTTCTCTTGGAGTTCCATCAAATGGATAAAATATTTTATTTTATTTTATTTTATTTTATTTTATTATAATTTATGGGGATATACATAAGCCAATTTCTGTGTGTTATTGCCCATATATCTAAAAAAGGACTATAGGGGTAGGTAGTTTGGTGCGTTATTATACTATACTATGAATAAAAAAAAAATTTATATAAATAAATAATTTTTTATTTCATATATATATTAAGTATAATATTTAATTTCTATAAAAGCCAAAATTTTTATCTTTGTACTAATTATACATATCCCTTAATAGCTTTGGACTTTCCAATGTTATTAAATTAAAATAGCATCGAACTCTGTATATCACACATAATCATAATATTTTTGTGTATATCATTTATAGCAAATAGTAAGAGTTTATTTTTAATAACCAGATCTAGACTAGTCATTATTTCTTCTAAAGTTAATAAATAAGCTATGGCTGATAGAGGAGAGGTATTACAGTTATAATAAATAATAAAATAGCTAAGTTTATTAAATAGATATTTGTTTTTTTTATACTAAATATTGTTTTTAATGATTTGTTAAGATTAAATAATTTATCAGCCATAGTATAATTGTTGTTATTTATTATTACTTTATTGATCTCAATGGTAAGCAAGTATATATCTCTATATATCATTAAATAATTTTGTTTAGATATATAACTAAATCTTTAATAATTTAAATGTATATAATTAAACTTTACTTAAAATAGTTTATATATTTACGGGTATTAAAATATAAATTGTAATAAGTGTTATATCCTGTAATATTTAAAACTTTAGGTTTTCTATCTACTCATTTATTATTAATAAATATTTTTTCACGCTTACTATAACTATTACTATTTATTATAATATTTTTTTATCTAATATTCTAACTTCTCCTTTTACTGAATTTATTTTATATTCAGATTTTATTGCTGTATTTATATTTTGATTATTTAATAATTTTTCATAATCTAGAATGTTAAGAGAATCAGATTTAAGACCTTTAGCTTTATTTATCAATATATTGTCATCGTTTATTATACAATAAGTTTTCTTTGTAATAAAAATACCTTTCTTAACTATGTGTTGTAATTTTAATTTACCTAATTCACTACTACTTACAATATAATCAGGTAATTTTATATTTGTTACTATACTATCAGTATCTGAATAAAAGATATCACCTCTTTTAGATAAAATATAAAATTTCACTTTATTTATGTATATTATAGCATATGCTGTTACATTACAGCAGCACTAATTACGATACAAGTGTTATCCATATTAGGTAATTGTTTATCCTGATATTTTTTAACAACTTTTATAAAATCTAAATTATGACTCTTTATAATATAATAGTCTAATTTAGGTATATAAGTAAGCAAAACATTTTAAGGACTAATTACATTATGTGAAATTATTTTATTCCTTAATGATTTTTCTTTATATGTCTTTTAAGACATAATTTCTGTAATAGCTTTATCAATATTTATACCAAATCTACCTAATAAATTATTAAGTAAACTTTTAGCCATAACTTTATGAGAATCATTTTTTTGATTTGATTTTATATTATAAACATTTTTATTTTTTACATAGTTTGAAAATACATTTATTTCTTTGTTAAATTTATAACCTTTTAATACTGTTATTTTATATCCATTTTATTTAGCAAACTTTAACTGTTCACTAAAATATCAACCTTCTCATTTTCCCACAGGAAATTCTATTCCTAAATAATATCTAACAGGTAATAAACCTATATATATATCTTCAGGTGCTTCTATTTTCAAAAAAAAAAAATTATCTCTTCACTTTTTATCTTACACAAAATTAATAAATTATCTATTCGCGCCTCTTTTAGGCGCGACAAATCAATTCTTTATACAAATAAAGATACTTATATTAGCAATATTAATCTTTTCACTCTTAAAAGGAAACATTACCTTGGTTATCTTGGTTTTACAATTGGGTTTATTGGGCTTTACAGTTTAAAGAGTAGCTTCCCGTTTACTTGCAATTTTTATAGTTATCGCAGATATTCTTCTCAGGTTACAAATAATACAAATTTTTATATTTCTCCTTTTTCTACTCCTAACCCTTTATAATTTATAAACCTAACAAAGATTATTTTTATAATGTTTTTTTTAGTATATGAGAGCTTTATAATTATTCTATTTTTATTAATAAAATTATAAAGGTTGGTTTAGACTTTAAAAATGTTTATACTGTATATATTAAAATTATATACAGTATAGATCAGTTTGTAATGGTTGGTAATCAATTTGGTTGAAATTTTAATCGTGGAGATGGTTTTTAAGTTTTATTTTATGATATTTAAAATCGTCTGGATGCATCTTTTAGTAAATATAATTTTATTAATCAAGAGATTGTTTATGTACAAGTTAGTTTTAGATTATTAGATAGAAATATCTATACTGATTTACGTATTTACAAAGATAAATTAATAAATATTCCCAGTAGAGAGCAAAAAGCTATAACTGATATTATTAGTATTCCTCTTACAACTAATGAAGATGACTTAGGAGAGTCTTTACATACAGTTTTAGATAATAATAATAATATTAAACAAGTAGATGTTTTAATTAAAGGTATTAAACATAATTTTCTAGATATTATTATAGATAAAACTATGTATATAAGAAAAAATCATGCTGACCAAATCAGACAATTTGATAATACATGTAAGTTTTATTATATTAAAAGTGATATTGATTATATATTAGTTATTAAAAATATAAATGATAATACTGTAGAGAAGTTTAAATATTCTATTAGTGGTATTTTAATTAGTAAAATTATAGATGTAAAAAATGGAGATGTATTAATTAGAACAAGAGGATCCGAAATAATTAGATTAGAAAATAACAATGTAGTTAAAAAAACTAGTCTAATTAAATTAAAACCATTAGAAACACCTAAAATTAAGAAATATTCTTGACTACCTAATTCTAATATTGGAGCTATTGACACTGAAACTTATTTAAATAGTAATAGTATTCAGCAAATATACGCATTAGGTTTTAAAACTAAATTAGATTCTACTCCTGTAACATTTTATATTGATGAAACTTTTGATAGTAGTAAAATAGTATTAGATATGATAAACGAACTACTTAGACCTAAATATAGTGGTATGACATTTTATTGTCATAATATCGGAGGATATGATGTGGTATATTTTATAAATATATTACATAAGTATAATGAGGATGATAATAATAAAGATAAATATAAACTATCTTATGTTTTAAGAGATGATAAAATTATCAAACTTACTATTAGAAAGGATAATAACAGTCTAAATATATTGGATAGTTATTGTGTGTTGACAAATAATTTAGCTAAGTTAGCTAAAGATTTCGGTGTAAAAACACAAAAATCTTATTTTCCATATAATTTTGCAAGATTTAATAATTTATTTTATATAGGATTAACACCTGATAAATTTTATTATAATGATATATCTGATGAAGATTACAAAAAGCTTTTTATCGATAATTGATCATCTAAAGATGAAACTATTAAATATTTAAATAATGATTTAAATTGTTTATATGAAGTGGTTACTACAGCTAATAAACAATTATTTAATGATTATAAAATTAATATGACGGAAGCTATAACAATTTCCGGTCTAGCTATGAAAATTTATTTAAATAAATATTATAATAATAATATACCTAATATAAATAAACCTAGTATTTACAATGATATTAAGCAAGGGTATTATGGAGGTATTACCGAAGTTTATAAACCATACGGTGAAAACTTACTATATTATGACGTAAATAGTTTATACCCATATGCATCATTAAATGATATGCCAGGATTAATTTGCGAAAAATTAGCTTTTTATAATGATCAAGTAAATTTATCTAATTTATTTGGTTTCTTTTATTGTAAAGTAGAAACACCCAAAGATATATATATTTAGGTTTATTACCTATTAAAGATAATCTTGGTATAAAACTACCAGGTGGTATATGATATGGTTGATATTTTAGTGAACAATTAAAATTTGCTGAAGAAAATGGGTATAAAATAACAGTAATAAAAGGTTACAATTTTAATAGGGTATCAAATGTATTTACAGATTACACAAATAAAGTCTATACGATTAAATCAAATCCTAAAAATAGTAGTCAAAAAACTATAGCTAAAAGTTTATTAAACAATTTATTAGGTAGATTTGGTATTAGTTTTGATAAAGCGATTACAGAAATATTGGATAGTAAAACTTTTAATAAAATGTTACATTTGTATAAAATAACCTCATATAAATAACTTGGAAATAATAAAATATTAACAACTTATGTACCAAAACTAGACTATGATATAATAAAAAGCCACGACTTAATGTAGGTCTAAGGCATCTTTAATATAACTACTACTTAACACAACAAAAACTTGTGCTTGTATAAATGATATACCTAATTCTAACCCAGAAAATGCTATAATGAAACCTAAAGGTATTAAACCTACAAATATAACTAAAAATCCTGAAGTCATTATATTGTAAGCAAATCCACTTAAAATATTAAGTAACATATGCCCACTTAAGATATTAGCAGCCAATCTAAGGCCCAATGAGATGTTTCTAGCTAAATATGATATAAATTCTATTAAAACCAAAAGTGGTAGTAAAATTAAAGGGCAACCTTCTGGGACAAATAAAGAAAAGAATTTAAAACCGTGTTTTTTTAATCCCAAAATAGTTGCTCCTAATACTACTGTAAAACTAATAAAGAATGTTAATATAAAATGTGAGGTAGAAGAATAACCATAAGGTATCATACCTATTATATTATTTAATAAAATAAAAATAAATAGTGCATATATGAAAGGCAAATACCTTTGTCCCTTATTAACATTTATTTGATTTATTACTATACTATGTACAGTAGCATATATAACTTGTTGAGGTGTGGACAATATTGCATTATTTATTTTGTTGTAGTTATAATACACTAACTGTAAAGCTAAAACTAATAATGTACTAAAAGTTAAATATAATACTATATTAGTTATAGATATATAAATGTTAGCCAATATAGGCGCATCTAGAATTAGAAGGTTTATAATTTCAAACTGTTCTAAAGGGTTTAATATTTTCTGATCTATTGTTTGTAGCAAATTAAGCTATATAATAACTATATAATAAAATACCTATCAATGTAATTAGTGTTTATTATATTATAATAAATAAACATAAAAAAAATTTCTAATTTAATAAATATTAAACAATATTTTTATAATAAAAATATGTTACAAGGTATTATCTCAAAACTGTATAAGATACAAGGAATTAATATTATAAAGCCAATAACAATAGGTAAAAATATAGTTCAACAAATGGACATTAAAAGGTCAAAGCGTATTCTTGGAAAAGAAGCTCTTGCTCAAATAAAAAAAAAAATCATAATAAAAGTTTTTATCCCTATACTTAAAACATATAACATACCTTGAACAATTGGATCAAATATATAGTCTAAAATAATATTTTCCATGTCTCATACAAGATAATAAGGATAAAAATATTTTATTAAAATAAATAAAAAAGAAATATCAAATAAATAACCCCCTAAAAATAATATACTTATTAATATACAAATGAGTATTATACTAGCGTACTCCGCTAAAAAGAAAAAGACAAAGATTACTGACGCATGCTCTGTCATAAAACCACTAACAAGTTCAGATTCCGTTATAAATATATAAAATTGCATTTTTAACTTATATAATTACTTATTTAATATAAAATGATATATTTTTTTATAAATAAGACTTGAATTTAAACACTTACCAACTGTAACTTTAGATATTTTTAAATCTTTAGCTAATTCTGCATTATTTTTAAACCTTGAATATAGCTTATTATTTAAGTCATATACACCCACTCCACTACACAATAGTGTTTACTCAACACTCAACTTATCACTTATCTTATTTTTAGTTTTTTAACTATCTTTATTACCAAAGATAGAGTTCAATTGTTCGGGTTTACTAATTAACTTACCTGTACTATACTTATGAGTTTACCATACATAGAGTAATTAAACATTTCTTTAAATATTTTTAACATTTTTAATTTAGCTTTATTAGTATCTTTATAACCTGTAACACTATTTGCTCTTTTCATAAAATTGTACAAACTATCAAAAGGATATTTTTAAATATTACTTGTTACTAGGTTAATTAAAACTTTATTACTAACAATTTTAGTGTTATATGTAAAGTATTGATACACAGATAAATTAAATTTATCTATTGCGTACTTATCTATAGAATTTTCTAATGCTATATTTGATTTTAGATTAGTAATATGCTCGACAAGTATTATATATAAATCTTTAGCGCTACAAATATATTGTTTATTATATATAGTGTAAAAAAAACAATATACACCTGCTCTATTTTATTTTTTTATAATTCACGCTAAGACAAAAACAAATACAATATTGTAGTATTATCATTTAAATCAGTAAATACTTTTATTGGTACTGGTAAAAACGTAGTAACTTAATATGAAGTTGAGTAATTTCTTTGCGTTGTAATTAGATATCTATGTTTTTTTTCTATCTTTGTTATATGTATATGAAAAAGGTCTAAATTTAAGATTTATATATTATTGTTACATTTACATGTAAAGTTGGACTATATCTTATTAAATACGCATGTTTTTAATAATCGCGTATACTCTCTGAAGATCCTACTCAAACATATTTATATTGTTTGGTTTCCTGCTGATTGTCCTATAAATGATACTAATATGTAAACCTATAGTATAGGGGTTTCCAGCATACAGCGATTTTTCTCGAGACCAAATCATATTATGCTTAGTTTATAGCCTCCGCCAAATCAAAAGGTGCTCTATTAGTTTCTGCTATTGACCCTATTAAAAATATTATAAAAAGAGGTAATAATGGTATTATAAATCAAATAGCTCTTTGGGCTTCTATATTAACAGTTAAGTTAAGACTACCCGTTAATAAAATAACCAGTAAAATAGCTGAACTCAATATTAATTCGTAACTAATTAGTTGAGCTGTACTTCTAAGCGACCCTAAAAACGCATATTTAGAATTAGCAGATCAACCTGCTAGTAATATACCATAAGTAGATAGCGAAGAAACAGCTAAGATATAAAGTATACCTAAATTAAAATCTCAGATAGCTAAACCAGGTCCAAATGGTATAATAACATATCCAAGTAGTGAAAAATTTAAAGTTATTATTGGACCAAGGAAAAATAAAATTATATTTGCTTGTGTAGGAGATATATATTCTTTTAAAAGAAGTTTTAAAGCATCAGCAAATGCTTGTAATATACCATAGTTCCCTACAATATTAGGACCTAATCTTCTTTGCATACTAGCCATTGTTTTTCTCTCTGATATTGTCACAAATGCAACAGTTATTAATGTAGGTACACTAACTAATAATACTTCCAAGATAGATGTAACTATAGGTGATAAGAACATTATATATATTAATTTAATTTGATTAGATATTAGTAACAATAATTAAGTAACATCTAGTTTATAATTATTAAATTTCTACTAATATTATATAATGATAAATATAATCTTAAATTAGATAGTAAAAAAAAAACTTACTTTTACACTAGATGATATGGATATGATATTATCTAATATTATAAATATCTGATTATTGATTATTCTACTTAATAAGGCACCCTTATAAATAACTATAAGTTATCTGATAAGCTATAACCTAACTGAAGAGGTAGACTAGTTTCTAGTATAAAGATTTTTAAATAAAATAAAAAAAAAGTAATAATAAGGAATGTAATATTATAGTTTAAACTAGTAACAAGAAAAGGGGGAGTAAAATAACCTTATCCTTATCCTTATCCTTATCCTTATCCTTATCCTTATCCTCATAATCATGAGGATAAGAATAAGAGATTGTTGTATAAATTATAAATATACTTACCACAGGTATTAATAATAAAAGTATTAATAACATTAATAATTAAGCTAACAATTAATGTAATAATATTTAATATTCTGGTTTAAAACCTTTTTTTTGTGGATAAAGACATATTCAACATCAACCCCTCTCTTCTTATTGTTTATTATCTGTAGCTATCCTAGTATTAGAACTTAATATTTAATTACAATTATAAAAGAAATCATTAGACTTCGTTATAACTCTTTTCTTACTATTACGCATATATCCAGGTAGTATTTTATCTTTATCTACTCTATTAAAAGCAATACAATCAGATAGATTATTAAAATTAACTTTTTTTTTCTATAATCGTTTTATATAAACTATCTAGAGGTCCAACTATTAAATCTAGCTTATTATATAATATAAGAAGATAATAAGTATTAAAAATTATAGCTATTAACATTATAATAAATGTAATATATATATAGAAAACACTTCTATTAGAAATAAATGCAAGAATTTTAGTAAAATAATAATTTAAATTATTATTGGCTTTATCGCCAATAAACCTATGTAAATTAAATTTAACATTATTATTATCAGAATTAAATTTAAATAATATCAATATAAATAAAACTAAAGTTAAACATAAAGATAGACAAGTTAAAGACCCTAAAGTAACAAGTAAATCACTAAAGTTATTTACTGTATCAGGTAAAGGTTTATTAACACCACCAGATAAATCACTCTTAGAAGTAATACTAATAGCATAAAGAGTAATAAATATAGAACCAGTTGCAAACGCTCCAGCCATTATTAGAACAAATTTATATATAATATGTAAATCATAATTTTTTAAAGCTTTATAAAGAACTGTACTTCCACCATGCATAGATAGCAGTACATATAGTAAAACAACGAAGGACATCAAAAACCAAAATACTTAGTTCGTTATAAAATAAATCTTTATCATTATCTTTAAGATTAACAATTAGACTTAAAGGACCAGGAGTTTTTGTCGTTACCTCTTTTAATGAATTAAAATAAGAATTATAATTTAAAATTTCTGGATAAATATAAAAAAATGTTATAGAAATAATAATTAATAAAGTAGGATAAAGTATTTTAAAAATTTTAGGATGTTTATTATCAGATATGATAGAGTCCTTATGATAAAATATAGTAATAATAATAAATAACAGAAATATAAATAGTAAAAAGACAAAAGTTCAAATTCTCATATAATTCTAGCTCAAATCCTATTACTTTATTTTATACAGATACAACTGTAGATGGAGCCATAAACAAAAATTATATTCTGCCTTTGTCTCCACAAGCTTCTTGTCGCGCAGTATCACAAGTTAATAAAAATAGATTAAATAATTTATCTTATCGTTTAAATAGTACACTCTCAAGAAATAAAAGTAGACAAGTGTTTCTAGCTGAATGTTTTAGTGAAATTACAACTATGCTTAACAGTAATGAGAATAATATTGATTTACAACAAAAAATAGAGAATTATTTATTTGAAGTCCAAAATATTTATAACTCGGAAAATTTAAAAAGTAACAGGATAAATTTTGGAGAAAAAACTTATAAATTTATTTTTGATAAAACTATTTTAATTGAAGAACATTTAACTAACCATATTAAAAACTACAATGTGGATAAAGATATTAATAAATTAAATTTTAAAGAAAAAGTTGTTCATTATCATCACCAAATAGTTAGCAAAATAGGAGCAACTAAAATGAGTGGGTTTTTAATGCATATTGTTCTGGATTTGATTTCAAAAGAATCAAATCAAGGTAATTTATTACAAATAAACATTTTTAATAGTTTTGGTAATAGTTTAATTAATAGATATATTTTTTTATTATATTGTGAACATGTTAAATATACAACCAAAAACGGTCAAGAGAAACTTACATTAAGTGAGTGGAAAAAATTAAATAAGAAAATTTATGAACATATTATTGATAATGAAATTGTTGTAGGTATAGGTGGTAATGCTATAAGTTTTTTAACTAGTTCTTCAATAGATATTTTACAATTTGTAGTTAAATATGATGATGGCGGTGATTTACACAATATGATTGAAATAGTAGATAATGTAAGAAAAAGTGTTATTAGTAGTAATAAAGTTGGGGTGATACCTTTTAAATTGCCTATGATATCAAAACCAAAACCTTATAAGTTAAAAGAAAACGGGGATGTTAAGTTAGGTGGTTATTTGAATAATGATGTTTTGTTTACCAGAGAATTATTTATAGATAAAATTGGTTATAGAGACAATACTAAATTGTTGGCAAATAATATGATTATTGATTTAATAAATGGTGTTAGTTCTGTTGCTTATAAAATTAATATAGAAACTTTAAGATATATTATGTTTAATGGTTTATCAAAAAATATTATTATTAATCCTGAAGACGATGATATTAAAGATTTTAATTTAAATCCTTATAAAAAAATATCTAAAAAAATTAAAAGGGATGTTAAATCTAAACTTAGTAAAGTTCAATTAGAAAATTATATAATTAATATAGCACAAGCATATAGTTCAACACCTGAAATTTATTTCCCTGTTAGATTAGATCAAAGAACAAGGATTTATTGTGAAACTGATTTTTTAAATTATCAATCTAATGATTTGGCTAAAAGTTTATTATCATTTGTAAATGGTGGTGCTTTGTACAAACATGATATTGAGGCTATAAATTATTTTAAGTCTTATGGGGCAATATTATTTAATGGTACAATGGATAAAAGATCTATTTCACATAGAGTTAAGTGAGTTGATAAAAATAAAGACTATATTCTTGATTTCGAAAATAATGATATTGTTGATAAGTCTGACAGTAAGGCCTGTTTTGTGTCATTTTGTTTTGAATATAAACGTTTTATTAAATTTATTGAAAACATGGAAGCTACAAAGTTTTTAACAAATTTACCTATACAATTAGATGCTAGTTGTAATGGATATCAACATATTAGTTTACTAACAAAACAAAGAGATCTCTTTAAAGAACTTAATCTTGCTCCTTCTAAAATAAATGAGGACCCTCACGATTTTTATACATTTATACTTTTAAAGATACAAAATGCAATTTCTAATAAGTTAAAATGTAACGATTATAAAGACGATTCCGAAATGGAAAGTCTAAACAGATTAAGTAATATAAAATTAACAAGAAAAAACATTAAACAACCTGTAATGACTAAATCATATAGTGCCCAAACATTAAGTACGGCTGATTATTTTAAGAACACCCTTGTTAGAGGGGAAATACACTCTAAAAACCTAAATAAAAAAACAGGTGAATATGCAGAGGAGGTATATTCAGCTAGTAAAGATAGTTTAGATACATATATTACTAATGATGATGTATTTTTATTTCTTAGAATATTTAATTCTGTTTTAATGGATGTTTTCCCTAGATACAACATATTAAAGAAATATACTCAAGGAATAGTTAGAATATTTGTTAAATTAAAAATTCCAATACCTTGAACATTACCTAGCGGTGCTATAGTAAGTCACAGTTACTTGAATTCTAAAGAAAAGAGATTAATACCCTTTAGTTTTATGAATTCCACATTTACCTTTAGAAGTTTTATCAAAGACGATTTTGATATGACTAAACAGAGAAATGCTATTATGCCCAATTTAATTCATTCGTTAGATGCTAGTTCAATAGCGATATTATATCACTACCTAAAAAAAGATAAAATATGTGATATATATACAATACATGATTGTTTCGCCGTCACAGCTGACAATGTTGTAAGATTAATTAATAATCTCAAAAGTGTATATTTATATATATATACTGGGCATGATTATATAATTACTTTAGATAATAACATTAAGAGTACAATAATAAATATATTTGGTAAAGAAAAGTTTAGCCCAGACCATAAATATGTTTATATAAAAAATAAAGACGAAGAAAAATTAAAAAAAGTACTTTATCCTTATAAAGAAATTGAATCACTGACAAAACATAATCCTTGTATTATAGGACTTAAAGAAAGTTCCTCTATACTTATTTAATAAAAAAAAAACCCAATAAGTTATTTATAAAACATAGCTTATTGGGTAAAAAAACCTTTTTTTTTTCCTATTATTTAGATAGAAATGTCTAGGTAATAGGTTTTTTTATATTTTTTTTAAAAAATCCACAATTTTCATTGTGAATTAAAAAAAGTAATTTAATACTTTATTTTTACCATTAAGAGGTTAGTTAAATAACTTCTTAATGGTTTTTTTTTATTTTTTATTGTTTTTTTCAATATCAATACGATTTTAACTGTATCTTTAAGAACTTTATCTTTTAAATTTTCAACACTTTTAATATCTTCAGTTGTTAATCCCTCTCTTCATTTACCATTACTAACTTTTCTAGTACTATTTAAAACATCATCTTTTAGGTACATATTGTCTTTTAAATACGAATTATCTTTTTTTCCTTTTACTCACGAACTTTGATATCCTGATTTAACTTTTCTTTGTACTTTACTATATTTTCTTTTAGTTGTTTAATTTTATATTCTAATTGTTCAGCATTTTATATCTATCCTCTAAGTTTTTTTAAGATTCCTGATCCTTACTATTAAGACTTTCAATATGACATTTATGTTTATTTATAAAATACTCTTGTTCTTCTAATAATATTGATAACTTACGTTTATATTGTGATTATAATTCACCATTATCTATTTCTTTAGTAATATCTTTAATAGCTTTATCTGTCTTATCTATTTCGTACATTAATATTTCCAAAGTATTAGGTGTAAAGGGTGAAAAAGGAATATCGTTATTTATTATCTCAATGTTAACTGTACTAATAGTGTGTGTATCAGACTCATAAAAGTACTATCCACAGAATATGGTTTATGGGATGTATCGTTTTTATTACTTGTATCTTCAAATAAAATCTAATATCTTCTAAACCTATATATTTATTATCCATATTTTATTTATTATTATTATTATTATTTTCTGTAATAGAGTTTTTAGAATCATTTCTATAATCATATATATAACTATTTCTAGAATCATTTACTATAACACCATCATTATTTTCTGTAATAGAGTTTTTAGAATCATTTCTAGAATCATTTCTAGAATCATATATATAACTATTTCTAGAATCATTTACTATAACACCATCATTATTTTCTGTAGTAGAGTTTTTAGAATCATTTCTAGAATCATTTACTATAACACCACCAGACATATCTTTTTTCTCGATATTAAGTTTAAGGTTTTGATTTAGAGATATATCTAAGTCATCATCTCATTCTTCGGGGGATGAACTAAATAAAAATGAAACACCATAAAGAATTAAAGCTAATATAAATAAAAAGCTAATTAATACTTTTAGTCTATTTTCACCAATATTAATCAAACCGGCTTCTAACATTATAGGTTTAGTATCAGTTCAATGGCCGTTTTGGTAAAGTTTTACTCGTTTCTTATAACTATCAGCTTTTAAGCTTATTTCTTTTTCTTTTTCTTTTTCTTTTTCTTTTGTATACATTTTAGGCGTATCTGTATCACCTATAATAAGAGGTTTAGTATCTATTCACAAATTATCTATAAATATTTTAGTTCTTTTAGTATAAGCATCACCATCCAAAACAATTGCTTTTCGTGCCAATATGTTTACATACCCCTCAGAAAAATTACTTATACTTTCAAATCTTTGTGACTCTACTTTATCTCCCTTAAGTAATTTAATGAAACTATTTTCATTCAGTTTATTATCATTAACACCTTTAGTTGTTATTTTTGGTGTACCATTACCTAATATTAAACAATAAGTTTTACTACTTATAAAATAACCTTTTGACATTATATATTCCAATTTAAATTGACCTATATTTGTACCAACTATGTTATCAGGTAGAGGTTTATCTGTAACTAAACTATCTGTGTCACTATAATATATTTTCCCATTATTATTTAAAACTTGTAGTTTAATACCACCCATAAATATTCTAGCATAGCTAGTTACAGCAGAAGCTATAGCAATAGATACATCTTTAAATGTATCTTCATTCTCTTGTTTACTTTTTAGATTGTTTATAACAGTGTTTTTATAATCAACATTAAATTGATCACAAATGTTTTTAGAAGTCTTATTGATGAAACTAGTTAAATAGATATCTTCAATATTAATAAAGTTTATAATTTGTTTGCTTTGACTTAAATCATTAAATTCATGTTTATCAATTAATCTTGTTGATGGCTTATAAATATTTAAACCAAATCTACCTAAAAGATGGTTAAGTAATCTTTTTGCTACAGATTTTTCAACTAAGTTCTTAGAATTAGCTTTTATATTATAAAAATCCTTAACATAACTATCAAATACTCCATAAATTTTATCAAAATGATATCCTTTGAGCACCTTTATAACATATCCATTTTTTTCAGCAAATTTTAATTGTTCACTAAAATACCAACCTTTTCATTCACCATTAGGCATTATAATACCTTTAGCATTTCTAACTGGTAACAATCCTAAATAGGAATTAGTTGTTTTAATACTACAATAGAAAAATCCAAAAGCACTCAACATATCTTTTAATAACATATTAATATCATTCTCAAAAATACAGTTGTTACCAGGCATACAATTTAATGCAACATAAGGATAAAGTGAATTAACATCATAATAGTAAAGATTTTCACCATATGGTTTATAAACTTCTGTAACACCTCCAAAATAACTTAACTTAATATCTTCATAAACAGATCTTTTATTAATTAAAGCTAAATTATCCTTATAATATTTAAATAAAAATATTTTCATTGCTATAGAAGATATAGTCAAACAGGAACTAACCTGTACATTATATTTTAAAAATATATGATCACTGAACTTATTCATAACTTGAAACAAGCTTATTAAATCTTTGTTTAAATATTTAATAGTTTCTCTTTCAGTATTTCAATCATTAAAAGGTATACTTTGTATTGTTTCTAAAGTCACATCTTCATTATAATATTTGATGTCAGGTCTTATACCACTATAAAACAAAGTATCTTTATTTACAAAATTATAAGGAAATATGTCTTTACTTGTTTCAGTTTGGAAAGTTTGACAGAGTGATTTAAGATTGTGAGATAATATATTGTAACTATCAACAAGTTTAATAGAATAAGTTTTGTTTTTTTGTTTTCTGGTTATTATTAATGATAATATTAAATTATTTTCTCTGCAAAGTGGATCTATAATATATTTGTCTTCATTTGTACGATTTTTAACCAATAAACTTTTCAATATAAAAGCTGAATCAAATCTACCTAAATTGTGTACATAAAAAGTATATCCGTTGTATTTGGAATTTAATAAAGAATCTATACAATCAGCTACTAATATATCTGAATTTAAATCCTTATTAATATAAAAAGTTTTTAAACCGTATCTTTTTGTATAATAACCTAAAGCGTAAACTTTAGAAATAGAATCCATCTTAAAAGTCTCAATATCCAATGAACCTATAAAGGGAGAATTAATTTGTAAATTAGCTAATGTTCGATGTATTTTAGGTCTTTCAACAACATCAAGTTTTAATTTCACTCTTGTATTAGTAATTAAATTATTATTACTTATAATATTTGTAATATTACCAACCGTTCTAGAAAATGTGTTGTTATTTATTTTTTTATCTAAAATATTAAGAACTTTTAATCCATTAGGTGTATAAACATTAACATCATGATTAGGATAACCCTCAATATATTTAGTATCTAATGATATAACATATTTATTGTCTTTATCAGAAAATAATTTAGTGTTATTATCTAGCACTATTTTATCATTACCATAACTTTTAAGGTCTAATTCTACTAATTTATCATAATCACTTATTTCCATTGACAATGGTAATAACTTATTATAACCTAAGTTAATTTTATCGATTGTAGTGTCCACCAGATCTTTATTTAAACCAAGCTTATTTAAAGTGAAAATATTTTGGGGACTTTTAATAATTTTTTCATTGTAATACACTTTGTAAATTAAAAATTGAATAGTAATAATATCATCACCTGTAAAATTATAATTTAACATGCTAGTCTCTAATCTAGTTAATATATTATTATGTAACTGATATAAATAATCAAGCTTTAAAGAAGGATCATTCACATCAAAAGATAGTTGGCTACCAAGCATTTTAAATTTAGCTGAATCACCAAAACAAACTCTAAAAAGAATAGAATATCTTGTACCTAAAGTTAATATATCTAGTTTTGATACAAATATCTCAAAATTGTTTAGTTCGTCCATGTAAAAATATATTTCAACAAACTTGATTTTTATTTCTTTTTCTTGTGGAGACAAAGGCAGAATATAATTTTTGTTTATGGCACCATCTACAGTTGTATCTGTATGAAATAAAGTAATAGGATTTGAGCTATAATTATCTGAGAATTTTAATTTAGTAACTTGTTTTAATTTATATATTTTTTTTTGATGCAACATGAAGGCGAATGTCTTTTTATCAAAAGAAAATAAAATATTCAAAAGATTCTATCGAGGTAGGGTGTTAGCCTTTTCGCCACCTGACCAGCTTCTCAAGGCTGGTTTTGCTATTCTGCTCGTACAGGTAATCAAACTAAATTATAACATAATGAAAGGTAATCAACATTCTTTTTTTTTTTCTTCTCTTCTCCTTTTTTCTCTTTTTATTAATTAAATAAACAAGTATAAAATCGAATACAAGAAGATGGATTCTTGCCTTACCAAAACAAAATAAAGGACTAAATTAACAGACCTATATGGTAGAAAAATGCGTTCTCTACCACCCACAGCTAGAACAAAGAAAAACCAAAAAATCAAAAAATTTTGGTTATCGCGATTCTACCCTTCATATAGGGGATTTAATTTTTCGTGAAATTCGGTATATCTACCAGTGTTATAAGTGCTGTATATTATTTAAATGTTATAAAACAAATATTTTTTTATAAAGCTAAATATAAACTTAATCCAGTTTTTTAAAAGATAACTTTAGTAGGATACTATCTATTATTATAAGCATATTATTCTAATATATAAGACACCCTAATATTTATATCAGAATAACAATAAGATATGTTAAAACAATTAAAAAGATAATATCTAACCATTAAAGAAATTATAAAATTAATAAGCGCAGTTAATATATAAATTTTTAATTTCCATTTCATATATAAAACAAAGATAAAAATTTTATTGCAATATAAATAGACAAGACAAAGATAAAAATTTTATTGCAATATAAATAGACAAGGCAAAGATAAAAATTTTATAGTTATATAAATAGGCAGAGTATTATTTTATAATATAACCGCGCATTTTTTACTTTACTAAATAAAAATAAAAATAAATTATAAAGAAAACCAATAATAAAACTTAATAAGATCCCGACTGTACATTAAGCATCGTTTCAGACACCTACCAGTGATCCAGTCTGTAGCGACATTTTACTCTTACGACGGTCTTTATGCTGACGCTAAACAAATATATTTGACCGTTTTCACTAGTATTGCTGCATATTATATTAAATAAGTTTTAAGTAAAGATTGCCTTATATTAATATGCAATTATATATAACTCTTGTATCATATCATATCTAAAAACAAAAAAAAAAAATATAAAGAAAAATATACAACTTATTTAAAAGATACTTTATGGAATGTGCATTGATTGTCTGTTAGTCCCTGTCTCATTGGTTAGTATATTTTTATATCATATGATTTATAACCATAGGCTTATATAAACATAACTTAAACTTTTTTTTTGCTCTTAGGACTTTATTTAAATTTAAATCTTAATAGCATAGGTTAACCCTTTTATTTTTATGATTTACCTGTTACATTTTTAAGTGTTACAATAAATTTATTATAGGCGATGTATTCGAGGTAAATTTCTAGATATATATCACAATAAGGTTTGACAGGCCTCATAGTTTTTTATAAGGTCAAATACATAGTGTTTACCAAGAAAAGGATGGTTACCAAAAATAATTCCAGATGATGGACCATATGGAAATAGTATCCTTGGATCACACAAAGATCTGTATTGCGGCATAATGTTGTAAAGATCAGGGTTTTCTATACCTTTAGTTACAAATACAGGCATAGTAAGAGGTACTAAGCAATGTTTAGCTACACAACCCTTCTCCTCTAGTGAAAAGTTATATTGCTCTAAGAAAGCTATCTGAGTACCTCGTACTAGAATAACAAACTGAGATCCACCTGCAAATTGCATCACTCTGTTTTCATCTAACAATTCATTAGTATACTCTGTTGAGTAACCAGCAGTATAAAAGCCAGATTTTGCAACATTTTGTACCATGGTATCAAAATTTGATTTACCGAATGATTCACATATAACAATTACTTTGATATAATTATTACCATCAAAGTTACCTTGTATATAAATATCTGGTTCACCCACACTTACCCATCTTCCACTCCTATGATTATTTATGATATTTCAGTGCACTCCTTGTGGCGCAGTTGACTGATTAAAAATAGGCTCAAGTATATTATATATCATAGTGATTATATCAGGAGATTGTACCATATAAGAACTACGAGTCCCCATATTTAACAAAACTGCTTTTAAGTTTCTCTCTTCAGGATTATTGATATTACTTGCTAAAGAGGATATTTCACTATCAGTTGGTTGTGTTAACATTATATCGTTATTGTTTATATGTGTTTTAAGTTTATCCTTTTCCTTATCATTCATATGGCCATGTGCAATGATAAATCTGTTTTCGTTTTCACTTATATTATCTCTAGAACTTTTTACATAATGTTTATTTAACAAAACCCTTAAAGTATGAAGACGTTTAAATTTTTCATATTTATCATGTAGTGATATTATCTTATTTCATATATTTGGATCATTTCTATATGGGACGATCACTATTGACCTAGAAATTATATTTGGAGCGTTAGCTTGTTCATCATATAATTGATTAACAATAACACATCTAACATGGTCTACATGTTGTACATTATACATAATGCATAATTCACATATATCATTTCTAATTCGTACAAGACCCATCATATTTACAGTTATGTCTTGATTATATATTATATTATCTGTTAAAAGGATATTTTGTGAATAATAATTATGATTATTAAATAATATTATATTTAGTTTATTTATATTAGAAAAGTTATCTAGGGCATCAGATATTTTTTTTTTACATTTAGAAATATCCCTATAAACTTTAAAGATATCTTGTCTAGCTTTTAATAATTTACTAGTACTATTAGCTAGTTTAGTATCAGTTAATATTTTAACTTTTATATCTTTTAGTAAATTAGTTATGGATTTTTTAACTTTTTCTAAATTAGCTTTACGTTTTTCACCTTCTAGGATATTAGCTATAGCTTTTGTTGTTTTAATAGCGTTAATTGTCTCAAGACCCCTCTCTAGAAAAGAAATCATAGCATTTTCTATCAACCGTATTATATAAATCAAAAGACCAATAATCTGCATATGAAAATAAAATAAAGATAAACTTAATAGACCAATCATAAATAAAATAGATGTAGCATTAATAATATATAACATGTGAAAACTATCTAGATTTCAGAAAGCATGTGATAATTGAGATATTTTCTCTATTAAAAGATACCCGAGTTGTTTGGAGTAATGAGTTGTATAACTAAGATCATATTTCTTTAGAGTACCTTCTAAAAGAGCTAATTTATCTACTATTTTAACAGGTGCTAAATTTAAATTAATATAAACTTCATTTAATATAGTATAAAAGAAAATAAATCCTTTCTCTGATATACCAGATATGAAGTCCATATAACTTTCAACATCCTTTACTCAAGTACCAATTAAATTATACATTGTGTCTAATTTTAGTGATACGTAATTAGACACTAAGTCCGTGAGTAAGTCAAGAGAAATTTTTGGCCTATTTCCCAATATATCCTTATTTAAGGTAATAAACTCAGGGTTTTCCGCAAGAGTTCTCTTTATATTTATATATGGTAATTTAAAATCGCTAGGTGTATAACCAGCGAACTTTTCAGTAAAATTATCATAAAGAGAATTGTTATTATTTGTAGTTATATTATTATATCACCAAGTTTCCTTAATTCCATCATCGCTTCTTATATAGCAAGTATCTTCTAATATATTATCTAATGATGTAGTATCTTTAATAGTAGTTTTTTCAGTGCTTTGCATAACCATATCAGTTGTGCTAGCCTCTTCTCTACTTGATACAATCTTTTCAGTTATACTAATCTTATCTGTTTTGGATACAAGATTTTTATATTGCACAAGATCATCAATATTAATACGTGTAAAGGTAGAATGATATTTACCTAAAGGTATAATATTATTATAACCATTTATGCTGCTTTTTTTATAAAATTTAATTTGTGCGCATATATAATTAGAAGGTTTATAATTTAAAATTGTTCTAAAGAGTTTAGTATTATGGGATCCATTATTTCTCATAGTTTAGGCTAAAAAAAAAAAAAATTATATAATAAAATACCTATCAATGTAATTAGTGTTTATTATATTATAATAAATAAACATAAAAAAAAATTTATAATTTAATAAATATTAAACAATATTTTTATAATATAAATATCTTACAAGCTATTATCTCATAAATGTATAAGATACAAGCAATTAATATTATAAAGCCAATAATAATAGGTAAAAATATAATTAAACAAAAGGACGTTAATTAAGAGGTCAAAGCGTATTTTTGGAAAAGAAACTCTTACTCAAATAAAAAAAAAATCATAATAGAAGTTTTATCCCTAAACTTATACCATATAACATACCTTCAATAATAGGGTCAAATATATAGTCTAAAATAATATTTTAAATGTCTCATACAAGATAATAAGGATAAAAGTATTTTATTAAAATAAATAAAAAAGAAATATCAAATAAATAACCCCCTAAAAATAATATACTTATTAATATACAAATTAGTATTATACTAGCGTATTCAGCTAAAAGGAAAAACACGACAAATTATACACATACACCTTTACCTACACTCGCACCAATTAATCTTGTTGTAGCCATTCTGGTATCAATTATTTATATTTTACTTTTATTTTATTTTTATTTATAATTAATAAATTATCTGTTAACAAATTTATCTTTTGAATTTTAAGTTTAATTGTATAGAAAGCAAAGCAATAAAATAAAATTGTCACAAAAAACCAAGAGTAAGAGTAATAGGTGGTGTTGCCCCGACCCCGCAACACCACGCATGGTCAACGATCGCTTAAATTATCACCTCTGCTTTTTTATTCTCTTTTTATTACTTATATTTTTTTTTCTTTTTTAATTTATTATACTTTTTTATTGTTTATACTTTTTTATTTTTTTTAATGATATATATTTTCTTAAATTTTTTTGTTCTTGTTTTACAGACATTTTTGCTTTTGTATTTGATGTAAAAAAAAAACTAACGATTTTATGAATACCCTCTCTTATTACCTTAAAAAAAATAATAAGTGGGATACCACATCACCAAATATCCTTTATATCTTCTAATCGTATATTATAACTAATATAAATAAAATATTTAACGATATGATATAATAAAAAAAAAAAAAGCGAAGTTAATATATTAATTTTTAATTTAATAGACAAAGATAAAAATTTATTAGTTAGATAAATTATTAAAGATAAAAATTTTTTAATTAGATAAATTATTAAAGATAAAAATTTTTTAGTATAATAAATAGGTAAAAGCGAAAATAAATAATTTATAGTAAGTATAGTAAGTATAGTAAGTCTAGTAAGTATATCAAGTATGGCAATTGCAATGGCAATTATAAAAAAAGCTGTAAATATTATAGCCCAAATTAAACTTAACAAAATAATTAATAACATTTTTAAATTTTTCTCTTTTATATATATATTTCTTATATTTCTACTGTGCCTCTATTCAAGAAACAAATTTCTCTATTGAAACTGATTCTATAACTATGGGCATGGAACTATGCAGAATACCACATAATTCTGAGCATTGACCATAAAAAGTACCCTCTCTATTAATATAAAGAGACATTTGATTTAATCTACCAGGATAAGCATCACATTTAATACCTAGAGCAGGGCAAGCGAAAGAATGTATAACATCAGCAGCTGTAACAACAAGTCTGACGTGAGTTAGTTCTGGAATAATAACTCTGTTGTCCACTTCTAACATTCTAAGTGCACCTTGTTCTAAATCAGACTCAGGTATTAAATATGAATCAAATTCAATAAATTCATCATCATCGTTTAAAAAATCAGGGTATTGGTAACTTCAGTATCATTGATGACCTTCTGCTAATATAGCCATAGATGGATCACTAACTTCATCCATTAAATATAATAATTTAAAGGATGGCAAAGCTATTAGCATCAATATTAAAGCGGGTGTAAGAGTCCAAATTAATTCAACTAATGTTCCATGACTAACAAATTTTTGTGATACAGGTGAATTTGTATAATTAAATTTTATAATTATACCAGCTAATGTTCAACTAACACCAAATAATATTATAAATAGATAAAATAGTATATTATCATGAAGTTCCACTAAACCTTCCATTTGTGGAGTTGCACTATCTTGAAAATATATACCTCAAGGTCTTGGTGCATCCATTATTATATGTAAACTAGCATTATCTTTACATGTTAATAAATAATATACCAATAAACACATAGGATATATAATAATTTTATATAAAGGGTCTTTTATATTATTAAAAAAAAGAGATGAACTTTTACTTGTTGTATTTTGTTTTAGAGATTTTTGTTTACTATTACTAGACGCATATTCAATTAAACTATTTTCAAGTAAACTGATTAGAGGTACTATAATTAAAAAATACGCAAAATATATAACAGTAGATATCTGTCCAAATTCTATAAATGGAGATTCCACATGTTTAGCACCTAAAAGCATTAATATTAAAAAATTTCCCACAAAAATAAAAAATGCTGTTTTACTTAAAGGTCTAAATTGTATACCTCTTGATCTTGACAAATCAGTAAATGGCATTACTAATAATATTAAGATAGCTGAAAACATAGCAATAACACCTAATAATTTATTAGGTATAGATCTTAAAATAGCATAGAATGGTAAAAGATATCACTCAGGAACTATTGCAGGAGGAGTTTGCATTGGATTAGCCATTACATAATTTTCACTGTCGCCTAAATAATTAGGCATAAAAAATACAAACAGCGATAATACTAAGACAAAAATAAAAATTGTAATTAAATCTTTAAATATATAGTAAGGGGCAAAAGATAATCTATCGTAATTACCTGAAACACCTAAAGGGTTGCCTGAGCCTGCACTATCGTGAAGTGCAATTAAATGCATTAAAGCTAAAGCAGCTAATACAAAAGGTAAAACAAAATGTAGAGAAAAAAATCTATTTAAAGTGGCATTATTAACAGAGCATATTTGTTGGTAGTCTACATATTTTTATTAAGAGAACAAATTAGAATTTGTAAACTAAATATAAATACTCTCACTACACTCAAGAAATTTCTCCCTTGATCGGACTATATCTTGATCTTTTTATTACTTCGTAGTAAATTATTAATAATTTGAAGGTATATTTATTTTTTCACAATATCTAGAGATATTACGTAATTGTTTTATTCATAATAAATATTGTAATTTTTTGTATCCTAACAATTTTACAGGTGCTTTATTTAAAAATTTAATAATATTTTCTATCGCTCTAATATTACTAACCTTTAATTTAGAATTATTTGTTTTATCTAAAGATATGATAGTAATAAAAGATAAATATTCACTTATAGCGGAGATTAGAATATGAGCATTAGTTTGACTAATATCAAAACTAGCTCATAAGGAATTATCACCATTTTTTAATTTGTTAATGAAAATGCTAAAACAACCTTTAGCTTCTATAAATCCAACTAATCAAGCAGGAAAATAGTATGAATTAACTATTGATTTAATATCATTTAAAGGTTCGATATTGCTATTATATTCGGGTAGATCAATACAATATATCATATTAGACAAAAGGGCATTTTTGAATCTTAAATAATCATATTGTTTGTTAGAATACATAGGGTATTTATCAAAAATAGGAAGTATAAAATTTTTTAAATGTTTTTTATCTCTAATTCTTAAAGATATCATTTCTATTTCGCCTATTTTTCTTATACTTACAACCCCTACAGCCAATAGATTTTTTATTTTGTAAATTAATTTAGCATCTCGAATCGATAATTCTATACCTGTTTCATATCTTAAATATTTTCCTTTTTTTGTTATACTAAAAAACCCAACACCTTCAAATAAACCTACTATATAAGCGTAGGTAAGATCTTCTGCATGTAGTCTCTGAGAGGCTTCTAAAGTAGAAATACTTATAACCCCTGCTGATTGTCTCCTTGTCATTGCAATTTTTACGCTAATAATTGACATAATCAAGAATAAACCGTATGCAAATCCTAAAATGGGAGATTTTCCAGCATTAAGCAGAATTTTTAACAATATGTTTCCATATCCATATCCATATCCATATTGTGGTCCATCTGTATATAAACCTCCTCATAGAAACTCAACTATATCTTGTCCTACTCAAGGTATAGCACTCATAAGATTAGTAATCACTGTAGCCAAATCTTTAATTCACCTGTTCTAACTATACGTTTAAAATAATAATTCATATAGTTTATATGTTTAAAACAAGCAAACCCTGTAGTATATACTTATAACAAATATACACCCTTGTGTTTAATAAATCTTAAAAAAGATCCCGACTGTACATTAAGCAACATCCCAGTCACCCACCAGTGATCCAGTCTGTAGCGACATTTTACTCTGCCGACGGTCTTTATGCTAAACAAACATATTTGACCGTTTTCACTAGTATTGCTGCATATTATATTAAATAAGTTTTAAGTAAATATTGCCTTATATTAATATGCAACTATGTATAACTATTGTAATATATTATCCATAACAAAAATAAACAGTTTATTTCGAAAATACTCTAAATATATTAAAAACTTAAATTACATCATTGTTAAATTGTTCCATCAACATATTAATATCATTCCAAGGGATATTATCCTTGTACTCATTTAGATCCGCCATTTCCTCCTTCTTGATCTCCTCAATATCTCTCTTAAACTTTTCAAGAACACTCTCCAGACGAATACGCCTATTCTTCTTCCTATTCTCAAAAAGTTTGGCCTTTATACCCCGGGTAAAAGTATCATCCGCTTCTTTTTGCGTATACCGGCGTGGTCCCCTTTGATACCCATCCTTTATGGGTCTTAGACTAGGACGTGCAGTTATAGAGCGTACTTCTACCCTGAGTACCCTATCAGGGGTTACTTAATAACTGTCAGTATAGACTGGACTAGATGTGTAGTGTATTGCTCACAGTTGTGAGAAGATGCCACAGTGGCCAAGCCATGGTAGGTGGGCGGAAGAAGCAGGTCTGAGAATGCCACATCGGGCAGACCATGGTTGATAGGAGGGTGCTGGTCTAATAATGCCATTGTTGCCGCGCTTGGAGGGGCAACAATGGGATCTTCAAGGATGAGAGGAGAAAGTACATCTGGAGATATATCTCCTTCTAGGATTGTAGTTGACTCAGTTTTGACTGAGTCAGTCCGTTCGCGTAGTGGATTATAATTATAGTGGTTCATAGTGGATAGTTGTGTTTATCGGTGAGAGATTATAGTGAACAAGAATTGCTCCTAAAGTAGGGGGGAGAGCGACATTAAATATTGCAATAATGAGGTGAGGTAAACAAATATATAATTTTGTAGACTGATGACTGCAAGGCGTGATACTTTCCCTGCATGGCGTGATACTTTCCCTGCATGGCGTGATACTTTACTTGCAAGAAAATATGACTCTTATGACAAGAGATTAACACATCATCTGATGATGATGGCCAGACCTTTACTTTGCAACATCATAAAAGCAAACTCTCTCCAATCAATGCACACATCAGCAACTATATGTCGTAGTACTAAGGAAAGATCTACATCTTGATACCGACAAACCGGCTGCTGCCTAACGCCACAAAGTTTATCAACCTATAAAAGACAAAACTCTTATCTCGCACAGATATCTATGACGCGTACATTGGTAACTTTGCATAAGCCCTTTTCGTAGATAATCTGGTGACGTTATGTTAAAGATAGCCATTTTACATTTCTCAAACATTTAATGCCTCATGACTTTAGCTGCGCCTCCGCCTGCGGAGATAAAACCCAAAGGGGCGATACATCCGGCTGCTGCCTAGTCAAAAGCCGCAAGGCCGAGGAAGCGATATCTCCGATTGGTGGCTAATCAAGAGGCCAAAGGGTTAAGGAGGGGAGCGGTCTCTCCGATAGCTGCCGAGTAATCCTCGCATAACACGTCATTTAATGACTCATTTGACGAGACGTCATCTCATGAGTCATTACATTGCTGCCTAATGACCCTACATAACACATCATCTAATGAGCCATTTATTGACTGCTACCTAACGCCACAAAGCTTATAAACCTATCAAAAAACAAATCTCTTATCTTGATCTTACACAGATATGTATGACGCCTACACTGTAAACTTTGCATATACCAAGATACATCACCAACTTATTTTATTGCATGCATGCATGCATGCATGCATGCAAGACACGTCATCTTATGAGTCATTTATTCATTGCTGCCTAATAACCCTGCATAACACGTCACCTAATGAGTGACTCATTGATTGCTGCCTAATGACCCTGCATATATGAGTCAATATCCACTGCTGCCTAAGACCCTGCATATATGCACTGCTACCTAAGTACCATGCAAGACGCATCATCAAATGAGTTATTTATCCACGGCTGTCTAATTACCCTACATAACACGTCATCTAATGAGCCATTTATTGACTGCTACCTAACGTCACAAAGCTTATCAACCTATCAAAAGAGAAAACTCTTATCTTTCACAGATATCTATGACGCGTACACTGGTAACTTTGCATGTGCCAAGAGATGGCGTTTTGTTTAAACCCTTTCAAGATAGCCATGTGACAAACCATAAACATTTAATGCCTCATAACTTTAGCTGTGGCTGGCGAGGTAAACCGTAAGGCCGAAGAGGCGATATATCCGGCTGCTGCCTAGTAACCTTTGCAGGATACATCTTTTTATCTTGCATGCATGTAAGACACCCCATCTAATGAGTCATTTATTCATTACTGCCTAACACCCTGCATATATGAGACATTATGCATTGCTGCCTAACACCCTGCATATATGCACTGCTACCTAAGAACCATGTAATATGCGTCATTTAATGAGTCATTTATGCACTGCTGGCCAGTGAGTCATTTATGCACTTGTGCCTAATGACCCTACATAATATTTTAGTTAATGACTCATTTGACCAACCATAACCATACATTGATGACGCGTCCTTTCTCCTCTCCTCAACATTCCACCTCCCTTTTTACAAAAAAGAGTCATAGGGCATAAATCGCGCAATTTCTTATCAATATTAAGAGCCAATAAAATTTGATATCTCTTATCTCTTGTTTCATTTTAGGTCACCTGCCCTCTTCACATGATGATCGTTGAGTCATGGGATCCAACATGACTCATAGCAATCATGAAGTACTATGACTGTAACTTCGGAAAAGATCAGATATCTTACCTCTTGCTTAGAAATCAAATGGATAATTACATGTGATCTTTGCAAAGAAAAAAAATATATAAAGAAGAGCAACCTCCCTATCCCTTCTTATTTTATTCTCTATCAGCTCAAACAGTTACAATCCTTCACTATAAATTTATATCAACGCTCACACAATCACAACATAGCCCAAGATCAATAAAACACCATCACAACTCTTTGAAAATCGTTTTCCCTACAATTTACTCTACATTATGGCCACTTCTACCGTTTTTAATTTCCACCCCTTCATTAATGCTGCTGAAAAAGCGACCCAGGCCGGCGACCTACATAGGGAGATCACACAACTCCTAGGGAACTTTACGGTCCAAGCAGAGCAGGGGATAAATAACTCTAAGGCCCTTGCCCTATATTCGTATAATAACGCCTACCTATTGTACGACCTCGCTATAAAAGACTTAGAAAAAAAACATAAGAACTCTCTCCCCATGGCCCGTCTATTGGAACAGGCGAGCCAAGTCAAGGTTAAGGCCGAACAAATGAAGGCCGAACAATTGAAAGTTTTAGACAACCCTCCTCTTGAATTATCGCTAGAACGCATTATTCACCATCCTACAACCACCAAACTTGAACACCAAGTTGCGTCCTGGGCTACTACAATGGCCATTCAAGTTTTTCAAGAAGTAAAGAATGATAGAGGTCTACCTCAATGGATATTTACACCTGAACAAAGAGATGAGGAGTCCGGAAAAATTCCGGATCTTGTCTTGGAACAAGTTTGCAAACAGACGGATGGTAAACTTTATGCGAAGCCTTGGCTATGTATGGAGTTTAAGAAACTAGGAGGAAATCCTCCCTACAAAGCCTTACACCAAATCACCACGGCCGTCAAAGGTAAACTGAATGAAGAAACAATTGCAGATGTCCTCACCATATATCTTGTTGTTGTTGTGGGGACTAAAATATCCTTTTGGGAGATGGACTTTGAAGCTATCGATGGTCGTCAACCTGAACAAGATGTCTCTTCTTTGTGGGGTTGCAGATCTCTTCTGCAGAGCGGCGCGAAATATGGCGGGGTCTACGAATACGAGGAACCTCCATATTCGACAGATAACAATAACATTCCTAGAAATGTTAAAAAGCTTCTCGTACGCCGAGATGTAAAAAAAAGCAATCCTCGAAGAGATCAGGCAGAGAAATATGATACTCCCGCCATCTTCGACTTTTCAAAGCCTGAGCATAAAGGTCCCATAAGGCAGATGTTTGAACACATGGCAAGATATCCACCTAGAGGATTTTAATTTTAAGGAAGGATACACAATGTTGGATAAGATTGAACTTTTATCTTTACCTAGCTTGCATGAAATCAACGATTTATCCTACGAAGCGTTAAAATTTGTATTTTTTTTAGGTTTAATCACGTAAAACAAGACATTAGAAACAATGTATGCAATTTTTTTTCTCAATCTTCGTAAATAAAATTTTTATTAATTATAGTTATACATTTGGGGCAATATCTAATTATCATGACCTAAAAAAAAAAATTAAAGCTTTTTTTAGCTAATATGGTTAATTTTGTCAAGGTTATTAACGCTTTTATATCGGGCACTTTTTTTAAGCCCAACTAATCACGCATTATATTGTTCAAGTTTATAACCAGACAAAGGATAATTATTGGGGGATGAAAAAAAATCCACAACTTTTTGCACATCTAATTTAGATGACAATGTTAATTGATAACTATCCGTAGCGTCAGCCTTTATGGCTTTCGCTTCTCTACCGGCAATTATTAGACATATTGTCTTAATTAAAATATAATTTTCAAATCCTTTTTGTTTAATTTGGTAGAAAGCTGAACCATTAGACTTATGTCCAAATGACCCCTCCGCAATAGTGAAACCTACTATTCAATCAGCAAAAAAATCTAAATTAATATAATAATTTAAGCTATACACAGGTATAGAAGGATTAAACGTAACGTTTTCTCAATGTGTAATTTTATTATTTATTATGTGATTAAGTAAAGCGAATTGTCTTGCTCTATTTCCAGTTAAAAATTGTAAATTATAGAGTTTCATAAGAGGTATTATTACTTCCACTAAATCTTTTTTACTAAAAATTAATCTGGTTTGATTAACAGAAGTTAAGTTAGAAATAGAACCTACCCCTAGTACTTTGCTTAAATTAGTCAGAAAAGCTGTATCTCTATTATGCAATCTAATAACTAAACGAGCTCTAATTGTACTTTTTGGAGAAAATTTTCTAGATTTATTATATTGCTTTTGCGGTCCTATTTCAATATAACCATCACCATCAACAAAACCAACAAACATACTCATGAATTTTTTATTTGCTTTTAACTCTCCTAATCCGTAGGATGTGCAACAAGTTAAAGACGAACATGATAACGATAAATTTCTACCCCAGAGGCTCATTTGACCATAAGGTAAAACATACAAACTTATTATATATAATAGATTAAAAATATAAAACCAGAATAACTTTTAATTCGTGTATTGTATTAGTTAAAAATATTATAACTAAAAGTTTCGACTGTGCATTAAGCAGCGTTTCAGCCACCCATTAGTGACCCAGTCTGTCGCAATTATCTATATAACTGACGATCTCTAGCATAAATACTGTTTGATCGTTTTCACTAATGTCGCCAAAGAAAAAGAAAAACATTTCTTCAATACCCCTGTCGGGCTATTCCACTTTATTTCATATTTTTTTATAGAAATTGCATATGAATTAAAACTAGTGGGACTATGATATAATTTATTTTCAAATATTTTAATTTTTAAATTTAACGATAAATCGTATTTTTAGTATTTTTATTTTGCTTTTTAAAGCTCTTATAATAGTTTTTGCATTTGCACTAGCACTATCACTACAGTTAATATCATCAGCTTGTTCTATTATACTGGAATATTCATAGACTGCAAAAATAGTATTATTTAAATTATATAATATTATAGGTTTGGAATTTTATTTCATATTTAATATACTATTTTGTTTTCTTAATAATTAACTTTTTTTATCATTAAAGCTTTTTTTTTTATCTTATAAACTATTTCTAAATATAAAATTTTACATTTGTTTAAATTTGCTATAAATTAACGACGGCTGTATACTATAATTACTTTTCATTTTTATGCGAGATATTTAAGTATCTATATAAGCAAAACTTGACCCAGCTTCAGTTAATATATTGTAATTAGGTAGTAAGGATTTTAAATAAAAATCCTCAATAACCAATAGTTTTTTATTGTTTTTCTTATCTATAATACCAGGCAATAATTCAAATATCAAAAAGACAAAATTATTTAACTTGTATTTTTTTCACCGCTTGTTTTACTATTTTACTTGCTTTTAAATAAAATAAAAGATTATAAAATCTCGCATAAAATATAAAATCTGTATCTAGAAGAAAATCTTCTATAATAATCACATCAAATCAGAGGTAACCTTATTAAATATAAGATAAATACCGCTAAGATTTTTAGTTTATTATAATATTATTGTTCGTGTTTTATATTTATAAAGATCTATATCATCGTAAATATATACAGGTTTTAACTTGTTTTCTTCTATAAACTTTTTTAAATTATTATTAAACATCAAAATATAAACATTTATATATCAATATATATTATCGTATAATTCATAAGCAGCATATATTGAAAAACTTAATACAATTACAAGTATAATTAATATTAATCATATATATACTATACTCCTTATTTTGTTTAAGACAATAATTTTATTAACTTAGTATTCCAAGCTATTATTAAATTTAGTTATTAAAACAGAAGATAAATTAACTTTAACTTATTTATTAAAATTAAACTTAAATATTATATGTATAATTAATATTAGTATTAATCTCAAAAAAGTAGCATTTATACCATAAATATTAAATAATAATTGTTGCAAGGGGTTTACAGTTTACATAGGAATCATAAATAAATTTGTTTATTTATCTATTAATAGGATCTGAAGATTTAGTAATAGCTTTACCTATGGCTATACTTACACCAACCAAGGTAGCACCTAATCCTATTTGACCTACTACTGTACTTAAACCTTTACCTATAAACTTTGCTTTTCTTTATCTAAGGTTACATATCTGTGTACATGTAAATTTACATTATCATTATTTTTAATACAAGATACCATATCAATTAATACAGCATTATTAATATATAATAACATTACAAAAAGAACACTAATAAGTGTAAATGGTTGTATATATTTTATTTTCCTTATACTAGATAATATTTAATTGTCTAGATATAATAATATAAAACTAACCATAAAAATACATATAAAACCATTAATAAATACATTAAATAAATATACATTTGAAAATAAATTATACCATTTTGGGCTATGTTTATAACCCAAGAAAGCTGTAGCCATCATTAAAATAAATATAACTGTACCAATAGTTCACACTAATGTTCGAGGTGCTCTATATGATCCATAATATAATCCTCTACCTATATGTAAATACACTATAAAAAAGAAGGCTGATGCTGTGTTAGCATGCAAGTAACGTATTAATCATCCGTTGTTTACATCACGCATAATATGCTCAACTGAATTAAACGCTTCTAAAATGCTAGGACTATAATGCATTGCTAGGGTTACTCCTGTTATTATTTGTATAATTAAACAAAAAGCTAATAAAGAACCAAAGTTTCATAAATAACTTATGTTTGAAGGTTGGGGGTTATCTATTACATATGAATTAAGCAACCTTAATAAAGGATGACTTTTAAATATTCTCATAGTTTAATGAATATTATTCTACTTTACTGTATAATACAGCTTAACGATTAATAGTATATTATTATTTTATATTACGCTTTAATATAATTATTACTGTTTTTTTTATAATTTATAAGATAAATATAATTATAAAGATAATTATCTAGTACGCGTTTAGTTTATACTTTTGGGCCCACCTCGCCCAAGGTAATGATCATCCACCCCACATGCTTAATGATCTCTTTTATTTAAATTACTTAGATAGTAATATAAAATAATTACGAAGGCTAAGATTAAAAAGACCCCTTAGGGCAAATAAACCTGTTGCTTATGAAAATTAAATTAAATTAGGCGAAAAATATAAGATAAGCTTGTACACGACCAACATAATGATGATCGACCGCATGACTAATGATCTCATCTATAAATAACTATTCATTTATTAATTTATTCATTAGTGTTGCTCTTTTGATCTTTTTCTAGGATATATATCTTCGCTTTCATCATCAAGATCTCCACTAGAAGGTAATTTTCTTTTTCCATCTTTTTTCTCAGATTCTTGTTGTGCTTTTGCTTGTTCAGCTGGATAAAGAGCTAGAGATTCATCATGACCTTTAGCTTCACGTTGAGTTTTTGCCTCTTTAAGTCTTGCTTCAATTTTATCTTGTAATGCTGCAATTTCAGCTTTATTTGAAACTGCTTCTCCAGGTTTATTTGAAATTTCACTATTAGCAGCTTGATAATAATCTTTAATATCAGATCAAACTGGATCTTTTTCATCTTCTATATCTTCATTGTAAGCCCTCATGGTATATTTTCCAAATTTATCCAACACCTGTAATTGAGCCTGGAATTTAGCCAGCACATTTAAACCTGATTTATCATCTTCAGGTTTAACATCATCAGAAATAGTTAAATTTTTTTCAAAGCTTGAGGTAAGATTATCCATCTCTTGCCTTAAAGCATCATTACTTCGATCTAGATCTATATGTTGCCGTAGACCCACAATATTTCGAATAATAGGTAATCTTATCTTTTCGTCTTTTTTCTTAGATTCTTGTTGTGCATTTGCTACTTCAGCTGGATCAGGGTCTCGATGTTCAGGATGAATTTTAGGTAGAGTATTAGTTCAATGTCTATATAAAATTGGACTTTCATCATCTAATTGTTTAAATCTTTCTTTAATTGCAGATACTATTTGATCACGATGTTGAGGTGGTACATTTGTACTTATAACATAACATTTCTTTGAAACTTCTTCTCCAGCTTTCTTATAATATTCATCATAAACATAAGCTGTAAGTTCTTCTTTATCTATATATTTAGATTTATCTATCCCTGCATGTATAGCAGGCCTAATGTTAGGATCGTTTATTTCATCCTTATTCTGTAATTCAGCCCGGTCTCTAGCCAGATGAGCTCCAGATGATTCTTCATCTACAGGTTCAACATTAGGTTCCTGCGTACGAGGTTCTTGACCTTGAGATGGTTCTTGAGCTTGAGTTGGTTCTTGATATTGAGCAGGTTGTTTACCTTTATCTTGCCTTTGATCTCCTACCGCTTCCGGAGACCCATTTTTAGCACAAATTGTCCCTTTACCTTTACCCGTATCCGCTCCCGAACTATCCATATTTAAAACATTAGGACCCATAGCCATTTTATCTTTTTCTGTAATAGATAATAGATCTATTACTTTTATAACTGATTGTTCTATTTCTAGAAAATAGGCTGCTAAAACTAAAAAAGTAGGAAGAGATCAAAGTAATCCACCGAGCTTATATATTAAGTAGATAGTAATAGGCGTATAAAGAAACTTTATAAGATATTTATTATTTATAAATAATCATAAGTTAGATAAGCTAAAACCGGATTGAAGAGGTAAACTTGTAAATATAAATTGAACAATTATAAATGTAGTTACAAGAACTACTAATAATACCAGTATAGATGTAACTATAGGTGATAAGAACATTATATATATTAATTTAATTTGATTAGATATTAGTAACAATAATTAAGTAACATCTAGTTTTTAATTATTAAATTTCTACTAATATTATATAATGATAAATATAATCTTAGGTTTCATAGTAAAAAAAAAACTTACTTTTACACTAGAGGATATGATATTATCTAATATTATAAATATCTGATTATTGATTATTCTAGTTAATAAGATAAGGCACCCTTATAAATAATTATAAGTTATATGATAAGCTATAACCTAACTGAATAGGTAGACTAGTTTGTAATATAAAGATTTTTATATTAAGTAAAAAAAAAGTAATAATAAAGAATGTAATATTATAGTTTAAACTAGTAACAAGAAAAGGGGGGAGTAAAATAACCAAATTATCTGCTTACTATTAATATTAAACAAATATCCATTTATACGAAACATACACTACTAATGATCAACTAGAACGATCCTTATTCGAGGAGTCTATGCCTTATAAAAATAAAACCCCTAATAAAAAATATATATAGGGATTGTGGGGCCCCCGCTATCCGCCCCATTCAATGATCATCCTCCACATCATTAATGACCTCTTTTATCTATAAATATAACCCTATATTTAACATAGTAAAGGAAAATAAACCTTAATAAAAGCCGTAAAAAGCTAAATAAAAATAAACCCTAATAAAGCCATCAAAATCTAATTAAAAATATAACAAAGGGGCTAAAAAAAAATAAATAAAAATGTTTTAAAATATTCTAAAATATAACAAAGGGGCTATTTAACGGTGATTTAATAATTCATTTCTTAGAAATGGATTATTAAATCTATTAAGAGGGTGACGACCTGTATGTAAAAAATAATGTTGTATAAAGTTTATATCTTTCTGCTCAAGCCTACTATAAGAAAAATCAACTTTTCCTGCATTTCTTTCCTCACGAAGCATACGAGCTAAGTGAGTAGCGTACGGCTGAATTGAATTAGGCTGTCCTGTAGTTTCATTAATATAAGGTCTACTAGTGACACCTGTAGGATCATCTATTATTCATCTTCTATTAACAAAGTCCCAATCAAATCCATTAACGCCCCCCTGCGCCGCTGCAAGTCAATCACTCTGCGTGTCTATAGGAGGCGTAGGAGTTCTTTCTACTACCTCTCCTTCTTCTTGACTTCCTCCCGATCCCGAAGACATCATACTATGCACGATAGATGTAAATTTACCTATACCCCTATCTGCTTCCGAATACTTATCTATATTCGGACCCATAGGAATTTTACCTTTTCCTATAGTAGACGCTAGAGCTCTTATCGCTTCATCCCCTTCTATAAACAAGACAAGTAAACCAGCTACAGAAGCTCAAAGTAATCCACCGTACTTACATATTAAGTAGATAATAATAGGCGTATAAAGAAACTTTATAAGATTTTTATTTTTTAGAAATAATCATAAGTAAGGTAAGCTAAAAGCAGATTGAAGAGGTAAACTTGTAAATGCATGAGGCTTAGGAGGACTATCTAAGGCTCATTCTAGGGAATCAAACCCTCTAATAATATAAGCTCGTAAAGTGTCAGTATGATGTTCAGGTGCTAATCAAGGTAAGGATAATATAACATTACCCACAACTAATTGAGCATATAATACATACAAAAATAATCAAGTAGCTGCTACACCTACAAGAGACCCTAAACTAGAAACTAAATTTCAACCCGAAAAAGCGTCAGGATAATCACTTATACGGCGTGGCATTCCTTGTAGACCAAGAAAATGTTGAGGAAAAAAAGTTACATTTACCCCAAAAAAGAAAATAAAAAAGTGTAAATTACCTCCAAGGAATTTGTAATTTACACCTAAAATTTTAGGTATTCAAAAATACCATGCACTAAATAAAGCAAATACTGCTCCCATACTTAATACGTAGTGAAAATGCTTAATTAGTATCCATATTTATATCTATCTTGCTATACCATTGATGATTCTTGCTGTTATACTTGTATCACCATACTCTGTCACGTTCATCCCTGCATGAACTCTGAAAGTCTCTAAGAAATGAGCGTGAAAATTTCCAAGAGGTGTAACTAACTCTCTATTATTTGTATATATAGTATCCATGGCAGAGTAGCTAACTTTAGTTTGCCCTGCTTGAAGTAGTTCATATAAAACAGAGCCAAAATTTCTATTGAATGGTTGAGTTCCTGGAATATAATTTATTCCAGTATGACCATGAACAGTAATTCCTATTACTTTTGTAACATGACCACCACCTAAATGACCTATATGCACTTGACCACCCGTAACAGGATAGATACCATGTGGTAAGGTTCTTATAGTCTGCCCCGGTTGCAGCAAAGGAGTTCTATTAATCATACCATTTGACAGATCATCAAAATGATCACATAAAGCAGGATTATCATTATGTATATAAACCATTCTGATTGTAAAAATATATAATAAGATCACTAAAACAGTTTTAAAGTTATTATCAACTATTTTAAAAAAAATTATTAAGATATTTTCAATTATTTTAAAAAAAATTATTAAGATATTTGGTATTTTTTTTGGGCTTTTGGGCCTTTTTTCGCTGGAGTAATATTTTTTTAATGATAAAAAAGTATGTATAGCAAATGATATAAATATTGCAAAAGATAGAAATATGAGCATGAGTTGCTAATTAAAAGGACTATATCTTTACCAGTAATAGTAAGCTATTTATTATTGTAAGTTAGGTTAGATATGAAAGGAACTTTATATCATAAAGGATTTTCATATTTAATTCAATTTATGACAAAATCTGAGTATATTTTATGTTGTATGCTGTTTATAGGGTATATTTTGTATTTTCTAATATCTATAAAAGATTTAATTTTTGTAACTCTATAAAATTTCATATCACAATATAATCTATTATGCATAAAGTAATCGTAAATAAATAGCATACTATTAACATTTTGAAATTTAAAAGCGATAGATAAAAAGTTTTTAGAATCTTGTCTATTAGAAGATTTACTACGTTTTATTATATAGGGTTTGCAGTTCGGTATAGTATTGTTTAAATTTAACTTCGAACTATATTCATTGTATTTAAACTCTAAATTACATTCTATTCTGTTACCAGAATAATTAAATACTATACTACCGTCAGTATCTACTAAGCCTGAAAAATAAGGGTCATATAAAGCTATATTATAATTAGCTTCATTATAATCTATATTATACAAAAAACATGCTTGTTTAAACGAGGGCACTTTTAATCTAATAAGACCATTAACTCCATTTAAAATATAATTCATAGATTCTTTAGTAGACACTGTATACACTGAATAAGGTTTGTTTTTATCAGATCTAATTTTACCTCTATGTAAATAATTTTGGATACGCGTTAGTATTTTAACATCTCTGTTATGTAGTTTAATTGTAATTTGTTTAAGAACTTTTTTACCATCGGTAGGGGATTTTCTAATATCAAAATTACCATCTCCATCCAATACCCCCGCAAATCAATTTCAAAATGTAGAATCTTTATTATCTGGCAATTGACGTATAGTCTCTGAGAATCCTTTACAGTTTTCTGCTGATTGCATATTCATAAGTTCATAACTTATTGCTGTATTGTTATTTTCACTAATTAAAAGTTTATTACACCTACTATAGTCTAGTTTGTAAAGACAAAACGTATTAATAAATAGTAAACAATACGCAAAAAACATGTTTTTCAGCATATAGTCAATTTCAAAATAATATTTATTAATATTAGTTAATACTAGTATTAAAAAAGATATATTATTTAGGCCCAATTGAGCAACGACGTAATAGGTGTCGTGAAATGTAATATCTAGTGAAGCGTTTGCTAATACAACTCCACTAAGACCTCCAAGGGTAAACATAAAAACAAATCCTAATGAAAATATCATAAAAGGTGTTATATAAAGAGAGCCGGAAAAACACGTAGCTAACCAACTAAATATTTTAATACCTGTAGGTACAGCTATTATTAATGTAGCAGCTGTAAAATAAGCTCTTGTATCTACGTCTATACCTACAGCATACATGTGATGACTTCACACTACAAAGCCTAATAATCCAATGGACATCATAGCATATACCATACCAAGATACTATTTACATAAAATAAAATTATAATTTTTATGTAAGTGGACCATCTCTTTTTCAACTTATTTATAATTATCTCAATCTTTTAGAAATTTATTTCAATTTTTAGTAAGTAAACTATTTGGTGAAGATATATGAGCTTTTTGGTACTTTAAATCATAATATTTATTTAGCAGGTTAAGCCTTTTTTGTTTTGCAGATTTTGCAGGATTAATTTTAAAATATTCCCTTAATTTACTTATATCATCCTTTCTATACACCATTCATTTAAATGCACCTTGTTTAACTAAAGGATATATATTTCCTCCATATAAATAAACTAAATCCTCCAAAATGTATTTGTTTTTTTGAGACGCAGTTATAAATACTTGTCCTGATAGTAAATCTAGATAAATACTACCATCTGAATCAAAAAATCCAGATAACCACCCACTGTTATAAACTAGTTTTTCATTATCTTTAATAGGAATATTATATTTTTCGCATATTTTACCTAATTGCAATATACGGTTAGGATTTCTAAGTAAACCATTTATTTGCTTTATTAAATAAAGCAAACCATCTTTATGATGTAACCTGTACCTAAGTCAGTTAACATTAGATTTAACTTTAACTGATCCACCAAATTTTTGTTTAATTAAATATAAACAACGTTTGTCTCTAGTTTCCATTACTATTTCTAAACTGGCATACCCCTTTTTAGATAATAAAAAACAACCATCACCATCTATTAAGCCAGCTAATCATTGAGAAAATTTATTATCAAGTGTATTATTTGTTGAAAACGAACGTATGGCCTCTGAGATTCCTACTCGCATGCTTAATCTTTTAGACAATGAAGTCTTAGATTTCGAATTTAACATATAATATAAACTCGGTGCTTTGGTTATCGGCGGGTTGTTAGTTGGATATAATTTTCCTTTTACAAACATTTTTACATTTTGAAAAATATATTTAATATAATCAAAAGTATTTTGTAATTTACCTAATTTCCTGCAAATAGTTCGTTGCATTATTTCTAAAGGGCCATCTTGACCAAAAACACCTTTCTTGGAACTTGCTGCTATAGTTGTACTAATTACTCCAAAACCTGGAACTATTAGTATGTAAACTTCTGGGTGCATTATATTGTATATGATTACTATGGATTGTTCCTAGATATATAATTAAGCATATTATGTATATGTTGATGTTGATATGTATCATTTAGCCTTCATTTTATAACTAATAATGTATCCACATTATTAATTACACGATGGACACAACCAATATCAAGTGATATAAAGTCTTCTGCACTTCAATTATTTAAATTTAAAGGAGAGAAATTACGAAATTCATTTAGATTAAGATAATCTAAAATATCGAACCTGAAGACACACATATCTAAACCTATTTGACCTATAACTCACATCACAACCTACCAGCCGGGTTTTTACTAGCATCAGCTTGTTCTCAAAGCTGATCATTTGCAAGTTTTTCTCACGAGATACTGTTTCGTCTTTTACATTCATACATCACATACCGTAAGGAAGAACCGTAATCTGGACGATTTGGATTAACAATCGTTAAACTAAGCATCCCATCACATCTACCTGGTCTATTGGCAGGATTATCGTTCCATATTTCAGGGGAAAAAGTATAATTGTCGCTATACTTAAAATAATAAGGCATGATAGCAAACATTATTCTAGAATATTCAGACTCATAAGGATCTTCCCCTCTTTCCACCCTAGCAGATAAATGATTTATTAAAGCATTTACCATAGGTACCTCTTGAAAAACTGAACTTTGTAAGGTGCTATGATAAAAAGGTGGTTTAGGTGAAAAGAGTAAAAAAAAACATATTTTTTTGAGTTTATACAATATACTTTAAATCTTATATGTATAAATTATATATCTAAGTGTAATACAAGCGATTGGCATATATACATATATATAGGACTATATTTTTATCTTCTATTGTTTCACTTGTCGTTAAAAATGGTTCATGCTTTGTGTAGCGGGGTATCAACTGAAGCTTTATGCGCTCCAATATATATTAAATAATAATAATCGTTTATCAGAAATAGTCTTTGTTTTTTATTAGATCTAGAAGGGTATTTTAAAAGATAAGATTTAAAAAAATCTATATCCGTTTTTGCCTGTATAGATCACTTATAATAACCATTTTGACCTTTATCAAAAGAAACATTACCATTGAATACGTTTTTAAAGCTGATAAGATCAGCATATAACTTATTTGTGACGCTAATAGTCAATTGAGGGTTATAATTATTAATGCTGTATCTTATAGTACCATCTGCATCAAAAAAGCCTGCAAATCAACCGTTATTTACTGTAATAGTTTTCGGATATATAATAGATATATTTAAGAGTAAACACACTTTTTCCAATTGTTTCAATCTGGATGTATGTCTTATATTACCATTAATTCTGTTAACTAAGTTTTTCATCGCTGTGATATTATGCAGTCTGTATCTAAGAGCTTTTACTCCTGATCTTAATTTGATAGAGCCACCTAGCTTATTTTTAATAATAGCTAAGGCATGCGCATCTTTTAGAGACATTGTTATTTCACAGCTACTGTAACCAGATTTATTAACTAATAATGAACCGTCCCCATCAATTAAGCCAGATAACCATTGATTTAAAGCTATCTCTTTTTCTTTAAGATAGCTATCGTTATTTTTGTGTAAATATATAGAAGATAATGGACGTGTAGTCTCTGAGGTTCCTACTAAGAAAGAAAATCTTTTTGTTACCGGCTGATTTCCTAATATTAAAAAATTTTTTACTTTATAGGGGCAAAAAAGGGCTAGCCATTCACCACTTACTAACAAAGTATTTTTTAATGTAAGCTCATACTCATGCTCATGCTCAGGATCCCAGCATATAGTCCATTTCATTAGACAAATTGCTTTATCTACGGGCCACCTTTGACCAAAAAATCCATTTCTTCAAGTTTAACTTATTATCAGATATTTGAAACTCTTTTATTAAACTCAGGTACCCTTCTTATACAAGCAAGGGGCTTGTGCATAATATACCTTATTATGGAAGAAACCGACTGTACATTAAGCATCGTTTCAGACACCTACCAGTGAACCAGTCTGTAGCGGTCACTCATATAACCGACGGTCTTGAAATAAGAGATTTGTTAACCGTTAACACTAGTATTGCTAATATTTATACTAACTTTTTCTTAAATATACATATTACTTCAATAAGTATATTTGTAATAAACTTATAATATATTATATAAATTTATTTACTTGAGAGTTGCAAGCAGTAACCATTAAACATTAACTAAGTCTAAGGTATATTTATAAATATTTACTATTTAATATCTTATATCTTAGACATCTGTATTTATAGTTTCATAACTTAAAAAATTTATACGTTAAACCTTGACTTTTTTTCCCTTTATACTATTATTTATTATTTAATCTAATTTATATTATATTAGATATATTGATCATTCTTGCTTTTTCAATCATAACCAATCTTTTTTTTGATATAAGATGTTGTTTATTAGATAAATCTAAATAAATTTGCTTTCATAAGGTGTATGATAGAGACTTTTTAGTTAATAAAATATATTCATCAAAATAAGGAAATATATTAGGACATTTTTTAATTCCTGCTATACGATATTCATATACATCTTTAACAAAATGATTAGATACTATGCCTCCTTTAAATAATAAACAAATATGTTTAAGTATAATTATATTGCTTTCTCCTTTTTGTGCTATATTAAAATTAAAACTAAATCCCTTTTTTTTACCTATACAACATGTAAAACATCCTTCTGCATCTGTAAAACCAGCTAATCAACTATCATTAAACGAAGGTAACTTAAAATTATTAATAAATATTATATTTTCCAATCTTATATTACCTTTATTAGCTCAACTATTAAAACCTTTTATAAATTTATCAAGCTTTACTTTTGTAGTAGGCAATATTGCGTTACCATTAAAAAGACTAATAATAATTTCTATTTCTTTTTTACTTTGTGTAACATATCTACTAGTTTTTATTGATTGTGGTATTACTTTACCAAAACCTAAAGTTTCTTTTATATATTGTAAAACTTTTATATCGGTTGTACTTTGAACTATAATAAATGATAGATCTCCTCTATTATTTACAATAAAGGAGCCTTCACCTTCCGCAAAACCAATTAGTCAAGATAAAAATTTATCTGAGGGTAGTGAGCTTTTAGGTAACAATTCCTTATATTTACTATAAAAAATGTAAAAAGAAAATTTATCTGAGGGTACTGAGCTTTTAGGTAACAATTGCTTATATTTATTATAGAAAGTGTAATAATAAAATTTATTATTATAGTAATTTATTTTATTATTAAGATTTACACCTACTAATTTAGTAATATTTAAATTAACCTTATCTTTAATATACAGTTTAAATATTGTTTGTATAGCTAATATAATAACTATACTTAGACAAGTATAGTTTATTAATTGTAAATAGTATAATATATCTTTTAGATAGAAAAACAAAACATTATCATTTAATAACTTCGGCAAGGGCAAATATCTACTTATCTTTTCAGAGAACGATCTATATCTACACATCTTACTAGCAATTAAAAAAGTTAAACACCCTATTACGCTAGCACCTACAATAACACCTGCTTTTCGTAAAGCAGCCATAGTAGATTTTTTTATACCTTTAGCTACGCCCATGACTACACCCGTTATTGCAATTGCAGCACCCAATTCAATTTGGCTACCTATAATCTTAATAGCTTGAGCTATAATTTTTGCTCCCTCTTTATCTAAATTTACATTGCCTTGTAAATCTATATTACTTTGGTCTTTTATATAGCTTACTATATCTACTGAAATGTTAAGATAATTTAATATATAGTTTAATATAGCAGCTACTATAATGTTACAATAATCTATTATATAGATATATAATATATATCCGAAACATACCCCTAATATCATAATAAAAAAAATCCGCACTATTTTGGATAATATAATAAAATATAATCTAAAAATTCTAATAGAATAATTTAAACAAATTTTTTGTTGCATAACAAAATTTAAAGTAAATATACATGAACTAATAAAATATAAATTAAAAATTATAATATTTTTAAAAAATGAATCTAATAGTAACAAATAAATTAATACATTGCTTTTTAATGGTTTTTTATAAACGGTTTGTAATTTAATGTACTTAAGTGTAAATTTAAATCTATTATAAATAATTTTAGTTATATAGATATAACTAAATAATAAATAAGTATAAATAAATAAATAATATATAATTGTTTTTGAGAAAAGATGTTGATATAATATAGGGTCACCTCCTCCTGCTACTTCAAAGAATGATGTATTGAAGTTACGATCAGTTAACACCATTGTTATTGCACCGGCCAAGACAGGTAAAGATAATAACAACAAAACTGCTGTCATTACAACAGCTCATCCGAATAAAGCTAACTTGTGTAACCTTATACCTGCACTTCTCATATTTGATATTGTTACTATGAAGTTCATAGCACCTAATAAGCTGCTTATACCTGATAAATGTAGAGCAAAAATCACTAGGTCTACACTTGGTCCGCTATGGCTTTGTATTCCAGATAAAGGAGGATAAATTGTCCATCCTGTACCCGCACCGTTTTCTATACCACTAGCAAATAAAAATAATACTATGCTAGGTATTAATAATCATAAACTTATATTATTAAGTCTAGGAAATGCCATATCCGCTCCCCCTACTAATAACGGTAATAAAAAATTACCAAATCCTCCTATCATAGCTGGCATAACCATGAAAAATATCATAACTATAGCATGTGCGGTTATTATACTGTTATATAACTGATTATCTGCTATAAATTGTACGCCAGGTCCAGATAATTCTAATCTAATTAAAGCAGAAAAAGCAGTTCCTACTAAACTGCCTAATAATGCATATATTAAATATAATGTTCCAATATCCTTTGCATTTGATGATCATAGTCATCTTTCTGTTCAAAGGGATATAGGTAAAGTAAATATATTTAACTTTAACTTACTAGGGATCCTATCACTTACTTCAATTGACTGATCGTGGAATGAACTTCATTTATAATTTGTTTGTATTTGTCAACTATTATTCTTATAGGTAGAAGGCTTATATGAATATCCCAAATTCACATTATCCTTATGGGTAGAAGGCTTATATGAATATCCCAAATTCACATTATCCTTATAGGTAGAAGGCTTATATGAATATCGCAAATTCACATAAGAAACCTTTTACCTTATATTTATAATAAGTAATTATATAAAATTTTGTTTTTATTGTTTAGATAACATAGGCTACTATATATTTATTTTACATAATATATAATGAATTTAATATTAATTTAATTAATATTAATTAATATTAATTATTAAATTATTAATAATTTAATCGTTTAAACAGAATAGATTATCTCTAACTCTAGATTAAAAATATATGTAAGTAGCAAGCTGCAAGCTAAGCGAGTATATTTAAAGTAAATAGTAAAGATTTTAGTTAATTTTTTTTTATATATAAATAAAAGTATTGAGAAAAATTGCTTTATATATTTTAATAAACAAAAACACAACAAACGCTACAATAGATATTTGTCTTTTTGTTCTACAATTAATGACAATTATTATAGTAATCCTTATTTTCCCTCCTAAGATAATGTACTATTAATATCTAACTTTTAAAACTATAATACACATTGTAACTGTTCATCTATAGTATATATATCTTTAGCAAATAAATTGTTTCTACAATATCTCTTTGTCATTATTATATTTTAATTTTTTATTGTTTATTTTTTTTTATAAGCACAATACTAATTTAGATAACTAACTAAAACCTTTTTTTACTATAATTTATTTTCTATATTATAATAGAAAATTATACAGACTACTATTATTTATTTTACGGTGTATATATATCTATAGATATAGATATATAAGGAAAAATTTATTTTTTTTTTATGGCGCTATATAGTGCTAGATAATAATATTACTTATATATAATTGTTGGTATAATCATATAAAAAAAAATAAGTATATTATATATACTACACAACACAAAAATATAAGGTAATAATTACACAATACTAAACAATTCAATTACACAGTTAAATATATATTTATCTTTAGACTGTCGTGATCTAGGCTGTTTTAATCTCCTTTTAGACAACTTTATATAATTAAATAATACAAGAGCCTATTTTATATTAATAGCAATTTATTAGCTAAATATGTATTTTAATTTAGCTATCTACTCTACAGCTAAAAAAAAACAAGTTTAATATTGTATGCACTTATTTTATCCTATCTTAAATATTTTTAATTATTGTAATTTTTATTATATAATTAAAATATATAATATCTTTTTATTATATATTTTAATTAACTTATAGTTTTATCTATAGCTCTTTTTTATATATAAATTATATTTTAATTATTATCTTTGTTGTAATGATAAATATATCTAAACAAAAATAAGCATAACTAAAAAAAAATTATTAAAATTAAAATGTGTTAAAAAAAACGTTATATATTATAATTAATATTAAGCAATTGTAATTTAATAAATTAATATTATTTTATATAATGTTGTAATTTATTTTGCATATAAAAATTATTTTAATAATAATAAATGTTTAAAACTAAGCAGTTTAAATAAAACCCATCCATCAATATAATAAATTCTAATTAATAAAAAATATCTTATATTAGGTGTAATTATATTTAAATTGTTTTTATTTTTAAATAATAAATTAAGTTACAATTTTATGAACGATTTATCTAATCTAACATTTTTTTTTGCAACAGTATGATTTGATTTTTTATTTAAAAATTCATATATATAATTTATATCAACTATTTGTTATCTTATAAAAATATTTTTCTTTATTATAAATGTTACATATTTTATCAAGAGTACTCAGGCTTTAACTTAAAGTTTAAAGTTTATATTTTCATTTGCAACTTTAAATTCTACCCTTAAACTATACTTTTCTTTAACAAACAATAAATTTTATTTCATATTTCATAGCTTGAATATAAGCTATTAAGCTCTAAAGTGATTTATTTTATTTACAACGCTAAACAAAGTAATCTACTATATAAAGACAAATAAATTCTATATAAGCAATCTAATAAATTATCCATTAAAGCTGTAACTAGTTTAAATTTATTATTTTTTTTTTTAAGATTATTAATATCTAATTAACTAATAAATTGAGGATGGATAAAAACAAACTTTAGCTATTATGCCTAATTTATTTCATTGTTTATATGCTTATCTTATACCTTAGCTTTATTATATAACTCATTTTATCATAAATTAAAAAATGATATTTTTAATTTATATAGTGTTCATGGTTGTTATAAAGTAACTGCTAAATATGTAAGTACTTTAATAAATTTAAATTTAAATTTACTAAAACGGTATATATTAATTTATACTCTACTCTTATAAGGGTTATAGAGAAAAACTTGCTCATGCTCAGGATATTATTAATAGTATAATATCTGCATAAGGTGAAGATAAAACTAGATATGATGAACAATCTAGATCTGTATTTAGAGGTAAAAATAAAATAGTTTTACCCGATAAACCAGATGTAGTGAATAGCTCTAATAAAAAATTGGCTTATAAAAAATAGGCTAACTATCTATTTTTAGTAAAATAAAAATAAAAATCTTCAGGATTTTTATTTTTACTACTAGCACTTAAATTTAAAGTTTTAAATATTTTAGTTTCATTGGATAGGATAATAAGGCTAAATGCTGTAATCCATTACATCTACCATCTAATTGTATTGCTAAGTAAGTTTTAAATAGACTATTAGCACTCTTTATGAAAAGATCCAGTCTTCTCATTTATATACAAAAAGCTAAAAATAAAAATTTATCTTCTACAAAAGATACCAAATCACTACTATTGTAATTAATTCTTTTTTCCCAGTTTGTTTCTACTCATTGTAATCTTTTAGAGTAAGATTTTCTATTTAATCCTTTACCATAACAAGTTGTTGCTTATGCTTTTAAGTATTAGATAACATTATTATCACTTCTTATTACAATATCACCCCTTGCAAATAGAATTAAAGATTTAGCTAATTCATTTGCTTGGTAATGAAAATAAACCGTATAAGGATATATTATACCTCTATTATCTAACTTAAAAGGGAAATGTATTTCAGGTATATGTTTATATAATTGATATAATAATAAAATATACTGTTGTAAACTCTACAACGTTTTGTATTTTTGATACTTTATTTCCATTTCCTTAAACTTATTACTTTGAATATTTTCTAATTCGTGTTCATAATCTACATATATAAGTAATTTATAAATATGGTTATAATCTAATAAACAGTTTAATAAATCATTATTAATTTTAAAAGCAGTTTTAATCATATAGTTTACTGTATCGTAAACTATATTTTTATCTTTATTTATATAAGATGGTATGGTATATTGTATCCTATTTTCTTAGATATTAGGTCTATATTATATTCCTCACCATTACATTAAGTCACCATACTAACTAAAAGAGTATTATTTAGGAGGGACTATCATAGGAAGATTAGAAGGCAATACATCTAGAGGGTTATTTGTATTAATATACTTTTCTATATCATCTGTTAATTTTAAAACACTAAGATTTTTATCTTGTATAGCTAAAACTTAAATTTATAAAACATCAAGAAAAATCATAATTTCTCTTAATTTTCCAGCTAACCTAAGATAAAACTTGTGGATTATAGATAAACATTTTTATTTTTATTTAACAAATAAACCTTAAAATCTTTTAAATTATAAAATGTATTGTTTTCTAATTTATTTTTCTTATAGATATGTGAAATGTATTTATTAGATATTAATTCTCCTAATCTTATATAAAGTTTGCTTATACCTATTTGAATAGACTCTACTTCCATTGTATCATCTCCTGGTCTATAATATAAACCATATTATTAAAAGTTACTACTACAAAAACAATATAAAATATATCATTAATTATACTATCATAATCTAAAGTATTAATAATCTCTCTAATATAATACTCACTAATTAAATTATTTTTAGATATATTATTTATATCTATATTAATATCATCACGAGAATTATTTGAATTTTTAAGTTTAATTAAAAAAGAAATAATTTTATCTATTAGATCAAAACAATATTATTTAAACCCCTTTTTAAATAATTTTTCCATATCCACATCTTAAATAATTTTCTTATCTTATTTATCTAAAAATTCTTTAAATTGATTATGCAAATATATTTCTATTTGTTTCTGTGTTTCCTTATTTAAAGGTCTATTTTCTACTATATATCTTATATTATTATAAATAAAATTAAAAACATGAACAGATTTAAAGACATCTTAAGATAATTTATTATCACTTTTCATATTATTAATGGTATCCTTAAAAAAAAAAGTAAGTGAAGTAGAAAACCCCTAACTTGCTGCTTATACTCTACAAATTTAGCTACATTTATAGGTAAAATGGATAAAGTTAATTTATATATAGATAACGTTTACACTGTTTATGTTAAAGTTAGATATGATAGAGATAATTTTTTCATGGTAGGTAACCAATTTGGTTTTAAATTTAGTTCTGAAAATAGTTATGAAGTTTTATTTTATAATATTAAAATTAGGTTGGAAGAGTACTTTGGTTATTACAATCTTGTGGACGAAGATATAGTATATGTACAAGTTAGTTTTAGGTTGTTGGATAAAATGATTTATAGTGATTTATTTATTGATAAAAATAAATTAGTTAATATGACTTATACTGAGAAAAGAGATACGTTGGATCTTATTGTTACTCCTACAGCTATAAATGAAGATGGTTTAGGTAAGTGTTTACCAGTTGTATTAGATAATAATAACATGATAAAGGAGGTTAATATTATTATTAAAGATGTTAAATTTAATTTTTTAGATATTATAATAGAAATGACTAAGTATATAAAAAAGAGTCATAGTGATGTTATAACAAGTTTTGATAAAGATTATAAATTTTATTATATTAAAGGTAATATAAATTATATATTAGTTGTTAAACAAATAGATCAACACAATGTAGAAAAATTGAAATATTCTACAAATGGTGTTTTACTTAGTAGAATTATAGATAGCTTTTATGGAGATACTTTAATTAGACATAAAGGATTAGAAACAATGTATATAGAAAATAATAATGTAATTAAAATAAAAAAATTAATTAAGTTTAATCACTTAAATAGATATAAAATTAAAAAGTTAGGATGGTTACCTAACCCTAATATAGGAGTTATTGATGCTGAAACATATATAAGTAACAGTGATGTAGCAAAAATATATGCTTTAGGATTTAAAACTAATTTAAAAACTAAACCTGTGATATATTACATTGATAAGAATAATTATGACAGTAGTAGTTTATTATTACAAATGATTGATGAACTGCTTAGACCAAAATATAGCGACATTACATTTTATTGTCATAATCTTGGAGGTTTTGATGTAATATTTATATATAGTATATTAAATACTTATAATGAGTATTGTTGTAATGATAATAATAAATATAATCTCAAAGCTACTTTCAGAGATGACAAAATAATAAAATTAATAATTAAAAAAGGTAATAATAGTTTAACTATATTAGATAGTTATTGCATGTTAGTTAATAAATTAGAGAAATTAGCTGAAGATTTTTGTGTTTCTACACAAAAGTCTGTATTTCCTTATAAATTTTCTCTAGAAAATAATTTATTTTATAAAGGACATACACCAGATATAAAATTTTATAATGATTTATCTAATAAAGATTATAATAAAATCTATCAAGAAGAGTGGGTATTTAAAGATGAAACTATTAAATATCTCAAAAATGATTTAAATTGTTTATATGAAATTATTGTTAATGCAAATAATCAAGTATTTAATGATTATAAAATAAACATGAATGAATCAGTTACAATCTCAGGTTTAGCAATGAAAATATACTTAAATAAATATTATAATGATAATATTCCTATGATAAATAAACCTAGTATATATAAAGATATAAAACAAGGATATTATGGAGGAATAACAGAAGTATATAAACCATACGGAGAAAACTTGTTTTATTATGATGTTAATAGTTTATATCCTTTTGTTGCATTAAATGATATGCCTGGTTTAAGTTGTGAAAAATTAACCTATTATAAAGATAATATGGATATTTCAGAATTATTTGGATTTTTCTATTGTAAAATTGAATCACCAAAGGATTTATATTTAGGTTTATTACCTGTGAGAGTTAATTCAGAAATAGAATTTCCACTAGGAAAATGAGAAGGTTGATATTTTAGTGAACAATTGAAGTTTGCTAAAGAAAATGGTTATATTATAAAAGTACTTAAAGGTTATAATTTTAATAGAGAAAAAGATGTATTTAAGGATTATATTAATAAGGTATATGAGATTAAATGCAATCCTGTTAACCAAAGTCAAAAAACTATGGCTAAAAGTTTACTTAATAATTTACTAGGAAGATTTGGTATTAATTTAGAAAAACCAGTAACAAAAATATTAAATTCTAATGAATTTAATAGTAAAATGTTAATACACAAGATTATGTCTTATAAACAAATCTCAGAAAATAAGTATTTAGTTAGTTACACTCCAAAATTAGACTATGAAATAATTAATAGTCATGGTTTAGACTTTATTAAGATTGTTAATAAGTTCAAAGATAAAGAACTTCCATCAATGAATACAACTTCAGTAGCCCTTAGCGCCGCAACAACTGCATATGCTAGAATTCATATTAGTAAATTGAAGTTAGGAATATTAAAACAAAATGGTGAGTTATATTATTCTGATACAGACAGTATAGTAACTAATATAAAATTACCTGATAACTTAGTTAACGCTAAGAAATTAGGCTTACTAAAACTTGAACACAAACTTGATGAAGCTATTTTCATTAGTAATAAATTATATTGAATGCGAGATATAGATGATAAATCTTATGTTAAGTCTAAAAGTAATCTATCAGGGTCTCTAGATCGCTCTGATTTTATTAAGTTGTTAAATAATCAAAACATTAATACAGCTGTTAAGAGACAAAGTAAAATATACTGAGATCAAGGGTATGTTGATATTGAAAATAAAAATATAACTATTACTAGTAATAGTTTTACAAAACGTAATAAAATATATGATAATAATAATATGTGTATAAATACTAAGCCAATCATTATTAACGAAATAGACAAATCATTAATTTTATACTATTATAATAAAAATTTAATAATATACACTATAATGATTAAATATTTAATTATAATCCCTAAAGATCTTGATCTAATTATAAGTGATTTAGATAAAGTTAAATTTGTCTTAGATTTAATAATATACACTCTAAGCATTAAAGATTTAGTTATCTATATATTTAAAGCAAATTATTTAATAATAAAGATAGACACTTATAAGCCAGGTAAATTATTTAATATTAAAAAATATTTTAAAAGAATATTTAGTTTAAAAATAAACAACGATTTAAGAAACTTATTTATTTATTTATTTCTTCTATTAATAATACCTGTATCATTAGCAGCTTATTTCTTAATTTCAGTAGAAAAGGAAGAAAATGATTTTAGTCTAGTCCAAGATCTTAATTCAGAAGATCTGAGCAGTTCTGATCATAATAACACTAAAGATTTAAAACAAGTTAAATCTCCTGAACCTCTTGAATCAGAAATTAAATCATCAGATTCTGATGTTAAATCTACTGAACCAGAAGTTAAGTTATCAGCTTCTGAAGATTCTAATAATAAATATATCGGTCTTGAGGATATTAGATATTTATGATACGAAAGGAATGCGAAGGTGGATCTTTTAGAAGAAGAAAATTCTAAGGATCCTAAATCTATATCTACATCACCTACATACACTAATAATAGTTTAAGTAATTCACCTTTAGTTAATACTGAAGTAACTAATAAAGAGCATAATCCTCCTTTTTCACCCTTTACTCCTAATACTTTAAAGGAATTGAATTTAGAAATTAGTAATACTGAAGCGGCTATTAAAGATCTTACTAATAATATTAACGATAATAAACTTGATCTACAAGATAAAGAGAAATTAGAGAATTTATTAGAACAACAGCAATATTTAGTTGATCAACATAAGAATCATCTTGAAAGTATTAGTACTCTAAAGGAAGAATCACTAGACAATGTGGAGGATAAAATTAAAATTGCTGAAGATTTAGAAAGCCAAATTAATCTACTAAAACAAAATTTAATTGACTTTAAAGATAAATTAAGTAAAGACCAGAAAGATAAATCCTTATGAAAAAAAGGGTTATCAGCTGAAGATATTAGTGCTGTAGAAAAGTGCGTTCTCTACCACCCTCAGCTAGAACAAAGAAAAAACAAAAAATCAAATAATTTTGGTTTTCCCGATTCTAGCCTTCATATAGGGGAGTTAGGTTTTGTCTAATTTACGGGTATTTCCCCCTTTAATATGAGATTAAATATTTTATTAAACCATACCTCTTTATCTCCCATCTAAATATGATATTTTAAAAAGGTACTTATCTCATCTACTACTTTTTTTTTTTAGTAAAACCCGTATTTTAGACAATAAATAGATAGTTATCTTTTATACAAGTGTTAACGGCGTATTTACGGACAAACGAGGTTGGTTAAAAATATCAATCGAGTAGGCTCTACTCCTCATTAGGGGCATATTTTTACAAGTAAAAAACCTACTTGTTAGGTGACAATTACCTAGTGGTTTAATTATTAATCAACAATATTTATAAGTTATAATAACTAAATTAAACCTTTTACTCATTTAATAAATACTCTATGAAAAATTATAGCTTTAATAATATATCTTATTAATTATAATAAATTACAGGTTAAAATAATTCTTATCTGGGATTCGAACCCAGATCTAAATATTAGAAGTATTCAGCTCTACCATTGAGCTAATAAGAATTTATCATTTTAAAAGATAAAAGCTAAGTTTACAAATAATAAAAGCAAAAAATTAAAACCTAAATTAGTTATTAAGATTTATTCTGATAGATTAAAAGCTAAAAGATAAAAGCTAAGATGTTAATCAGTAATCAGATTAACGTTACTTAAATAGAACAAAACTAGTCAGGTAGTAGACCAATATCTCTACATGCATATTATTGAATTTAAATTTACTATATATATTAGATTATTTTATTTTATATATTTGTCTCATATTGTTAAGCAAAGAGAAAAAAGTTTTTTAAAATAAAAAATATTTATCCTTTTATTAGTCCAAATATGTAATTTATATTTTACATTCGATATAGTCGATATATATAAATTAAGACAAGGTAATAACTTATTACCACAATATATTATACATTATTTATATTTAAAATAGTGCATATTTATAATGTGTATTTTTGTCTGTATTTTGTATTTTACAGTACAATATTCAATATATTGCATATAGAAAAAAAAAATTTTTTTTTTAATATATAAAGATGAAAAAAATGTATATTTTTATAGATATACTTTATATTATATGGCACCTGCGGTGAAGCATCCATAAAGTTTTATATTTAGAAAAAATAAACGAGTTTATAGTCTAAAAATCTTTATTGTAAAGATCTAATTTATCTAATACTTTAACTGCTAACAGATAATTAAATTTATCTATAAGTAAATAAAATTTAAAATACTTATCAAATTGAATAATATTATCTTTATGATTATTGGTTAAAAATTTAGCTCCGTTTTTAATAATATCTAAAAAATTAATATTTTTACCATTAATAGTAATTATAATATTTGTAATAATATCATTAGAAATAACTAATGGTAAAGGATTACCAATGGAATCTTTATTAATAGAAATAGTAATACTTAACATATTACAAGTAAAAATATTTTCATTTCTAGAAAGATAATAAGGTTTATCTAAAGAAAATTCAGATAATAACTTATTATCGATTTGTCTAAAACTAATTTAAATATAAATAATCTCATCTTCGATTATATTATATACATTAAAAAGCTCATTAAGTCTATATAGAACAACAGTAAACAAGTCTTTTATTTATTGCTCAAAATAAAATCTAAATTAAAAACCGGTTTGAGGTTTGAAAACCAGCCATTGGAAATTGGAAATTTATCAAGATCAAATCTAACTTTTATGAAAACAGTATAAACAAATCCTTTAGGTATAATTGTAATAATTTTAGTTAAAAAATAAGAATGATTAAGTTGCCCTATATCAAAATCTATAAGGATGGCTTTATCTTTGCTCATAATATATTTACTAGCAATAACATTAATAAAAGATTAATTTACTAAAGCAATAGAAACTAAAGAAAAATAATACTAATTCCTTACCCCTAGTAAAAAAGACAGATCTTACTTACAATTTTGTTTTTCCTTTATTAAATTCATTAACTAGTCATAATAATCTAATTAATAATGAGGTTAGTGAAAAAACTATATAAAATATTATTTTTTATAAATATGAGTCTGTTTTTTCTAACTATACTTAAAAATATATAATAGCTGGTATTAATAATGAACTTATCAACCCTTTTATAAGTAAATACATATTTAATAAGCAAGAGATCATAAACAAATAGATAGATAATTTACATTCACAGCAACATTATATACTTAATAATAACAAGAATTTTGCTAAAAAGGGATGGTTTAACTGCTACTATTTTTACCTCATTGCACTGCATTGCATATAGATAAGAGTAATATATGTAGTTTTTCTTTACATCTATTTTTATTAGTTTATACTCATCAAAATTCTGAAAATGATAAATATTATGATTCCGTTCCTGTTTTTGTTAAATTGGCTAATAAGATCTTTAATAAGTTTATTAATAAGATAATAAATAAAGATTTTTAATCTACTAAACAGCATTATACTTATACAACATGACTTAATAATTGAAAAGATAAAGATAAATATTATGCTCAGTATTTGGATGATAGTTTTTATGCTGTTTTAGGATGTAAGATTATTGATATAGTTAGTCATAGTGATCTTTTTGAGGTTTTATTAGTAAACTGAAAAGGAATGGATAATAAATATCATCTTTTAGTAGTTATAGATAAAAATCTAATGCTTATAAAAAATAATTATAGTATTATTAATTTACCTTTTAAGGTGCCTATGAGATCTCCTCCTAAACCCTATGCTCACAATAAACTAGGTGGTTATTTATTAAATGATGAAAAGTTTGATGAAAGTTTATTTGTAGAAAAAAAAAGCTTATGCTTTAACTTCAGAGTTATCTAAGGATAAAAAAATTTATATTTATTGAATGGTAAATAAAATTAACAAAACTCCTTTTAAAATTAATCAAACTCTTCTAGATTGCATAACTGGAGAAGGAGCTAAAGACAATTTATTAATCGATGTTTTTAGTAAAGATAAATTTAATGATATAGAAAAAATAACAAAATATCAACAAAGCGCCTTATCATCTCACAATAGTAAAGTTATTTTACAATAAACGATTTTAGGTATGGCTGAGTTTTATCGTAGATTTGCTAAAATTTATTTTCCAGTTAGATTGGATCAAACAAGTAGATTATATTGCACTACTAGTTATTTAAATTATCAGTCTAATGAGTTAACTAGAGCTCTTCTTTTATTTGCTTATCCATGTATTATTTCTAGATATAGTATGCAAAGTATTATATATCTTAAAAGATATGGAGCTAATTGTTTTGGTGGTATGATTAGCAAGGGATCTATTAAATCTAAATTAGAGTGAGTTAATAAAAATCAGGATGATGTTATTAATTATGATAATGGTAATTTATTAAATAAGGCTAAGGATAAATTAGCCTTATCCTTTTCTATTCAATATAAACGCTTTTATAGTTTTCTTACTTATGAAATGCCACGGTATTATATACATATTTACCTATACAATTATATGCTACATGTAATGGATTTAAACATATGGCACTATTAAGTAATCAAGATACGTTATTTAAACAATTAAATTTAGTTAGTAATAAAAATAATAAAAATAAACAAGATCTTGTACCTAGTGATTTTTATAACTTTTTGTTACATAAATTAACAAACGTATTCAAGAATAAACAGGGTGAAAATATTGAAGAGGAAGATTCTAAAGGTAGTTATCACAGATTAAATAATTTTATATCAACTAGATCTCATCTTAAAAAATCTATAATCACTATACCGTATAATTGTTCTACTAGGGCAATGAAAAAATATATAGCTGATTCTTTAGTTAAATTAGATTGTAATAAAGATAAAACTAATTGATATTGTGTTAGTGAAACTAATACTAAACAAATGATAAATGATAAGGATTTATATTTATTAATTTCGTGTCTTAAATCTATAATAGAAAACGATTTTGTCAAAATTAAGAAATTAAGTAAATACCTCAAAAATATAGCTCTTTTACTTAATTTGTTATAATTACCTATTACCTGAACTTACCTGCTGGTTTAACTATAAAACAAAGTTATTTATAAACTAAGTCTACTACTTTAACACCTTTTATGTATAGTAAGGTAAAACTCAATTTAAAAATAACTATTAAAAATAAATACGATAAAAAGAAGCAAATTAGATCTTTAATGCCTAATCTAATTCATTCACTAGACGGAAGTTATTTAAGTTTATTATATGAGAAGTTTAGTCATTTATATTGCAATGATGAGACATTACAATTTTTTTCTATTCATGATTGTTTTGCTACTACATGTGATAAAGTATCTAACCTAAAAACACTACTAGCTTCTGTATATACAGATTTCTATTCGAGTGATCCATATTTATATAATTTTGATAAATTTATATTAGACACTATTTAAAATCACACGGATAATAAATTGAATCGTAAACTAAGAACGTTAGAGTTAGCAAAAGGGAAATACTTAATTCATGATGTTTAATGAGTTTTAAATAAAAAACATTTAAATTCTAATAATTTAAGTAAAATAGACAGTAAACACATCTTAATATAGTGTTTTATAAAAAAAACCGTTTTCCTATGCAATGCAAAATATAGATATCATTAAATTGTTAAATTATTCTATAATTAATAAATTTATTTACGAGCATTGATAAAAAAGATTGATTGCTTGTTTTCTAATGTATTTCTGTGATTAAAACCTAAAAAAAAAAATACAAGTTTTAACTTTCGTAGGGTAAATCGTTAATTTTGCAAAACTAGGTAAAGAGATAAGTTCAATCTTATTCAACTTTGTCTATCCTTCCTTAAAATTAAAATCCTCTTGCTTGATATCTTGCCATGTGTTCCAACATCTGTCCTATGGGACCTATATGGTCAGTATTTTTATAGTCGAAAATGGAGCTGAATATGGAATTGATAAAGTTTTACAGAATTGAATCAGGTGTATAGGGTTATAAATTATAAAAATAAAATTGGTTACCTATATTTTTTAACAAACAAGCCTTATCTGTCTAGACAACCCTATACTACACATTTAATTAAGGCTATGTAAAATTAATATCATAATATTCCTAAACTCTCCACAGTGTACGATCTGTATAAAAAGGTATTGCATGAGTAAAAGATATATATGATAAGGGTGCTTAATAATTCTATAAGTAATATATTGAGTATCATTAAAGATCATGATCTGCTAGTAATTTTTACAATTATAGTACTATTATAATTAAGTTTAAAAACTTATAATAAGGAGTATTGTAAATATACAATATATAGTTGTCTAATTGGCTTTGGCAAGTCAGATACATATAAAGATACAATATATAGTTGTCTAATTGGCTTTGGCAAGTCAGATACATATAAAGATAAAATATAAAGTTGTCTAATTGCCTTTGGCAAGTCAGATACATATAAAGATACAATATAAAGTTGTCTAATTGGCATTGGCAAGTCAGATGGAGATAAAGATATAATTTAGCTTTATCTATAATTTAGTTTGCTTTTATTTGCTATCCCATATAATTTATATTTGCAGATTTAACAATGAGGGTTTAATATAAGTTTTAATAAATTTATAGTATCTTCGAAACAAGCCACCTATTTTTGTTATCTATTAGATATTATAATAGTTATATATAGTAGCGTATAAGTATAAGGCAATACTTATTAATTATTATATAAAATCCTATAACTTAAATAGAGTTATAGGATTTTTTTATTTCTGGTATATTTATTTATTTATTTTAAAAAGGTTTAGACGAGTTTAACTATATCTTTTACAATTTGTCTTACATGCATGTTTTTCTATAACACTAATTTAATGATGATAACCCTTCTTTTTATTTATCTTCACTTACTTTTAAAGTACTATATAAAAAATATTATTATAAATTAGATGAATTGTTGGTGTTTTAAACCTCTTTACTTAAATTATCTTTAAATTTATTTAAATTTTGTTTTAGTTTCCTAACTTGGCTATCTAATAGTTCAGCAATTTTAATTTGCTTCTCTACAGTGTTTAGTGATTCTTGGTTTTTAGCCTTCTCCTCTACAGTGTTTAGTGATTTTTGATTTATAATACTTTAAATATGATTTTTATCTTGATTAATATAATATTGCTGTTGTTCTAATAAAATAGATAATTTATCTATATATTGTGGATCAAGTTTATTATCATTAATTTTACTAGTAATATCTTTAATAGCCTCATAAGTTTTACTAATTTCTAAATTTAATTCATTTAAAGTATTAGGTGAAAAGGTGAAATAGGAGACTTAATATATTTATTAATTAGTTCACTATTAATAGTGTATATAGATGATATAAAAGTAGATTTTGCTTCGTTTGTATTTTCTGTCCATTCTTCTCATAAATATCTAATATCTTCAAGACCAATATATTAATCATCATTATAAGAATATTTCTTAGTCTCAGACTTATCTTCTAGAATAAAACTATTATCATCTCAATATGAAGAAGAATGATATTGATAACCTGATGATTTAACTTGTTATTCATGAAATTTAACTTCCTTTAAATCTTTATTATTAGGTCTGTTATTATGATCATAAGATACGTTCTGTTCTGAATTAATATCCTGATCTAGACTAAAGTCATTTTCTTCACCTTCTTCTAAAATGGATAAATAAGCTACAACTGATATAGGTATTATTAATATAATAAATAATAAAGTTAATGAGTTTTTTATATTATTTATTTATTTTACACTAAATATTGTCTTTAATAATTTATCAGCCATACTATAATTTTTGCTATCTACTTATAAATAGTTTTTTTTTTAATATAACAAAATCTGAATCAATTATAAAAAAATCTTTAAGGCTAGTAAATAATATAAAATAGTTTTGTTTATCTAAAACTAAATCTTTAACAATTTTGTTTACAAAAAAGGTTTAGTCTTTACTCATATCTTGTTATCATTATATAATTTAACACCTTTAGTATAAAATTTGCTATTTATTGTTACTTTAACATCTTCGATGGAAACATATCCTAATTGTCATTGCATTTTACTTTGTCTTTTTACAGCTGTTTCAATATTTATATTATTTAATAATTTAAGAAAATCGTTGTAGGATAGATAATCAGATAAGATCCCTTTGGATTTAATTATAAATTTTTATTTTATATTAAGTAAATAGTAAATTTTATTACTGATAAAAATACCTTTTTGCAAAACGTGCTCAAGCTTTAGTAAACCTAACTTATTAGCACTAACTAAATAATTTGGTAATTCTATCTCAGTTACTATACTATCGGTATCTGAATAATATAACTTACCTCCTTTATTTAAAATATTTAATTTTAATTTATTCATATGAATTCTGGCATATGCTGTTATTACTGCACTTATCACTAGAGAAGTTGTATTAATAACTTGAATTTAATTATCTTTATATAGATTCGCAATTTTAATAAAATCTAAACCGTGTTTCTTTATAATATTATAGTCATGTTTAGCAAGATAACTAACCATAATTTTATTTTCTGATATTTTCTTCTCTGATCTCTGAGTTGATCTCTGAGGTGATTTTATTTTTATATAACCTCATTTTACGATTATATTCTTTAGCACTTCATATCTTAGTTACAGGTCTTTCCAAGTTAATACCAAATCTACCTAATAAATTATTAAGTAAACTTTTAGCCATAGCTTTTTGGCTAGGATTATTAGTATTAGATTTTATACTATATATTTTATCTATCTAGTGAGTAAACACTGACTTTCCCTTGTTAAAACTATAACCTCTAAATATTTTTATTTTATAGCCATTTTCTTTAGCAAACTTTAATTGTTCACTAAAATATCAACCTTCTCATTTACCTAAAGAAAAAGTTAATCCTATTCCTATTCCTCTTCCTCTTATAGGAAGGAACAAGACCTAAATAACCATTTAAAGGTGCATCTATACTACAATAAAAGAAACCAAATAAACTATCTATATTTTCGTAACCATTATATCAAACCAGTTTACTACAAGTTAGACCTGGCATATCCTGTAGAGCTACAAATCGATATAAACTATTTACATCATAGTAAAATAAATAACGACTTGAAGGTCTATAAACTTCAGTAATACCACCATAATAAGCTTGTTTAATATCTTTATAAATGCTAGATTTGTTAATATTAGGTATATTTTTATGGTATAATTCTTTTAAATATAGACGAATCGCTAGACCAGAAATAGTTATATGATCTGTCATATTTCCATTATAATCTAAAAATAATTGTTTGTTAGCTTTAATTAATATTTGATGTAAACTAGATAAATCATAGTTAAGGTATTTAACAGTTTCATTATAAAATGATCAATAAGGTAATAATAAACCTTGATATTCCTCAATTTATATCTTATCATAGTAAGAAATATTAGGCGTAGATCCTTCATAAAATAAATGGTCTTTTGTTGCGAATTTATAAGGAAACTTAGATTTAAGGGTAGTAATATAAAAGTACTTACCTAATATAATGAGTAAGGTAAGATAGCGTAACTGTCTAATATAGTAAGAGTAGGATTGTCTTTACTTTACTTTACTTTACTTTACTTTACTTTACTTTACTTTACTTTACTTTACTTTACTTTACTTTACTAATCTCGGCTTTTATAATATAATTATCTATTAGAATGCAAGTGCTTTTGTATATATTTTTATTGATTTAATCATTAGATTTATCACTCTCCTTCTTTTTATCTAGATAATTATCATTAAAACTATCTAACGTATTTAATATATAAACAATATCATTTCCTCCTAAATTATCACAATAAAAAGTAACATTCTCATATTTTGGTCTAAAAAGCTCATTTACTAAAGACAATATTATTTTATTACAATCTAAATCCTCTTTATAAATATAATATATAGTAGATTATTCAGTTAAGTTAGTTTTAAAACCTAAAGCATATACCTTTTTTATATAATTATAGTTATATGTTTAAATATCTAAAACACCTATATTATTATTATAAACAAAAAGCGCATTAAATTTAGGTTTTACAACAGGTTTTATTTTAATATTTTGTATTAATGAAACAACTTATTTACCGTCAATGACAATTTTTTTTTCATTAGAATTTCTTAAAATAAGATTGTTAACTATATTATAGTTAACCCGACTAATAATAACACCATTAAGATAATATCTAATTCTTTAAATGAAACTTTTATCTAAAACTAAAGATTTAATTTTTTAATCTAAATTGTTTATTTTACTTAAACTAGTGCTAGTCTGTTCTTTATTTGTTGCTACAATTACAATACCTTGTCTACTTTCAATATTAAGTGCTTTTTTACCTAATTCAAATGCAAATCCTAACGTTAAAACAAGAAAAAAAATAAGCATAATCATTAAACCATATATACTATTAGTGTAGCTACTTACTATATAAGGATATACTAAAAGAATCTCTAAATCAAAGAGAAGAAATATTAATGCAAAAATAAAAAAAGAAATACTAAATTGTGTTCTATTTTGTCCCAAAAATGGACTAAAGCCACATTCAAATACACTATCTTTTTCTTGATAAGGATTATGAGGAGAAAAAATTAAATTTACTGCCAGTAAAATAAAAGCAAGTAAAGGTATGAAAATAAAAAAAAAAAGTGTACTAGACATTATATAAATAATTACTTACTATATTAGCTATAACTATTAATTCTATAGGTGTTAATATAAATACTAAAAGTATGATATGAAAAAAACAATGGTTTTAGACATTAAACATTATAAGTGCTAATATATTAGTGAGAGCTAAAAATTCTTGAGGTGTAAATATAAACAATAATAATACTAAAGTTAAGTTAGAAATACTAATAGTTAAAAAACTTGCGAAAGTTATATTTTTAACTTTAAATGTAGTGGTTTTTACATGTAAATTTTCATATTTATATTTTTTATTAATATATGGTATAATATTACAATATAAAGTTGTGTTTTCAAAAACTGGATTAAGTTTGTATTTAGCTTTATAAAAAAATATTTGTTTTATAACATTTAAATAATATACAGCACTTATAACACTGGTAGATATAGCTACTAAGGTTATAGCTACATAACCATTATCTAAAGCGACAGATAAGACCATTTGTTTAGCAAAAAATCCCATAAGAGGTGGTATACCTACTAAAGAAAATAGTGTTATAGCTAAACTTAAGGCTAATATAGGGTTAATATAAAAATACCCTCTTATTTGACTTATAAGTTGTATAGGTGAATTATCTCTATCTGACAATTTAAAAGATCGTTGTTCATGTACATAACCACCCCCTTCTTTTTTAATAAAGGGATATAATGAAAAACCAATAGCTATTAATAAGATAAAAGCATTTAAATTAGATATTGAATACTGTATTAAATAAAAAAGAAATGATTGTATAGATTCTATACTATTTATGCTTAGAGCTAATAAGACAAAGCCTAAATGAGATATTGTACTATATGCAAATAATCTTTTTATTCTAAATTGTGTTAAAGCTAATATTGTTCCTATTATTAAGGATAATATTGAACTAAGTAACAAGCTAAAAGTTCATTTAAATTTAAAAGTAAATAAACAATTACTAGTATAGTGTACTAATTTTAAAAAAAAAATTAATATAGAAATTTTAGCTACTATTGCCACAAAGGTAGTTACTATTGTAGGTATAGCATCATATACATCAGGGCTTCAAAAATGAAAAGGTGCAGCAGCTATCTTAAATAAAAATCCTACTGACATTATTACTAAAGAAATATTTATATCAAAAGATTTAGAGACACAACTAATATTATTATAATCATTTGCTATATTATATAAACTAGTTATCAGATAAAAAGCATCCAGATTAGTAATACCTGATGTAGCGTATAATAAACTTGTGGCTAATAATATAAAACAAGAAGATAGCCCTCCTAGTAAAAAATAAGTAAGACCTGCTGAAGTAGATAATTCAGAATTTCTGTATAATGTACAAAGTAAATATAATCCGTAACTTTGTAATTCAATAGAAACAAATAGAGACACTAGATCATTAGTTGAAACTAAAAAAATACTTCCTGTTATAATAAATAACAAAATTAACGGATATTCTATAATTTTATAACTTTGCCCCATTTTATTAATTATTTCTGTGTTATTATACAGTAATTCACTCTTAAATAAGTCAAAAAAAGTAGCCCATTCTTTAATTCAAATTCTTCTAGGATAAAAAGAAGTTAAGCCTAATATTAAAACACTTATAAAAAAAATAAATATATGAAATACTTGTGTTAGAGATGTTGCATGGAATAAACCTCCATATAAACCTATCCCTATATATTTAAAATTTATATTGTTTAAAGCTATTAAAAAACAATATAATAAAACTATTATTGTTTCTCTTGAATAAAGAATGGAGCTGTCGCGTCTAAGAGTAACGGAAATAGATAATAATAAAAACAAAAGTGAGTAAATTATCATATTTTAAACGGGCAAAAGAAAAATTTGCATTTTCACTTTAATGCGCTTTTAAAAGTGCATTAACGTTCTACCAATTAAACTATTATGCCTTGATTTTTTATAATTTAAATTATATACATATTTAAGTATAGAGATAAAAATTATAGTTTATATATAAGTGACCTTAAAATAAAGGTAAGTAAATATATATATAAAAAAGTTTGTTTTTTACAAAAAAACATAAAACAAAATATAGCAAAGTTACATCTTATAATGTTTATTTATAATATGCCATATTGCTTACAAAAACAAAAAAAAAAAAATTGAACCTAACATTAATAAGCAGCATATAAAAATTTTAAATTAAATTACCTAATTTTGCGAATTTATACTATCAACAAATGCTTGATGGAAAGCTTTAGTATTTGCAAAAATGGTTTTACGAGCTTTTAGTTCAGTCATTTTACTATGAGCTTCAAAAGCTTTATGTAAAGTACCATTTTCTTGAAGTCTAGCTATTTGTCTTCCATTTAAATCTTGGAATTTTTCAATTTGCTGCATTTCATAAATTTCTTGATTAGATGGTAATACTCTAGAAGATGAATCTGCAAATGCATCTGCAAAGTCAGTAGCATATTCAATTATCATATTTGAGATACAATATATTTCAGTATCAATATATTGTATCATTAATATTGATTCTTGTAAAGTAGAAAGTATACATGAGTTAAGGGTAATAGAGTTTTGATTTATATCCTTAAAGAGATAATCGGAATTATAATATGAAACAATAATAAGCAATAAAACAAATAAGATTAAAAACAATATACCATTATTATCTGAATATATATAAGTAATTAATATATAGGAAATTATACACATCAAAATATATAAAGCATAAGATGTCACAATACCGGTATCTAAATTAGCTATTTTTTTACTTAAATTAGTTAATGTTTTTTCTAAACCATAAGGTCCTAATAATTCAACAGAACCTTTATCCAAGATTTTAGTAGTTTGTGCTCCTAATTTAAAAATAAGACCAGTAATATACTTATTGTAAAAAAGTTCAATATAAAATCGTTTATTTAAAAAACTAAATATATTATAACCAAATCTAGTAAATTTAAAATAGACAAGTATATTAGCTAAAAATTCATAGATAACTAAAGATATAATCGTTATTGATACAGTAAAGGCTAAAGGTAATAATTTAAAAATACTTGGTACAGCAAATTCAGTATCTAACATTATCTCATGGGTAGGATGTATAAATAAACTATTATCTGAAAAAAAGCCTGAAGCTAATCCAATGAAAATATCTTTAGTTATATAACCAAAATAGATAGAAAATAAAGCTAATATAATTAAAGGTAAATTCATATAAATATTACCTTCATGTACCTGTTTATAATTAATTAAAGGACCATTAGGATTAGTTAAAAAAGTTAAATATAAAACCTTAACTGAGTATAAAGTAGTGAAAATAGCACCAATAGTGGCTATTATATATACGACAGTACTGGAATAATAAAACTGTCCGTAGGCTGATTCAAGTATAAAATCTTTACTGTAAAATCCAGTCATAAAAGGGAAAGCTACTAAACTAAGGGAAGCTATTAGCATAACTGAATATGTTAAAGGTAAAAATGGTCTTAGTCCACCATATTTTCTAAAATCTTGATTATCGGCTCAAGCGTGTATAACAGCACCTGCTCCCAAGAATAAAAGTGCTTTATAAAAAGCATGGTTTACTAAGTGATATAAAGCAACGTTATAAGAGGATAAACCAATAGTTACAACCATCATACCCAATTGCAATATTATAAATAAATCTAAATTATTATTTTTATTGTTGTTATCTTATTGTTACATTTTTAAAATATTAAAAATATTTATTTATGAATCTTCTGGTTTCATATCACGTATATAACCATTCTCACTAGCTATAAATCTAACCTTTTGTTTTTGTACCATGTGCCCTTTTTCATGGAATGCAATGCATTGCCTCTTCGCTGGTCTATCCAATGATTCCGATGATTGCAATGATTTCAATGATGGCTTTACCGTTAATCTATCTGTTGATGGCTTTACCGTTAATCTATCTGTTGATGGCTTTACCGTTAATCTATCTGTTGATGGCTTTACCGTTAATCTATCTGTTGATGGCTTTACCGTTAATCTATCTGTTGATGGCTTTACCGTTAATCTATCTGTTGATGGCTTTACCGTTAATCTATCTGTTGATGACTGTAATTGTCATGATTTAGTATTTAACTGTAAAAGATCAACCCAAGATTTCGGAACTAACTTTTCTATTTCCTCAACTGATGCACCTACTGGTGGAAAAAAAGAAATATAAAAATCTGCTGTAATATTTTTTGACATTATACGACCATCAGGTAGAACAATGTATTCATCACCAAAGTCTAATAATTCAGGACCCATAATCTTTCCTTGCTTTGTGTAAGATTTTATAAACTCAAAAAGTTTATAAATAGATATATCATGTTCATTACTATATCCTACTTTATATAATTTATGCTGAGGTTCAAAAACGTTTCTTTGAGGTACTGGTTTAACACTTAGATCTTTATCTACTTGAAGCCCTATATATCCGTCATAATAGACACCTTTTTTATATCATTCATTTATAGAATGTAAATTATTATAATGATACCCAACGGAAATATATGGTCCTTTATTAATAATAATGAAATGACCAATAGTGGTTTCATTTAAATCACGCATTGCGTAATGTATAGCCTGTTCGTATAAGTCTCTTAAAGTATAATTTTTACTATCTAAAGCTTTAGATTCTGCAATACCGACTACTGTACCATGTCTCTTAATCACAAAATCTGGTGCAGGTGATCCACTACATGTTCATTTATCTAATGGACCTTGAGGAGATATTATGAAACCATCTTTAAATGGTAATAGTTGAGTTAATAGCGTATTCATAAATCCATAAACATACTGTTCCTTTTTACTATTTTCATTCATACATTTAATTTCATTTTTCAAAATTTCATCATCCAAAGGTCCTGGTATATGCTCTTGAGGAAAGTTTTTTACAGATAATAAATCATCTTTTTGTTTATTTAAGATCTTATTACACAGCCTACTCATTTCTAAATGATTTAGTACTTTACCTTCATCAATTTCGTAATAAATTTTATCCAATTTTTTATTTGCAATTTTACGCAGTTGTTCTCCCAATCTTGTCTCAAGGCCATGGTCTAGCTCTTCAATATCAGGAGGAAGTAATATATTTGACAATTCATCCCTATGATACCCATTCTCAAGTAAAAAGTCTAGATCTTTATAACGAGCAGTATTTCATTCATGTGAGTCATCTGCATTAGATACAAATAATAAAGGTATTCCTAGTACACAATAAGTTCATCCAGGTCTCATACCTGATAATCTCACTCCATGGGGTTGATATATTTTATATTTATTTATAAGTTTCACATATTTATCAAAATACGTATCAATAATTTTAGGTTTAAACTTGCATATGATAAATGGATCCAATTCTAATACCCATAAAATTACACACTTAAAACTAAAACTAGCTGTTGTAAATAAAAATAATATTTTTAAATTTGAAAAGTTAAACTTTTGTTTAAAATATATATGGTTAAAATTATCATTCGAATAATATCTGATTAGTGCTTCACTCATAAATAAGCTAGGCATTCATAAACTAAAGATAATTAGATAAAACAAATTGAAATGTAATAAATTAACTGTAAAAGGTACATCTTTTAAAATAAAAAATCTCATACTAAAGCATAAAACAAATATAAAAATAAAAATAATAAGAATACGCGGATGATTTCATATTAGCTTTAAAAATTTATATATATGCTTTATTGATTCTTTTATACTAGTTCTAGGGTTAAATATTTTTGTATTAGACCTAAGCAAAAAAAGAGTATATAAACCACTAAACAATAATACAATAACAATAGTAAGTATATAAAGAGAAATAGTATATAATATCGGTAAATAGTTATATAGTACATTAATAAAAGACATAAATAACAATAAAATAGGTAAACAATAAGATAAAAATTTATAACAACTGTTTATTTTAATAATTTCTACGTATAGTACTAATATAAAAAAATTTATAAGTAACAATAAATTATGGTAATAAAAGAAAATATCTCTTTCTATAACATTAAGATATAATAATTCCATAATAAAGTAGACTACAATTATAATTGTATGTAGTATCAAGGAATCTAATATAAATAATAAGGGTTTATCTTTATATATATATATATATATTATTTTTTTTAATATAAACTGCGATAATATTTGGACCATTTCTTTATTAATCTGTATATTTGTTTCATTTATTTTTAAAGGGGAGTAATTCTTATTTTTAATTATGTAATCATTATTTCAATAAATTATTAAAGGATAAAAATTTTTTATTGATGATACTGTATTGATTTTTTTTTGTTTTTAAAGGATATTTATTAAAATAATTATCAATTAAGTTAAACAATACAGATTCTCTATATATAATGAATATAGAAGCTTATATATTTAGGACTAACAATGTCAACCCTACCACTATATAAACATAAACTAATTAAGGGATCTAATAAATATTTATTTTTTTGAGTTATACTTATAAATACTTGTCCTGATTGTTCATTAAAATAAATTGAACCATCACTATCTATAAATCCGCTTAATCAGCCGTTATTAAATGCCAATGGTTCAGGATATTTAAGTTCTATATTATATTTAAGACATAATTTATTAATTTGTAATAATCGTGTGGCATTTCTCAAATGACCATTTACATCGTTTATTAGCAAAATTAAACCTTTTTTATGTCTTAATTTATATCTTAAGGCATTAGTATTTGAAATAAGTTTTATAGATCCCCCATATCATATTTTTTTTATTTCATATAATGCCTTTTTATCTCTATTATCCATAGTTATATCCAACGCAACTAGTGTATCCTTTTTTTTTAAGCAATTACCGAACGAGAGCGAGAGCGAGAGCGAAAATAAAATAAGCGTCTCCATCTATTAAACCAGCTAACCATTGTTTAAATGCTAACTCTTTAACACTGTTATCTTTAGAGTTATTTAAAATATGACTATTACTGTTAAATTTGGATTTGGAACTACTGGTAATGTTACTATTTGCACTTATATCACAAATATTTAATAAAAAATGAGGTGTAGAACAAATAAATCATATATAATATAAATTGTTCACTGTTATATTTAACATAATGTAGTAAATAAAAATAATATTTACAATTAAAATAAATGTTTTTTTTAATCTATATTTTTTTAAATTAAAAAAGATTAATATCAAACGTATGGCCTCTGAGATTCCTACTAACTTGCTTATAATTATAATCTTTCATCTTAAATACAAATTTATATAACTTAAAATATAATTGTACAATCAATTAATGAGAGATGAATTAAAAAGACTATAACTAATATGATTATAAATTAAATAATCATGAGCTTTGGTTATCTGCGAATTAATCTTACTTAATATATAATTTAATATATAAATATTGACCTTTACTGTTTATTTCATTTATTTTTAAAATCAATTCATAAAATATATTTATTTATTATATCTGGATTTATATAATCTTTATATAAATAAAAATCTTTTATCATTTTTACTTTATAAGCTTTATTAGATCTTAAAGGATAATTATTAAAATAATTATCTACTAGATTTAATATTTCTTTTTTTCTATATATTTTATATAAAAATGCATCTTTAGATGATAAAATTTCAATCCTTCCTGAATATAATCTTATTAAAGGATCTAATAAATATCTATTTTTTTGAGCAATACTTATAATTAATTGGTTAGATTTTTCATCTATAAATATAGATCCATCTCCATCAATAAATCCACTAAACCATCCGTTATTAAATATTAATGATTTATGAGGTTTAAGGTTAATATTGTATAATAGACAAAATTTATTTAATTGTAAAATTTTATTAGGATTTCTTATTAATCCATTTATATCATTAACTAATGAAATTAAACCTTGTTTATGATGTAATTTATATTTTAATGCATTAGAACCAGAAATACTTTTTATAGATCCTCCATACTTATGTTTTATATCATACAGTAAAGATTTATCTTTTTCTGCCACAACTAATTTAAAATTAGCATAACCTTTTTTAGATATTGATAATTGACCACAAGCATCTATTAATCCTGCTAATCATTCATTAAACAACTTTTCCTTTTCAGGAAAAGGAAAACTGTTTTGAGAATAATATTTTTTATTATTAATACATTTTGTATTTAATGGGTGTTTTCAATAATAATTGAATAATCAATTATTTTTTTGACTAGTTAACACTGTAGCTTTTATTAAATTATAATTTTTATACATATGACTCCTACCTTTATTCATACTTAATTTAATTAGTTTAATTTTTACTAATCCATCTGTTGTTAAATGATCCTTTTTTTGAATTAATTCCGCTACTTTTACAAAATCTAAAAAATCTCTTAATTTTGATCCTAGTATTGGATATTTATTAAAAAATGGGATAATTATACTGTTTATATCATTAAATTTAGTTACAATGAAATTCCCTGCATTGCTTGTACAAGCTTTATAATATCCACAATTAAAATAATTAATTAATTGTTTTAATAAATCAGTATCTCTAACATGTTGTGTAACTTTAAATATTAAACTTGCACTAGTTAATTTATTAGTTAATGTTACAAAAAAACATCCTTCTGCATCTACAAATCCAGATATTCAATGTGGATCTTTAATTATAGGTTTAGGTGCTCGGGCTCTTATTTCAGGAATTATATTAGGAAAAGCTAATTTTAAATTATAAGATAGTCCATTATTTAAAACTGATTTTAAAGATACTATTTTATTTAATCCTTCCATTTTTAAATGTTCTTTGTTTTTTATAAATATAAAAGTTTGTTTAAATAATTGATAATCAGACCATTTCTGTGTTAATAATGGATAGGATTCAAAATGTTTAATTAATATTTCAATATCTTTTTTTAAACTAACTATAAATTCTACATAACTATCTTTTCTAATTGTTATATTTCCTATTTGACCTAAAGTATTTCTAATTGCTTTTAATAATTCAATATCTCTAGAATGTAATTTTAACTTAAAAACTAAATTAACATTAAACCCTAATATTTGATCAGATCTTTTAACTATATTTATTAAAAAACAACCTTCACCATCTACAAATCCTGTAATATAATAAGGATTTAATTTACTAATGCTTTGTGGTATATCCATATCTTGTTTATTAAATGTTAAAAAAGATATATTTCTAATATAATTATTTGTATATTGATTTTTTACTAAAAATAAGTAAATTTTATAAACAAAAGGGAAATATTTAATAATATTTATTATATTTATGATTTTTTCGTATATAGTTTGATGCCTAAGTGTAATTCAATGAAAAATACACTTTTGAGCCAGTTGACTCATAGTAGAATAAGCTATAACTTTTTTTATATCACTTTGAAATAAACCAATAAGAGAACTAAATATGGTAGTAATAGCCCCTACTCATAAACAAAGTATCAACACAGTTGAACTATATTCTATTAAAGGAGATGTTCTTATTAATAGATATACACCTGCCGTTACCATTGTGGCAGCATGTATTAAGGCAGAAACGGGAGTTGGCAATTTGTTGTTAATTATTATTTATAAATAATTAAACTCAAGTATTTATTTTTACTTGTTCGGACTATATCTTTAAATAATTTTAATTGTTTATACTATTTTTTAATTTGTTGATTTTTTCTAACCCTATTTTAGTAAGATGTTTTTTAGTTATAACTAAATCATAAACTTTGAGTCATCTTCTGTAACTTATTAACTTCTTTGTTTTAAGTTTGTATTTTTTCATATATACTAATATTTTAGTAAGTTTAGTTAAATTTATAACCATATTATAACCCTGATATGAGCTAACATAATGAACTTTACCATCTAATATATAAGCTATATTACTTAATAATTTAAATTCATTTTTTTGAGATAATATGTATCTAACTGTGACTTGTCTACTATTATATTTAGTATTTTTTATAGTACTAACTGTAAAACAACCTTCAGCATCAGTAAAACCAGATAATCAACTATTGTTTAAAGATATATTATTAATGGGTTTTAAACAAACTAAGTTTTCAAGATATATTTTATTATATGCTTGTATTCAATATTCAAATTGAGTATTTTTATTTTTAGTATTTAGATTTCCATTAAATATATTTATTAACTTAAATATAGCTTTTTTATCTCTTACTCTATATTGATGTGTTTTATTATTCTTATCTTGAATTGATACACTGCCAAACCCTAGTTCTTTTTTTATATAAAATAAAACTTGTGCATCATTACTAGATTGAGTTATTTTAAATTCTAAATATTTATTTTTATATACAGAAAAATTTCCATCTCCTTCTGCAAATCCAATAAATCAAAACTTAAAATCATTTTTTAAAAAATTGGTATCATTATTATTTATTTCACGTGTAGTCTCTGAGGAACCTTTATGTTTAAAAATAAACAAATCGCCTTCGTTTTGTCCCATAAAGTTACCTGCGGATTGTCCCTTATTAAAGATTTTTCCTAACAAATAATTTTGAGTGGACTTTAATATTACAGGATGTTCCCGCATATAGTGAAATTTAAAGAAAGCCCTATTAAAACCTTCCATTGCTTGAGGTAGCCAAACATGTAAACCAATTTGAGAACTTTTAGCCATTGCACCAATTAATAAACAAATTCCTATAATTGTAACAACGTTTTCATTAACAAAAGGAGCTAATGAAAATACAGTTGAGTAATCTAAATTACCAAAAGATCACAATATAGCAAACATACCAATAGTTAAAAAGCAGTCACCTACTCTATTTGTTAAAAAAGCAGATATGGAACTTTTATTTGCTTCTATTCTAGTAAATCAGAAACTTACTAGAAGATATGAACATACTCCTACCAAATATAAAAAATAAAATCATAGACATATATTGTATATCCAAAGTTAAGTTTTTATTTCCTGTACCTTTAATACCTATAAGGTTTTACACAAGGCCCTAGTAAATATATATTACAAATATATTTATATATTTTGACTATGCATTAAGCACCGTTTAAAGCACCCACCTTTGTACTAGTCGATCGCGATTTTTATTTTTATTTTTATTTTTATTTTTATTTTTATTTTTATTTTTATTTTTATTTTTATTTTTATTTTTATTTTTATTTTTAATAAACCGACGATCTATAAATTAACTTAATTTAGTTGATCGTTTTCAAGGGTGTTGCTAATGATTGATTAAGCAATCATTAACTATGATTAATTATCCCTAATAATTATTATTATTAAATTTAAAATTTAATTTACTATATTTTATATAACATACTTTTATGCATATATGGTTCTACTATTTCTTTAAGCTTTATTTTTTGTTTAACAGGAATAAAAATTATTCATTGATCTTTTTCCTTTTCTTCTATTCTAGTAACTAAACTAAAGTTTTTTTTCAAAACACTTTGAACAAATACAATATCTTTTTTAGTAAAACATCTAGTATGTAGAATAGTTTGATTGTAGACAGATTTACCCCCATCGTCCATTATTCAATATGCTAAACCTCTAGCTGTTAATAATTTATCTAAGTTTTTCGCAATACATTTTTTTTTACTTTTATGGAACAGTTTATAATAATAATTTAAACAAGGCATAGATAATGTTCTAAAATATATAGATTTGTTTATTGTACCTGTTCGCTTATCAGCTTTTATCGTTATGATTTTAGGAGTCATACCTGTTAAGAGTTTTAGTAGTGTAAATATGCTATTAAAATATTCTTTTTTTTCAGGATAAGATTGTTCTATACGCAATCTTGTATTATATGTAACTTTTTTTCTTTCTAAAAACCCATCTCCCAGAATAATACCTATAAGAGCTTGCTTTTGAACTATACTTAAGCAATATTCCTTTTTATATTTAGTTGTATATTTTATTAAATTTTTATGATGTGTAGAATATTGTCTAATGTTAAAACTAGTAAAAGATTTATTGTTTAATTTACATGAAGGTAATAAATATGATTTTTTTATATTAGTAGGTACGCAATATAAAGATTTTTTACTTTTACTTTTACTTTTACTTTTACTTTTACTAAAATCTTTATATTTTTTTTTAGTAATTATACTATTTGATTTATAGTCATTTATTATACAATAATATAAATAATCTAAATAATTTATATCAATTTTTGGAGCTTTATTATTATAACCTTGATTAATAAACCAAGCAAATATTATTAGATCTATTAAATATTTAGAGCAAATTGTTTTTACTTGATTTTTGTAATATATGTCATATAATCAATTTAAACTTGAAAAAGTATAGGTTTTAAAACAATATTTAAATAACACTTTATTATTTTTACCTATAATTCTCCATAATTTTTTTTTTTTTTTACTACAATAACCTCTTGTATAAAAAAATTTATGTAACCACTTTATATATTGGACGTTACTACTACACATTTCAAATACTATTCTTGTCCCTGTTTTTCTTTTTTCCATATAGCCATTTCCTAGTAAAGAACCTATTATTAAAGATAATACATCTCTATTATGGGCTCCTATTCTTTTACCCGGTGTAAGTTTATTTGAAAAAAAATATCTATTAACAATTAAAGTATATTTATATTTTAGATGAAATTTTCTCATTTTTTTTAATGTAAAAAATATGTTATTAACAAAATAAAGAATAATATGGTCACAACCATATATAATATCCATCTGATCTATTACTGACCCTAAACCTAATACAGATACAGCACTTAACCCTAAAACGCATGCACCTTTTACACAACTAGTTAAAGTAGCACTAAAGCTAGCTAATTTATCAAATAGTGAATTTATAACTTGTAATTTTTGAGTTTTTTTTAAATATAAATATATTATATGTATTTTTTCAATTAAATTAAGAATTATAAGATAAACAAACCTTATTAAAGCTAAACTTAATACGATATATAATATATTTATATTAAATTTAAGCTGTAATAATACAGAAATAATGCCTAAAACTATAAAAAGACATGTTAAAGGATTAATATGTAAATTTTCAATTGCTTTTTTTATAGGCAAAGGCAAACTAGGTAGATTATAAGCGTGTTTAATACCTAAATATATCTCAAAAAAACTTTTTTTTAATAACAATAAAAATGAACGAAATAAATATAATAAATTATTATATTTATTTCTTCTTTTATTCTTATTTTCATCAAAATGATTATAGTTATAGTTTTTATTAGAAATATTTCTAGAAAATAATAAAGAACAATTTGTTTTATTGTAATGCATAAACTTTGTATTAATCCAAACAAAGTTGTTTGGATTAGCTAGCATTAAACCATTTGTTAGGTAATTAAAAGATTGTAATTTTTTATATTGATAGTTTTTCATATTTAAATTATAAAGTTTTGTAAATTTTAAATTATTAGAGACATTTAACCATTTAAGGCATTTTTGGCTACCTTCTCAACCTACGAACATAAGTAAAAAATTATTTGCTGTTACAAGTATTATCATCATAAAAGTAAATAAACTCAAATAACTAAAAAATCTTTGATTATGCATTGCTGTCAAATTTATCATGCAATTAAATCTTAACTTGTACCTTTATTCATCCCTGATTTTATTTTTTGTATTATATTTAATCCTTTATTTGTTAAATGTAAACCATTATTCATTAATTGATTGATTTTACATCAATCTAAATAATCATTTAATTTTATACCATCTATAGGATATTTATTAAAAAATGGTATAATTTTTTCATTTATATCACTTAATTTTAATATTGTTAAACTTACTGCTAATTTATCAGAGTATTTATATATTTTTCCTGTTCCTAAATATTTTATTATATTTTCCATTAATTTTAAATCTCTCTCATGTTGAACTATTGTTAATCTTAATTGAATTCTTTTCCCAATTTTTTTACTTGAATTTGTTATTAATGCATCAAAACATCCTTCTCCGCTAACAAAACCTGAAATTCAAAATGGATCCGGTATATTTTCTCTATTTATAACTGGTCTTTCTACAGGAATATATCCTTTAAATTCAGTTTTTAATTTATCTGATAAACCTAAATTCATAGATGCTTTTATATTTACTATATCTAATAGTCCTTTTTCTGTTAAATGAGTTTTATTTGTTATTAATTCTACTGCTTGTTTAAATAAGTATAAATCTGCAGCTTTTTCACTTATTAATGGATATTTATTAAAATGGATAAGTAATTTTTGTAAATATTTATTACAATCTATTGAATATATTACTTTATCCTTTTTAGGATATTTATGTATTGTTCCAATACCTTCTAAATATTGTTGTAATTTTAATAATAAATTTAAATCTTTTATGTGTAATCCTATTTTAAATTTAGATTTAAAATTTCGACCTAATTTTCTATCTATTTTTTTATCTATTATAATACTAAATGAACCTTCAGCATCTATTAAGCCAGTTCAAAATCAAGGTGAAAATTCTAAGGTAGAATATTGTTTTTTATTTAATTGGTTAGAAAGGTTTTTGATTTGATAATTTCTTACGAAACCCATTAGAGTACATCTTAAATGTGTAATATTACTACACATCAATCACCATTTACTCGTTGCTCTTTTACAAATAATATTATTATTTGATTTAGATCCGCGGTTTCCTATTTCTTTTTCAATCATCTTATGACTTATTACCTTACATGAGTGATTAATTCATCCACATATATTTTTTCAAATATTGCTTGGTACCATAAGCTTTAAGGAGTTCCCGGAATTTGATGATTTATCCCCGCAATTGTGTTTTCCTAGGACACATAGAGGATCATGACTCATATATCCTATTGAGTAGACATGTACTAAACAAGAAACTATTAACACAGGTATTAACATAGAAACTGTTAATGAATCATAGTTAAATGATCACAGTACATTAAGAGATTCTGAATCAACTCATCTAAATAATTCAATTGATACAGGTATGTTGTTTAAACCTACTTCAAAAAAAGCAATTATTGCTAATAATGTTGTTGTGGTTACAGTAATACATGTAACTAATTGTGCTCCGCTAACTCCCACTTTTACACCAAAAAACCCCGCTGTTATTGATCCTAATAAAGGTAAAACTATTATCGCTAAATACATTATTTATAATCTATCGCTATACTTCCTCTTAGTCTATAAAATGCCACTAATACACCTAAACCTATCGCCGATTCTGCTCCAGCTATTGCTATAATATATATAGCATATGTTTGCCCTAATACATCATCAAAGCTAAGAGAGCTCATCAATATTAAAAATGTAATAGATAAAAGCATAATTTCTATTGAAATTAGCATTAATATTATATTTTTTCTATTTAAAACGAAGCCTAGAATTCCTATTAAAAATAGTATTAGTGATAAATTCATTATAAATTTTTATATGTTAAATATGTGTTATCCAATATATGAAGGGTTTGCTAGAACAATATAAACAAGAAATAGCTAATATAATATGACTTTACTTGTTTATATTTTTCTTATTTTAATTTTAATTTTAATTTTAGCAAACATAATAAAAACACCCTACTAATAATAGGGTGAATAAAATAAAAGCGAAACAATACAATATAAGTAAAAAAAAAATATAAATGAAAAAAAAACATGAGATGAGTGTATTTTTTAGTTTAGTCTTTTTAAACTTATTTAAGTTTTAAATAAATAAACTTTTAATGAATAAACTATATAGATAGATATTTAACTATAGCTTATAAACAAACTAAAACAATAAAAACATCCCTTCAGTTTATTATTTTACAAGCTGTTAAGCATCTTGGACCATGTTTACTTTATAATCACTGTTAAATAGTTCTATAAGCACACGTTGGAGATTTTACTCCAACCATTGGCATGACATTAACTATACCAAAGGTCCTAAAATATTACCTCTAACGCATCCTAATATCACTACAGTTAGAATCAGCCCACAACCATAACCATAACAGAACAGAGTATAAATTTACATCTATCTCTACACCCGTACCTATTAATACAGTTCAGATAATCATTGCTGCTTTTATCAATTTTTTTTTATTATAAATGTTTCCATATTATGATCATTATTTACGGTTTATGCAAATAAGGTAAAACTAATGGCTGATAAGTAAATTAATTTGTATTTTTATATTACAAATAGTAATAAAAAAGCCATCATTAGGGCGAATAAGCCAGTAGCTTCCGAAAAGGCAAATCCTAATATCGCATAAGAGAATAATTGCCCTTTTAAAGCAGGATTTCTAGCTACACCTAAGATTAAAGCACCAAATACTACACCTATACCTACACCCGCACCAATTAAACCTGTTGTAGCTATTCCGGTACCTATTATTTTTGCAGATTGTATCATTTTATATATTTTATTTTTATTTTTATTTTATTTTTATATTAATTAATTGTTAACAAGTTATCTCTTAAAAATTTTATCTTTTGGATTTTAACGATGTTGCCTCCCTCCCACCCGCAACATCATGTATGGTAGGTAAAGGATCGCATAAATTATCACCTCTACTCATATATTATGTTTTAATTACTTCTATCACTATATGCATATCTGCATATAAAACAAATAAAAAAAGGAAAAGAAAACTACCCAAGCGAAAATAACCTAATAGGAGAGAAATTATAATATTTAGTACAATTTAAACTTTATTTAAATTTAAAATAAATAACCCTATAGAAGGGTATAAAGTATAAAAAATATATAAAGATACTCAACTCAAGGCATAGGGTATTACATAAAATATAAAAAAATATATCTTTATCTTTTTAATTTAAACTTGCTATAATAATGAGTACAACACCAAATACTAGACCTATACCTATACTTATACCTATAGCCAAACCCATTAAACTTGTTGTAGCAATTACGGCTCCTATTACTTTTGTTGATTGTATCATTTTATATTTTTTTTTTATTTTATTTTTATTTTATTTTATTTTTATTAATTGTTAACAAGTTATCTCTTAACAAATTTATCTTTTTAATTTAAATGTTGCCACCAGCCCGCAACACCATCTATGATTATGATTATGATTATGATTATGATTATGATTATGATTATGATTATGATTATGATTATGATAAACCTTCACTTTAATTATCACCTCTACTCTTATATTATCTTTTAATTACTTACTTATTATTTTTTTATGCTAATAAGGTAAAACAAAGAAAAAAAACCACCCTTGAAATAAAGAATAAAAGCTAAAAAAATATAAATTATATTTTTTAGTATTTTAAAACTTATTTACCCTGCTCTATCTCGCAAGGTATATAGTGTAGATAAGGGTCTCCATTATATCAGAGCAGATATGCCTATTTTTTTTTTTTATTTTTAACCTTGCAATAGATTAAATTAAAAGGTAGTAAAAATGATAAATTTAGTTGATCTATGGGGATTTAAATATCACATATCTAATTTGCAATTAATTTGTAGACCTCACTACAACATATCCCCTTTAAATCACTTATTTGTACTTTTTATTAAATAAAAAAAATCGCTTATTTTATTTGCACTTTTTATTTAATAAAAAAATAAATTAAAGATAAAACACATAATTTATATCTCTTAAAAAAAACTTTATATTTAATTATAATCATAAAAAACTGATTTATAATCTAATTTATAGGTATTAGATCTTATACAAATAACCTCTATTACTATTAATTAGAGGAAACTTTTATTTTTTTGTTTACCTATATTTGATAGATTAAACAAGAAACATTATAATGTAAACCATCTAAAAGAGGAGTAGGGTATACGCCCAATATAACTGTAAGTATTACAAGTGTAAATAAAATATAAAATTCACGTATATTTAAGTCAGGTAGATTAAATTTAAAAAATTTACAATATGTTCCTGCAAAACAAATTCTATTAAACATATATATAGTATAGGCAGCAGAAAATACTATAGAAGAGCTAGAAAAGACGCCTAATATAGGAAATCTTTCGAATGTACCGTATAATGACATAAACTCACCTACAAAATTTAAAGTAAAAGGTGTACCAGCATTAGCTAAAGATAGTATAAAGAAAACAATAGAAAATAAAGGCATTATTTGAGCTATTCCTCTATAGTAAGTTATTAATCTTGTAGAAGATCTATCATATAAAACACCCCCAACACAAATAAATAATCCAGAAGAAACAAATCCGTGAGCTAATCCTAATATTATACCACCTTCTATTCCCTGTATTGTATTACTGAAAACACCCAATAAATATACTGCTGCATGACAAACAGATGAATAAGCAATAAGTTCTTTAACATCTATAGTTCTTAATGTACTTATACTAGCATATATGATAGTAATAACACCAATTAAATAAACTATATATGTATAATCTAAAGAAGCTTTTGGCAACAAAGGTAAAATTAACCTAAGTATACCATATAGACTTAATTTTAAAACTATACCAGCTAAGATTATACTACCAGCTAAAGGTGATTCCACATGAGCTTTTAAAAGTCAAGTATTTAAAAAGATAATAGGTGTTTTAACAGCAAAAGCTATTAATATACCATAAAATAACAACAACTGAGTGAAATATTTAATATTTGTTTTAGATAATGCATTAAAATCAGTAGTTCCCATTATAGAGTAAATTGTTATAATTGATAATAATAAAAATAAGGACCCTAATAATGTGTATAGAAATAAATAAAAACTAGCTCTTACTCTATCACTTGAACCAAATAACCCTATTAATATAAATAAAGGAGGTAATATACTTTCAAAAAATATATAAAATAATAAAATATCTAAAACTATAAAAACACCTAATAATAGTGTTTCTAGTAATAATATTATTATTAGATATGACCTTATATTATCGGTAATAGATCTTGAGCTAGACAATAATGAAATAGGAATTATAATAGTTGTTAATAATACAAAATATATTGATATACCATCTATACCTAAATAAATATCATAAAAACTTAATTTATGATATTCTCGTACAAATTGAAATTGGTTGTTACTAAAGTCATAAGTGATAAATATTAATAAACTTAGAAATAAATTTATTATAGATGTAAAAAGCGCAATGTATTTAACTTTTTTTGTAATATTTTTGTTTAAATTATCCTCATCATCATGAGGATAAGAGATTGTAGTATAAATTGCAAATATACCAGCCAGAGGTACTAATAATAAAAGTAATAATAACATTAATAGTTAACATAATAAAAAAAGTAATAATAACATTAAAAAAAAAAATAAACAAAAAAAAAATAATAATAAAATAGAAAATAAGGTAAATTAACTGCAGTATTCTATTAAAAATAACTTGTCACATCACTTATATCTAAGTAATTAAAAAAAAAAAAATAGAAAATAAGGTAAATTAACTGCAGTATTCTATTAAAAATAACTTGTCACATCACTTATATCTAAGTAATTAAAAAAAAAATAAGTAGAGTAAGAGTAAAAACAACAAGGTTATAAAAATAAAAATAAAACAAAAAAACATCTCATTTTTAATTATTATAGGCAATATTTATTTTATTATTATATAATAAAATAACCCATAGTTAGCATCGCCTAAACTATCACCTCTACTCTTTTATTATTTTTTAATTACTTATATTACTATTTTTTTTATGCTTATAATGTAAAAAAAGGAAAAGAAAACTACCAAAACGAAAAAAGCAAATAAAAGAGACATTATATTTTTTAGTGTTAAATACTTCTTTAAATTTTAAATAAATAAATAAACTATTAATGGCTAAAGTGTAGGTATCTATAGATATCTAACCATATAAAGATAGTAAAATAATAAAAATATCCCTTTGTTTATTACTATACAAGCTCTGGATCAGTTTGCACAATGTTTACCTGGTAATCTATCTTAAATACCTATAGAAACGCATTTTTAACATTTTACTCCCTACATTGACACTTATAGTACCCATGGTCCTAAAATAAAACCTCATCTTCATGTTCATCTTCATGTGTAAACTAATATTAATATTATAGTAATTGCACCTATTATAAAACATAATTACACATATAATTATCTATACCTACTATCATTTTAAGGAATTTGCGTATTGCGTTTATAATTAGCGTATAACCTTTTTAATACACCTACTTGTTGCACTCTTATATATTAATTACCTAGAATTTAGTTGAATATTATTCAACTAAATCTGTATCATGTAAATATTATTAACTCACGGGCACGGGGTTAGCTGGCTCTTTTTTTATTATGCTATTACCATTAGCCCCCCACACCAGATAATAAACAGATATACGGATATTAAGAGATATTTCCTTTATTTCTTATCCTTACCTTTTTATTAACATTAACCTCCCTGTAAAAGGCAGGCAAAAGGGATATGTTATGTTCGAACCTCTAATATATGATTTTTAAATTTTTAAACAATTAAACCCTTTACATATTTTTATTTATAAGTAATATGTTTACTTAAATTTATTATATATATAACTTAAAATTTTATGCTAAATATATTACATAATTTAAAGTATAATTTTATAAAACTTAAATCCCAAGATTAAATTCTATTAATAATAAACAAACAATAACTAGTATTATAAGATAAAAATCTAAGTAATGCAATAAAATCATCATTAATATAATAAAAATAAATTAAAGATATCTAAAACTCAGAAGGATTAAAATATTATTTGTGAAAGAAATAAGATAAATATGTTAATTTATTTATAATTATTATTTTAACTTATATAACGCCTTTCTAATTATCTCAGTATTCTTATAATTTTTAGGTTTTGTTTAATGATAATGATATTTCATATATTGCCTCAAATAATTTTATAGAATTAGGATCATATTTATCCCTAGATAAAAATATATAACCACTTTAGTTTAAAAGGTATTATTCTATTCGTCTTTCATAGAGATAAATAAGTTTCCACTAAGGGGTTGATTAAAAGACTTTTAAGAGTGTTTTGTCCAAGGATCTATCTAACCACTATTTCCTACACCGGTAGGATCATATAGATAATTTATATAATTATAAAAATAAAAAGCTCCATTTAATTGAAAGCCACTAACTGTAAGATTAGCATTTACTTTAGGAGAATATAAAAAATTAGCACTTACTTGAGGATTAGCACTTGCTGGGGGATTAACACCAACTGGAGGATTAACACCAAGTTGAGGATTCTCTACAAGATGATTATTATTACCACCAGTATTAAAATAAGAAGGATTCAATAACTCAACAATGCTTATTCTATTTCGATTACCACCAATATTTGCAGTAGAGGAGGGGAGTGAATTAGTACCAGATTGTGATAATATATTAAGAGGAGTATATGATCAATATATCAACTTGTTTATATTTATACTCTTAATATATTGATAGCTCCATAACCATAAATCTATAATATATTCTATAAGCAAGTAAAAAAAAGGTAGAAAAAAAACAACAACTATAATATAATTATCATTGATATTTATAAGATCTAAATTAAAATAATTTTCATATAAATATATAAAAGCTATAGAGATTATCGTAAAAATAAACGCATTTAATAAACTAATTATTATTATTTTATAATAGTTAAGTTAAACAAGAATTTTTTTATTTTTATATAGATTTTATTTTTTTTCACTTACATTTAAAAGATGCATGCATAGATGAGGCTAAATTAAAAGACTTGTATCTAATACAATACAATCTAATACAATACAATACAATACAATACAATACAATAGATAAATATCTACAAGTTTTATATATTATGCTTAAAATATTTGCGCTTTAATAAAGTAATTATTACTTTATTATTAAACAATAATATAATTTTCCTTTCCTATTTATATAGATTTTATTATCTTGTATATTATATATATATAATGTGCATAAAATTTAAACTTATAATCATTGTGGCCGTATCACACCGCTATACTAATTTAGCCTACACCTTTATATAAAAATAACAAACAATTATTTTTCTTTATTTTTCTTTATTTTTCTTTATTTTTCTTTATTTTTCTTTATTTTTCTTTATTTTTCTTTATTTTTCTTTATTTTTATAAGCAAAAGATTTAGAAAGCTTTTTATAAATATGTGTAAAAACAGTTAAGGAGATATCTATACCTTTAAGCCCTTAAAGTGAATTGAACACTTATCTAGATATTAACAGTATCCCGCTCTACCGTTGAGCTACAAAGGCATTAAATATAATTATAGTGTTTATTTTTTTATCACTATAATAATATGATTATAAACCTAAAAATAAATTTACTATCCTCTCGTTCGACAAGAGTATATCATGAACCGGGAGAGAAATTTGAATTCTCGTATTTAATGCATGAAATTAACGTTCTACCAATTAAACTATCCTGGCTTTATTTTATAATTTATATTGTCTACATATATATAAATAATTTAAACACCTATTTTTAGAGGATGGATACCCTGATTTGAACAGAGAACATACTGTTCCACATACAGTCGTTCTACCCATTGAACTATAACCATCATTATATTGTAAAAAGATAGTTTTATGTTGAAGTGATTCGAACACTTATATCTAAATTCCAAAGGTTTATGACTTACCATTAGTCTACAACATATTTAATTTAAAAATATTTCTCTATCTATATATTGTAATATATAAATATAATATTTATAATTTTAAAAAACTTTATTTAATATAAATAAGGTAAATCCGAATTGAACGGATAAGATTTTTAAATCAAATAGTCCTAAGCTACTCATGTCTACCAATTCCATCACTACCCTTACGCAAAAAAACAAATATATCAAAAAGCATTTTCTTTAATATAATATAATAATATATCTATCTTTACTTATTATAATTGCTCGAGATAAGATTTGAACTTATAGCCTAAACATCTTCAGGGTTCCGCTCTACCAGATTGAGCTTCTCGAGCTTTTTATTTAAAAACTATATGTTGGAGATATTAGGGCTCGATCCTAAAATAACAATATGCAAAATCGTTGTTTTACCAATTAAACTATATCCCCTCTTTATTTTTATTAAAGAGGATTAAGATTTGAGCAGCCCCCCTTATTTGTTTTAATAAAAATAAAAAAAACAATTGCTTTAATTTTTGCTTTTTTTATATTTTTTTTTATTGTTAATTAAAAACAGATGTTTTTTTTATGATAGATAATCATTTAATATCTTAAAAAGCTCAGATATTTTTGATTTACCTTTGCCTTATATTTTTACTTTTACTTTTATTTCGATTTCGATTTCTATTTCTATTTCGATTTCGATTTCTATTTATATTTCGATTTCTATTTCGATTTTTGCTAATAATATGCGAAAAAAAAGTCCCTTTTTATATATATTATTGTATTTTTTTTTTTAGCAAAAATGCTAATCTAACTATAAAAATATTTTTATCTGTCCGAAGAGGGACTTGAACCCACACGATATTAATCAATAAATCTTAAGTTTACCCTGTCTTCCTATTCCAGCACTCGGACTATAGTAAGGCCAGAATGAATTGAACATTCATCTAAACTATTATGAGCAGCTTGCTTTACCAATTAAGCTATAACCTTTTATAAAATTAGCTTAATTATCTAAGTAACTTAAATTATTATTATAATACGAACAAAGGATTTGCACCTTTATATCCTGGTCATGAGCCAGTTATGTTACTATTACATCAATCCGCAGATGGTTTATAATATTAAAAAAAATATTTTTTTTTAATATATTTTTTTTAATAAGATATTTAATACCAAGTATAAATAAGCTTATTTAAAAATATTTATTTTTATTTTTATTTGATTTCATTTCATTTCATTTTATTTTAATAAAATATTTATTAATTTAACGTAGAATTAAGGTTATTAAAGCAAATAATGCAAGATAATGTACAAAATATTCCCTAATATAAGAAGCAAATATAAAAAAATTATTATAAAGAAAAGAAAAGAAAAGAAAAGAAAAGAAAAGAAAAGAAAAGAAAACAATAGAAAAGAAAAGAAAAATCTTTAGTGGTTAAAGAGATTATAAAAATAATAAGCCCTGTTAATATATTAGTTTTTCATTTACTAGGCAAAGATAAATAAATGATAGTAAAATAAATTATAAGCAAAGTCAACAGCATTAACAAGAACCCATCAAGGCAATAATAATAAAACTAATAAGATAATAACTACTAATTATAAAAGTAATAATAATATTAAAAAATAAACAAAAAAATAATAGTTAAATAAGGTAAATTAACCGTAGTATTGTATTAACAATAGCTTGTCACTGTCACATCATTTATATCTAAGTAATAAAAAAAAAACAAGACAAATAACAATAACAATATAATGAAAAAGCAAGAAAAGCAAAAACAACAAGGTTATAATACAGAGGCAAAGAGCGAAGAAATATAATTGCACCTACACCTATAAATATAAATAAATATAGCCCAAAGGGGATTCGAACCCCTGAATTAATAGTGAAAATATTATGTCTTAACCAACTTAACGATTGGGCCTTTTTCTATTATACTTAAAAAAAAAGATATAATAAAAGCCCAGTATAAGTATTGCACTTATTTCTACCGATTACAAAACGGTGGCATTACTTTTATGCTAACCAGGCATAGATATTAATAAAAAACATTTATAATTATATTATTTACATATCTAAATTTAAATCTAGTAATAAGTGTATTGTTTAGTAGATTAAAAAATTAGTACTTAATGCCTAAAAATGTCACAATTCTTACAGCTAAAGCCTATTAATTAAGATAAAAAATATAAAAACATATATATAAATAAAATTTATAAACTACATTTCTTTGTAAATATTTAATGATCTAAAATCGTAGTGTTAAACTACATTTATTTGTAAATATCTTAAGGTAAATTTCGAACCTAGATGCATTCAGCACTTATCATTCACTAACGTAGCCTTCCTGCCGTGCCTATCCTAAGAATTACTATAGTGAAGAGTAAATCCCCAAATATAAGTTTATAATAAAAGAAAGATTACGTTTCAAATTTATAAATTTATATATCAAATTAATATAGAAAGATAAACAACAGGTAAACCAGAGGTTAACATACCCAACTCCTTGCGTACGAAGGGGCTATCCTTATTTTATTTAAAATTTCCTCTAGAAGATAGAAACCATACTGTCTCACGACGTATTTAACCCAACTCATGTAACTCTTTAATTGACGAACAGTCAAGCCCTGCATGACTCCTGCATTCATGTGGATGAGTTAAGCCGACATCGAGGTGCCAAACTGCGCACTCAATTTGAACTCTCTGGCGCAATTAGCCTGTTCAATATTTGTTATCATAAAGGCTCTTTATCCTTTATTTCCACCTTTTATAAGATGGTTCAGACTATTTCTTAATCTATAATTTATATACTATAAAGCAAGCTACACGATATTTATTATGTTGTATTTTAATGATATAATATTATATCCATTGTATTATATTGTATTATATTGTAATTTCTCAGACTAGATATATATCTATATATATAAAAAAATTTAATTACTGCTTACTCATCCTTTTATACCAAAAGATCCTATACGTATTTTAGATTTTAATTTTGTATGCTGTAAATTAGATTTAGCATGACCTCTCAATAATACTGAAGAAAGTCCTTTAAAAGAAGAATCTGTGTTTTTTAGATTACCTATATATCTAACTTTATAAATAGATTTTTCAGCTTTATAACGTCTAGTCAGTCTACCAGCACCTTCTAATCTTATTCCCTTAACAAACTTGTGTTTAATAAAGCTTAAAACTGTATTTGTTACATCTGTTACCATATCATTATCATTATGATTATTATTATTATTATTATTATTATTTACTAATTGTAAATTTTTAAAAAATAATTTTTCTTTTTCTTTATAAGTATACATTTTATACAAGATAAAATCTAAGGTATCATCATTACTATTTGCCTTTAAAATATTATTGTTTTCATTATTAAACAAATAAAAATCACTAACTTTTAAATTTTGTATTTTCTTTTTTTTATTATACATCTCGTTATACATGGCTAATAAATCAATAGATGGTACTGTAAACTTTAATAATGAATTTTTTAATACTCATATCAATTTATTTTTTCTGTTTCTTAGTTTTGTAACTATAGTTTCTGTTAAAATATAACTATTTAAATATAAATACTTTAAATTTACTAAATTAAAATCTACTTTTTTATTATAAAAAGTTTCTATTAAGTTAGTTAAAGGTAAAATATAATTATGTTTAAATTTAGATTCATTTAAAGATATAATCTGATAATAATATATAGATAATATTTCTTTATATAAACATTTTTTAAAAAAAATTTTTAAGTACTTAATTTCGTAATTTTTTTCATAATTTTTATTATTATTACAATTAATAAAAAGTATTTTTTTTTCTTGCCTAACTTTTTTTATAATTTTTAAACCTTTTTTCTTAATTATATATAATTTATCTATAAAAGATTTTTTTTTTAACAAATCTAATGTTAATATTTTTTTTAATTTATTTAGATAATATTTTTTTTGTCTATTGTATATATATAAAGTAATTATTACTTTATCACTTGTGTGTTTTAGTTCTGCTTTACTGATTAATATTCTATTTGTAGATAATCTTCTAAATCTTTTAAATCTAATACGAAATTTATTAAATCTTACTTTTTTTTCTAATTTACGGCTATACAGATTAAAATAACTTTTTATAAATTTAAGTATAACCTTATCCATCGTAGGTAATAATTTAATTGTGTTTAAATTATAAGCATAAATACTATTAAATCATTCTTTGTTTGCTGGAGGATAATGTCTAGGTATGCCAGCTTTATTATTTTTTATCTTAATATACCAATCAACATTATAATTTTTTTTTTTTAATATATTAAAGATTTTTAACATAATTTTTATATTTAAAGAGGACTATATATAATTTATTGTGTTATCTTAGATCATGTCCTAAGCTCAATTTTTAATCAAACAATTGAGTCTATTTCATTAATATTGTTAATAACAATATTAATCATTATAGATAAATACCTTTAATTTTAAATTATATATATAATTAAACTTTATATGGTATTTATAATTTAATTTTTATAGTTTTAATATATAGATTCTGGGCGTTATTAAAAGGCTATTTTTAGCAATAATCACCTTCTAGTCGTTGAACGTTCAAACTTAATTTTATATTAGATTATAAACTAAACTTAATAAAAATGCTTAAGTAAGCTTCGCTTCAAATATACATATATATATATATAAGTATTTCTTGAAATTTACCCAGATAATTACCAATGATTTTTATTTTATAAAACATTGGAGGACTAACTAATAATCCCTAGCGTAGCTTTTTCAATTATCCAAGACCCTTCCTTTCCGCATCTTGTGATCATATGCCCCGCTTACGCGACTGAGTGACGTGTAAGTCATACAGTAAAGCAAGATTAAGCCATTAAACTTTTTAAGTAAAATAATTATCATTCATTTATTTAATATATTATTATAAAAAATAAAATTAATTAAATTAAACCTGTTGTCCGTATGCATAATATTTTAATTTAATAGAATGATGCATCCGTCTAGCTTATATTATTATTTCTTTTATTTATTTGGTATCTAATAAAATAAACTAATAAACAACAAAAAACATTAATAATATCTGATATATAATATTATATATTATTAATATTTTAATTACGTCTACTTTTATAATAGTTAAAATCTTACTTATTTAAAAAAAAAAAAAAGCTCTACATTAAATAGATAAGTAACTTGATTAGTTATAAAAAATTATCACTAATAAAAACTGAATATAAAAAATTTCTAATCTTCTACATGTAAAATTGCAATATGCAAGAAATATGCAATATGCAATTTTACGAAAATTAGAATTGAATTTGGATACTCCCAGGTACTATTTATGGGATCTGTGCCCCGCATAAACTACCACCTAGCAATTGTTCCACTCTTCAAGGGTGATTTAAATATGATCTCCAAAGTAAAGGTGTTTCATTACTATCTCATCAACTACCTTTTAAACTAAAACTCGTCATATCATATCCAATAACTAGCAACAGTAAAGCTGCATAGGGTCTTCTCGTCTAACTAGAGGTAAACTGTATCTTCGCAGTTATTCCAATTTCACCGAGCCAATCATAAAGACAGCTGTTGTATCGTTACATCATTCATGCAAGACCGCATTTAACGGCCAAGGTGTTTTGCTACCTTAGGACCCTTATAGCTAAGGCCGCCATTAAACGGGGTTTATTTCAAAGCCTAACTTGTTTTTAACTTGTTTTTAACTTGTTTTTAATTTGTTTTTAACTTGTTTTTAACTTGTTTTTAACTTGTTTTTAACTTTTTTTAGTAAGCTAAGCAAATATTGTACCCAGCCGCCATCGGGCAGAGATCACACTCTATACTTCGAATTTATTTCTTTGCAGCGTGCTTTGTTTTAATTAAACAGTCGTACAACACCATTCTGTGCCTCCTGATTCCTCCCTGATATTAAACAGGTGGAATGGCCCACCTTATCCCGAAGTTACGAGAGTTAATTTGCCGAGTTCCTTAATGATTGTTAACTCGAACGCCTTCGTATTCTCTACTTGCTTACTTGTGGTAGTATTTAGGTACGGTTGGTTTGATATAATTAATAGATCAAAATTTAATATGAGATTCTTGCTTTCTCTCTACTACTAACAAAAATTTATTCTCATATATAAAGTTTAAAATTTTCCAGAACATTTATCACTTTTTGCACTGTTTCCATCGTACATAAATGTTATTTGTTATTTATTTTTTAAACTCCTAGATTTGCTCATCGTTTAATCCTTTTGGATACATGCAACAAATTAATAATGTTTTACTATAATAATAAAAATTATTATTAATGCAACCCTGTTTTACTATAATAATAAAAATTAATATTAATGCAACCCTGTTTTACTATAATAATAAAAATTATTATTAAAGCAACCCTTATTAACCCATTTTATGATCGCTATATTGCATAAACTTAGAGGCCGTTACTTTAAGTAAATTCCATAAGCTTTAGGCGAGGGAGATATTCCCTTTATCGTTACTCATGTCAGCATTATCACTTGGGATACCTTATTTTAAGTCTTAAAAAGAAAAAATCTGAGGATTATGATTACCCAACGTTCCGCTACCCCATTAATACCGATATATAACTATGATATATTTATATTTATGGACAAGGTATCGGTATATTGTTTAGATCCGTTAAATTTTAGATGCTTTTATCCAGTTATATTAAATAAACCAGTGCTCTGTTACGAGGTCTTTAAAAAATGGCCGCTCCTAAGCCCATTTCCTGGACGAATTGGAAAAATACTGTCTTCATTTCACTTAACAATAATTTAGGAACCTTATTAACTCTTGTTCTGGGCTGTTTCCCTTTAGACATACAACCTTTGCGTACTATGTCTGATGATTCAATATTGATCATAGCCCTTCCGAGTGCAAATACTCACTGATAAAGTCTTCACGACCCCCCAATGTCCACAGCTAACATATTTTATATATGCTAGCTGCATGAGATCACAATTCTGTACCTGCCATGATCTTATTTAAATTACCTACTTAGATAGGTTTCGCAGAAAACCAGCTATCCTAGTCAGTTTTGTCTTTCACTAGCTTACCACAATTCTTCGGATATCTTTACAACGATAACCCGTTCGAGCTTTTATAACCCTGATTGTGGTAAGATCACTAGGCTTCGGGTCTAATTTTAGATACTAAATCATTATATCATAATTGTTTTATCTTTGCATTACTGCTCGCATCTAATATTAACTTGCTGACCCATTATACGAAAGGTACGCTCTCATTGTTTATTTAAACTTTGCTTGAGCTGCTTATAAAATTACTACTTCAATCAATTCCCTCACGGTACGCTTAACTATCGCTTATATATCATATTTAGCCTTAGAGGAAGGTTCCCCTTTACATTCAAACAGGTATATACTCCATTTTACTTATTATTAAAAATAGGCTTTTCCTCTTTCATTCTCACTACTTGCAGAATCTCGTTTGATTTCTTTTCCTGAAGTTAATAAGATATTTCAATTCACTTCGTTTTTTATAAATTAATTTCTTTCTAGAGTTCATGAATCACTAATTTTGCTTACAATAAAAATAAGCAAAATTTTTTAACAATGAATGCACAATAATTAAAAAAACTCTCTTTGATATATAGCTATGAATCTGTAATAATTTCTTTGTATACTTTTTCTCATTAAATATTTTTAATGAAAAAACAATACTATCCATAAATCTTTAGATTTTAGAATGCTATTATATTCTATATAATATATAATATATTATAATATTACATCTTATATCTTATATAATTTCGGGTTATTATGATTTGAACATAAAAATTCCTCAACCCAAATGAGACGCCTTACCAACCTGGCTCTAACCCGTATTTTTTATTTAATTTTAAATATAAAAGGCACAGGTACAGAAAATATCCGATTCGAACGGATGTAATTATTATAATCAAATAAGTTTCAAGCTTACCACCTTAATCCACTCAGTCAATTTTCTTTAAGTTTGCCGTACCATACCATACCATACGATACCATACCATACCATACCATACCATACCATACCATACCATACCATACCAGACCATACCATACCATAAAAAATACACTCACAATAAATATGATTCTTCCAAGACTCGAACTTGGATAACATCCTTATCAAGAACGCACTTTACCAGTTAAGTTAAAAAACCTACACATTGTGTATAATATTATATTATTTTATCTTATTTTTTTTTTATTTACCAGTGTTTATATAATAAATATATTTATATTATCATATAATTGTTATAATTATATCCATAAAAAAAAATATTTACACAACACAAAAATATAAGGTAATGATTACACAATACTAAACAATTCAATTACACAGTTAAATATAAAATTATTTAAATATATAGTGTTCTGTTCTCGTTCTCCTTTTAGACAATTTTATACAATTATACTAGAGCTTATTTTATATTTATAACAATTAATTAGCTAAATATATATTTTAATGAAAAAAAAAAATACAAATTTAATATTGTATGCACTTATTTTATCATATCCTAAATACTTTTAATTATTGTAATTTTTATTTTATAATTTAAATTAAATACCCTTTATTATATATATATAAAATATCTTTTATCATCTCTTTTGTTTTGATAATACAGTTAATTTATGATTTTATCTATAATTTTTAAATAAAATTAACTGTTAACTATTTATTTCTATACCAGTTATATTTTAATTATTAAGTTTGTTTTAATTGATGTAAACAAAAATAAGTATAATTAAAAATAATCCTTAAATATTTATTTTTTAATCTAAATCAATTTAGATATTAAAATGTGTTAAACAATATATTATATATAACCTATTACTTACAGCAATAACTTGTAACAGTATTTTTATTAATATATATATATATCAACTATCTCACATCTTATAAAAAAAAAAAATTAAAATATTTTTCTTTATTATAAATGTTACACATTTTATCAAGAGTACTCAGACTTGAACTGAAAATTTAAAGTTTGAAGCTTTCTATTTTACCATTAAATTATACTCTTTTATTTATTACTATTTTAAATTAGATATATAAATAATAAAAAAAAAAAATAAAAAGGAAGAAAAAGTTTTAAGTGCGTAAGCGTGAAAGTATGTGAATTTTTATATTATTATACCTCCAAGCATATTGTAACTTTTAAAGTAAATTTGATATATATGATTATTTAATATTATCTAGATAACTTATTTTACTAGATTAATTATACATTTTGTAAGTTTTTCTTATAATATATTAGATTATATATCTTATCATCTAACCTGTTAATTATCTCTTATTTTATCTTTCATCCTATAGACTAGACTAGACTAGACTAAAAGATTACATCTTTTTGTTCCTCATATTGCTCACTAAGGCTGCGCCACACCAGGTAAATATTTACGTTATAATAAAAATACTTAAAGATAGCTAAAACCTTTAAAATAAAATAAAATAAAATTTAGCTTTATATTTAAAGCTACTGATTGTAATCAAAGGTTAGATAATTGTAAAAAATTAAGTATTTAAATTTTTAACAAAAAAAGACTAATAAGTTAAACAAAAACAATTTAATATATTGTCGGAAAAAAGATGATTCGAACATCCAAGTGTAAGTTACACAATATTTAGCAAATATCCCGCTTTACCAATAGCAATTTTTCCTTTATTTCTATATAGAAAAAGTTCTTACATATATAAAAGCGAGTTAGACCGGCTTCGATCCGACATGTACTTTCTCGACAAGAAAGCCCTTTACCAATTAAGTTACTAACTCTTAAAAAAATATTACCTACGGCCAGTCGAATTTGAATCGACACACATCGTTTGGAAGACGAACGGTCTACCGTTAACCTATAGCCGTTTTTTTTTTTTTTTTTATATCATAATAATTAAATTAAAAAAACATATATAATAGCCTAAAATTAAAACTAATATAATTTATTTTCTTATTTTTTATTATTATTAATTTTAAAGAAACAAATAATTAAAAAAAAAGACTACACTTACAACAAATTACTATAAATGCTATCTGTTTTAAAAAAACAAATTACAATAAATAGTATTTACACTAAAAAAAAAAGAAAGCGAATATAAAGTAAAATAATATTACTTAAAAATAAAAAGTAAAGGAAAGTAAAGTAAACTACTAAAAAAAGTTTAATAATGAAAGTATATTTAATTTAGCTATAACCTTTAAATTAAATCAATTAATCTCAATCATCCATAAAACTAGGCATTTCTACTGGTATATCTTCTAAAAGATCTTCTCCTTTTTTTTTTTTTAAAGGAGGGTTATTTTGTTCACTAAATTGATTATACCGTTGTTGCTCTTGCTGTTGTTGTTGTAGTTGCTGTTGCTCTAGCTGTTCTTGTGCTAATTTTTCTTTCCTGTATATTGATGCTTCTTCCCTTAACATATCCTCAACTTGTCGTAAACCTTCTGTAATATTATTACCACTTTCTTCGTCAAAATATGATGAAAATTCTTCTGTTATATCACTAAGGTGATGGTTAGAATGTTTTTGGTCTTCAGGTAATCGTCTATCAAGCATTCTAGCTCTTCTTACTTGTTTTAGAGTACGATTTAAATCATTTAAACTTTCACCTGTTTCGTCCTCAAGATATTTATCTTGTTCTGCTTCTTGTTGTGGTACTTCTGGCATTTTATCCAACTCTGAGGCCTTACGTTTGGGTATAGCTGGTATTTTAAACGGATTTTTATTTTGGTCATCTTGATCTACTGGGGTATTAGAATTCATAAACACTATATCAGAATATGCTAATTCTAATTGTAATTCTGTATCAGGGTATAGTAATTCTACTATACCAGTGTATACTAATTCTAAACCAAAATATACTAATTCTATTAGCAACCCCAGTAGTAAATTGATATAAAAAGGGCTAATCATACAATATCTACAAAATGTCAATAAAGTATGGAAGACTCTACTCCTAAATGATGATGATCAGTAGAATGATAGGCTAATACCCGCCATAGCCCTACTGCTATAAAAGCAGTACCTATCATAACATGAAGACCATGAAAACCCGTACCAAAGTAAAAACAAGAACCGAATATACTGTCAGCAAGAGTAAAAGAAGATACTAAGTACTCTACACCTTGAAAATAAGTAAAAAAAAAAGCCAAAAAAACTGTTAAAACTAATCCATACAAAGCTCCACTTCTCTCTCCTTGTATTAAAGAGTGATGAGCATAAGTGACTGTTACACCTGAAGATAATAATAGTATCGTATTAATTAAAGGTAATTCAAAGGGATTAATTGAATCTATACCCCTGGGAGGTCATAGCCCACCTACTGCAACATTAGGTAATACAGCACTATGAAAAAAAGCTCAAAATATAGCTAAAAAAAATAAAGCTTCACTCACTATAAATAAACCTACTCCCATGTTTAAACCTGTTTGCACAGCTAAAGTATGATTACCATAATATGTAGCTTCAGAAATAATGTCTCTGAATCATAAAGACATAGAGCTAATTAGTACAATTAGTGCTATATTTAAAAAATACTGTGCATTAATAAAGGCGTGCATTCATAAAACTATTGAAGTTGTTAGTGCCAAAAGACATCCACAACTATTTATAGGTCAAGGTGAAGGGGAAACTAAATGAAATGGATGAGCTTGAAAATTACTTCTAACTAAGTTTGTCATATTATTTTATAATTATATTATCTTGTCATCTTCTCTTATTATATCTAAAAAATATTTTTTTCTTTTCTTTCATTTTTTACCTAATGATAATTATATATCCAGTGTTATAGATGTGATTAATCTGTTAACTTATGTATCAAAATATAAGGAAATAGCCGATTTAACAAAAAGGGGTCTATATAAAGATTATATAGGGTTTATGTGTAATATATTGGGTTCTTTAGAGAGCTGGTGTTTCGCTAAAAATTACTTTATTGTTGTTTTTAATTAATAATGTATAATCACAAAAATTTATTAAAAAAGAATTTTTTAACATATTAGTATTTTAAGCTTTATCAATAATAACTCCATCAAATGAATAAGCTTGTTTTAATATTTTATTATTACTTACCTTTTCTATTATTAAGATATAATCAACACCATCTACATTATTTTTATAAAATAATTGATCACTATTAAATAAAGGTTGGTTTTGTTTATTCATAAACCATTATTTTTAATATTTGATATAAAATAAATATACTTACCTGATTGATTTTTATTAAGTGTTAAAACGCTAGTAACCACCTTATTTTTTGTTTTCATTGTTAAAGGTTTACATTAATAAATAGTCTCTGAGGTTACAGGTAAATATTTTGATAGTCTCCTTATACTTATACGTGTTTATTATTTAAAATATATTAATTTTAAGCCCGTTACTTTTAACTTTTATAGAGATTTATAATTTACATCTTTATATAAAATCTGTATTATATTTAATTGTTAGTCTTGTAAACCATATGTACCTAAGATAGCAATTAATCTACTAATTATATTTAATCTTAATTGATTAAATATCTTATTACTTGAATAACAATTAAACTTAAAGGGAATTTTAATTTTAATTTTAATTTTAATTTTAATTTTAATTTTAATTTTAATTTTACTTTTACAACCAAGCATTAAAAAATTATCATCTAAATATCTAACTTTTAATAACACACAATCTTGTTTCTTAGCTGACATTTTATTATATTTTTATTATAATTATTACTGTCTAATAATTCATCAAAAGCAAAGCAAAGGCACCTACTATCATGAAAAGGCAATATATTTTCCACAGCTTTATTATCTTTAATACTATTTTTATTAATTTTCATTATTTATTTTTTTATTTATTTATTTTTTTATTTTTATTTTAAAAGCACAATACTAGATATAGTTTATAGATAAAACTAATATAAATTCTTTCTTTAGATTCCAAAATAAACTAATAGTACCTTTTATACCTTTTATACCTATATATATTTTTTTAATTTATTAACATTAATAGAATCATTAATATCTTTATTTCTTTATTTCCTCTCTGATACTCATACAACATGTGTTGAATCTGGTCTGTAACCTAATACTCGAGTGTTTTCCTGTTCAGGTCCTATTAATGGTGGTAGTTCTTGTCCAGCTTGTTGTGGTTCTGGTGGTGTATATCCTGGTACATATATTTCTTCTTTTTGTGCACCAAGTCATACTCATTGTCCATCAACTCCTCGCTTTTCTCATAGTCCGCAACGTGCCACTTCTACTTTTTCTCCATCTAAATTTTTTTAAAGATGTGTTTCTATTCCCCCAATAGTATATAAAGTCTCTTAAAAACTATATTGCTCTTCTTCATAATCATAGTCGTCTACTTCAGAATCATATTCGTCTTCTTCATAATCATAGTCGTCTACTTCAGAATCATATTCGTCTTCTTCATAATCATATTGTTCTTCAGAATCATATTGGTCTTCTTCATCCTCTCCATCTTCTGGATCTTGACCCTCTCCAATTTCTGGATCTTCTACTACAGTTGCTCCTACTCTTTCTTGTTCTACATTTATCTCAAATTCTTTTAACGTGTCTGGACCCACCCTTCGCAGAATAAATTCTTCTTCTATACTGGCATATTCTTCTGACATGTTTAAATCCATCCCATTTAGAGTACTTATAACCACACCATTAACATCACCTGCACACATTAACTCTGTTGTCACCAATTCTTGTGACAACAATTCAGGGGACACATATACAGTTAACTCTACCATTTTTTATATTTTATTTTTCTTTATATTTTATTTTTCTTTTTATTAATTGTTAAAAAATTATTTTTTAAAAATTTTCTCTTTTGGATTTTAACGATGTTGCCTCCCACCCACCC